AAATCCTCGGGAATCGTTAGTATTACTTCGAGCAAAGAGAAACTTAAGAAATGATTCAGGAGGATGAAGATTTTATGGATAAACTGAAATATCAAGTACTTACTGAAAAAACTATTCATTTATTGCAAAGGAACCAGTATACTTTCGATGTGGACTCGAGATCGACTAAGACTGAAATAAAAGATTGGATTGAACAATTCTTCGGTGTCAGAGTGAGAGCTATGAATAGTCATAGACTCCCGAAAAGAAAACGAAAAAATCGAATGATGGAGTCTCCGTTACATTGCAAGAGAATGATTATTACGCTCCAAGACGGTTATTCTATTCCACTCTTTCTGAACGAATAAATCCTATTCAATGATCTGATTAAAGAATATGGCCATCCGATTATACAAAGCCTATACTCCGGGCACACGCAATCGATCCGTTCTGAGTTTCGAGGAAGTAGTGAACCGTAAACCCCGAAAGAAATTAACCTCCGGAAAGCATTCGAAGAAGGGACGTAATAATAGGGGAATTATAACCAGTGGACATAGGGGAGGCGGCCACAAACGTCTATATCGTCAAATCGATTTTGGACGAAATAAAAGAGGTATTGTGGGGAAAATTACGAGCATAGAATATGATCCTAATCGTAATGCATATATATGTCTCGTGAATTACGGAGACGGTGAGAAGAAGTATGTTTTGCATCCTCGAGGAATAAAGATTGGAGATACCATTATTCCCAGTCCCGAAGCGCCCATTTTGAGTGGCAATGCCCTACCTTTGAGTGCGACTTGAATTATTGATTCACGTATTCGGAAAACCCGATTGGGCTTTAAGTTGAGCCTATAAATCTATCACTGATTCACGATTATCGGATTCCATGGGATGAACCTCGAAGGGGAAACTAAGGAGGAACAATAGCGGGTGATTAGGTTCAATAGTATTTGTGTATCTATTAACTTATAGGGATAGGATAATATGGAGAAGACCGGATCGTCTTAAACATGAAGGAACAGATTGGGGCATCCCTTGTTCGGAATAGATGATGGAAAAAAGAAAAAAGAAAAAATAAAGGAACAAGTTACTCACATTCGATTCGATGGTCAAGGGCGAATTCGAAGCTATACTGTGAAAATAGATTTTTGAGAAAGGATCTATGGATATTTAAAATGTCTCCTAAGTTGTTCGAAACATCGAAATATGTTAACGTGAATCAATAGATTCATTAATTCTGTTGCTAAATGGATTAGGAACCATAAGCCAGATGCCGGGAACAAAACCGAAGATATAAAAAGGAAATATCGGATCTATGAAATTATTTCAAATATATTGATCCTATTCCTTCTCAATGATATCCCGAAGTGTCATTTTGTATATCCAGAAAGCTGTATGCCTTGAAAGAGGCTTGTACAGTTTGGGAAGGGACTTTTCTTAATTGTTCTATCAATTATGAAGAATAGTCTACTTCAACCAAAATGCCTTTAGGTACAGCTGTGCATAACATAGAAATAGTACCTGGAAAGGGTGGACAATTAGCTAGAGCAGCTGGTGCTGTAGCAAAGATAATTGCGAAAGAAGGTCGATTGGCTACATTAAGATTACCTTCCGGCGAAGTTCGTTCAATATCTCAAGAATGCTTAGCAACCGTGGGACGAGTAGGAAACATTGATATTAATAACGAGGATTTGGGAAAGGCTGGATCCAAACGCTGGTTAGGCAAACGTCCCAAAGTAAGGGGTGTAGTTATGAATCCCGTGGATCACCCCCATGGAGGTGGAGAAGGTAGAACGCCGATCGGTAGAAAGAAACCATCAACCCCCTGGGGCCGTGCTGCACTTGGAAAAATAAGTCGGAAAGTTAATAAGTACAGTAATTCATTCATTCTTCGTCGTTGTAGGAATAACTAAAGAATAATAATACCGAACGAAAGGTAATCAACTATGGCACGTTCATTGAAGAAGGGTCCTTTTGTAGCCAATCATTCATTACGGAGGATCGGGAATCTAAACATAAAGAAAGAAAGAAGGATAATAGTAACTTGGTCTCGTGCTTCTGCAATAGTACCTATAATGATTGGGCATACCATTGCGGTTTATAACGGTCAGGAACATTTACCCATTTATATAACGGACCGTATGGTGGGTCATAAACCGGGAGAATTTGTACCTACTCGGAGTTTTCGAGGGCATGCGAAGAGTGATAAGAAATCTCGTCGATGATTGGGGAACAACATTCAATGGAAACCAAGAATGAGTCAAAAATAGAAGCGCGAGCTTCAGCTAGATACGTCAATATGTCGGCTGATAAAGCGCGCAGAGTTATTAATCAAATTCGGGGTTGTTCATATGAACAAGCACTCGTACTACTAGAATTCATGCCTTATAGAGCATGTTACCCCATATTACAATTAATTCCTTCCGCAGCAGCAAATGCTAATAATAATCTTGGATCAAACAAATCCAATTTGTTTATTAGTGAAGCCAGAGTAGATAACAGTACCATTTTGAAGAGATTTCGGCCCAGAGCTCAGGGACGTGGTTGTCCAATAAGAAAACCTACTTGTCGCATAATTATCAAAGTGAAGGAAAGATATTCGAATAAAGATACTGGAAGAGAAAAATAAATTAGATTAAGGAATATTAGTATTAAGTAATAGGAAGGGATGTATGGGACGAAAGATTCATCCACTTGGTTTTCGACTTGGTGTAACCCAAAAGCATTATTCCCACTGGTTTGCACAACCGAAGGATTATTCGCGATTCCTCGAAGAGGATGGAGAAATACGTACTTGTATTGAGAAGTATGTACAGAAACATATAAAGAATTCTTCGAATTATGGAGGAATTGCACGTATAGAAATCCAAAGAAAAACAGATCTCATTCAAATTGGAATCTATACAGGATTTCCGGATTTATTGGTAGAGGAACGTGGTCTGGGAATCGATCAATTAAGAACAAATATAGAAAAACTATTGAGTTCCAAAAATAGAAAACTCCAAATAACTCTTAATAATATTGCTCAACCTTATGGAGAGCCAAAAATCCTTGCAGAACATATTGCTTCGCAACTAGAGAATAGGGTTGCTTTCCGAAGAACTATGAAAAAAGCTATTGAACTGGCTAGGAGGACGAATAATAGAGGTATTAAAGTACAAATAGCGGGGCGTCTTAATGGGAATGAAATGGCTCGTGTTGAATGGGCCAGGGAAGGTAGGGTTCCTTCACAAACTATTAGAGCTCGTATTAATTATTGTTATTACCCAGCTCGAACCATCTATGGAGTTCTAGGGATAAAGATTCGGATATTCCGGGATGAGGAGTGAATTCCATTTATGATTCTTACGAAATACCTAAATATTTGATCGATAGTAAGACTGGTGAAATTTAATTCTATTCCTACTACATATAGAGAATCCTATATTTTATAAAGAGATACAAATTAAACTTTTAATAAATAATCGCTATGCTTAGTGTGTGACTCGTTCAAATAGAATTTTCTTGATTCGTACTAAAGACTGACCGATGACTTTCCAGTATCAAGACTTAGTATGCTAACCATGAGATGTAATCATATTGGTTCAAAGTCTTTTTCCACAAAAAGAAACCTTCTTCTAGTGAAGCGAAAACTTATTCGGATTCAGAGGTACCACAGAAAGAACGGATTGAGTCAATATTCTTTCACAATCGTATGGTTAAAGATTCACCTCTCGAAAAGCAGTGTGATGAGGCATGGGAGAATTATAATCTCAGGAATAGTGAACAACTTTATTGAGTGAAGAGAGAGCTTTGGGTCAATGAACACTAATAAAGATGGCTCAGAATAAGGAATAAGAAGCTCCATTGCAGAGAAAGAACCCAAACGTCCATAAAAAGAAACTATGAAAACGATGGAACCTTTGAATCGAGCAAGATCATTGATTCTCAACGATTCAGTAGATAGGATGGCGAAAAAAACCAATGATTCCTTGGATTGGAGTACAGAATTATAAATTCCAATAAAAAGAATGGATCGAGTCAATATTCGCCCGTGAATCTATTACCAGACAATTCATATACTGAGAAAGGGTAGAAGTATTATTAGTATTAGAAGAGGATCCATAGATTTCAGAGATCCTTGTAAACAAGAGTGAACGGAATTCGATTCACGAGGAGCCGGATGAAGGGAGACTTCCATGTCCGGTTTCGTATCAGGGATGGGATAGTGATATTGCCATCGACTATAACCCTAAAAGAACCAGATTCCGTAAACAACACAGAGGAAGACTGAAAGGAGTTTCTACTCGGGGTAATCGTATTTGTTTCGGTACATTTGCTCTCCAAGCACTCGAACCTGCTTGGATTACAGCCAGACAAATAGAAGCTGGAAGGAGAGCAATTACGCGCTATGCCCGCCGTGGTGGAAAAATATGGATACGTATATTCCCCGATAAACCAATTACTATGAGACCTGCTGAAACACGTATGGGCTCGGGGAAAGGATCTCCCGAATATTGGGTATCCGTAGTTAAACCAGGTCGAATACTTTATGAAATAGGCGGAGTATCAGAAAGTATCGCTAAAGCAGCTATGAGAATAGCTGCCTATAAAATGCCTATACGTACTCAAATAATGACTGCTACGGAATCACGGGATCTGGTAAAAATGGATAGGGAGATATTTCGAATTGGGAATAATAGAGGTATTTGTTCCACTCAGGGAACTCGATAGAATGAAAAGGAATATTTCCGTTGCTATAGTCGGAATAGTTGGAAATATTCCTTTTCGTATTATGAAAAATAAAGAATATATATATATATATATATTCCTTTGGGAAAAGAAAAAAAAAAATGATTCAACCTCAGAGTCACTCAAATGTAGCGGACAACAGTGGAGCTCGAAAACCGATGTGTATTCGAGTCCTAGGAACTAGTAATCGTAAATATGCAAGTACAGGTGACATAATTATAGCCGTAGTTAAAGAAGCAGTACCTAATATGCCTCTAAAAAAATCGGAAGCAGTTAGAGCGGTAGTCGTACGTACTTGCAAAGGAATGAAACGGGGTAATGGAATGATTATGAGGTTTGATGACAACGCAGCAGTCGTTATCAATCAAGAAGGAAATCCTAAAGGAACTAGAGTCTTCGGTCCAGTGGCTAGAGAATCAAGAGAATGTAATTTTGCCAAAATAGTCTCGCTAGCTCCCGAAGTATTGTAAAAAATGAGGAATCTGATATTCTGAACGAATCGATAGGAATTCGGATCTTTTATAATTTCGGGAAATGATCCATTATCCAATCATTCGAAGTGCTTTGATGGATCGGGGGAGCGTAGTAAGGAAAGGAGGGGAGGGGGGGGGGGGTATCGTATAGGAAGTAATTATACAACGGAATACTTCCCTTGATTCTATTCGGATGGATTCTTAATATATTTCTGTATAACCCATTGGATATCCAGGAATATCTATTGGAATATCGAGAATTGGAATAATTCTATTGATTCATCGGATATCGATACACAAATGGGATCCCGATACTATATCGTTGATACACAAAATTAGAACTCATTTTAATATTCATAACTAATAATTCACATTTCATGAGTAACGATACCATTTCTAGTACGATTACTTCCGTACGAAACGCTAGCACAGGAAGAAAGACCATAGTTCGAATATCCGCTACTAATATTACTAGAGATACCGGGAGGATTCTTCTACAAGAGGGTTTTATAAGGAATCTCAGGGAACATAGAGAAGATACAAAATATTTCTTAGATTCGACTCTGAAATATCAAGGAAGAAAAAGAAAACCATACATAACAGCTCCGAAGCGTATTAGCAAACCTGGCTTGAGGATATATTCCAATCATCGAGAGATTCCAGAAGTATTAGGCGGAATGGGAATTGTAATTCTACCAACATCTCACGGACTTGTGACAGATCGAGAAGCTCGACAAAAACAAATAGGGGGAGAGATTTTGTGCTATATATGGTAGGTTATGGAACTATCCTTTGAACCTACTATTATCGGGGGAATTCTTAGAAATAACAAATTAGTTAGTACTATTCTCGACGGAATTCGTTGATAAGAAGGATATCTTTCCCTAACAATGAAGAAACAGAATCTGATTGACATGGAGGGTACAGTTACGGAATCACTTCCTAATGCCATGTTTCGAGCTTGTTTGGATAATGGATGCCAGGTTTCAACTCATATCTCAGGAAGGATCCGACGTAATTATATAAGAATACCACCAGGGGATAGAGTGAGAGTTGAATTGAGTCCTTATGATCCGACTAAAGGACGTATTATCTATCGTCTCAAAAATAAGCAATCGAATGGTATTTCACAGCATAATTTCGATATTCAATAGTACGCAGTTTGGGAATATCGATACTTAAATCTGAGATACATTCGAAAAAATGAGGGGTTTGTTTAGCCTCTCGGAAGATTTATCGGATTATGAATATGAAAATTCGTGCCTCTGTTCGTAAGATCCGTGAGAAATGTCGACTGATTCGTAGACGAAGACGAGTTATGGTGATCCGTTCCAATCCCAAGCACAAACAAAAACAGGGATAATGAAGATCTTGTGAATGAAGAATGATTATTACCCAGTTATAGTTCGTTCATTATAAATAATAAATCGATTATGCCAAAAACTATAAAAAAGATTGGTTCACGGAAAGGGAAACGTAGAATACCCAAAGGAGTTATTCACATTCGAGCGAGTTTTAATAATACCATCGTTACTGTTACGGATGTTCGAGGACAAGTTGTTTCCTGGTCTTCTGCTGGTGCCTGTGGATTCAAAGGTACAAGGAAAAGTACACCATTTGCTGCTCAGACTGCAACGGAAAATGCTATTCGTGCATCGATCGATCAGGGTATGAAACAAGCAGAAGTCATGATGAGCGGTCCCGGTCCAGGGAGAGATACAGCTTTACGGGCTATTCGTAGAAGCGGTTTAATTCCGAGTTTCGTACGTGATGTAACACCTATGCCACATAATGGATGTAGACCCCCCAAAAAAAGACGTGTATAACTACTAAATACATTCTATAAAGAAAAGGTCTCATTATGATTCAGGATGAAATACCAATCTCCGCTCAAGCGATACAGTGGAGGTGCATTGAATCTGAAGTAGAGAGTAAGCGTCTTCATTATGGTCGTTTTGCTATATCTCCTTCCAGGAAAGGTCAAGCCAATACCGTGGGAATCGCTATGCGAAGAGCTCTACTAGGAGAAGTAGAAGGAACGGGTATAACATATGCGAAATTCGAGGAAATGAAACATGAATATGCTACAATAGCAGGTATTCAAGAAACAATACATGATATCCTGATTAATTTGAGAGAGATTGTGCTTAGGAGTGATTCTTATGAGGTTCAAAGAGCATCCATATCCGTTGTTGGACCTAAGAGAATAACAGCTGGAGATTCATTATTACCATCTTCTGTTGAAATAATTGATGATTCACAATATATAGCTACCATTACGCAAGCAATGCCTGTGGATATTGAACCGAGGATTGAGAAGGATCGTGGGTATCGTATACAGGATCCGGAGGAATCTCAGGATGGAGAGTTTCCCATTGACGCCGCATTCATGCCCGTTCGGAATGTCAATTATAGTGTTCATTCTTTTGAGAATGATAGAGAGATCCGAGAGATATTACTCATCGAGATATGGACTAATGGTAGTTTGACTCCGAACGAAGCACTTTATGAAGCTTCTCGAAATCCCATTGATTTATTTATTCCTTTTCCGCATATGAAAAAAGAAGAAATTTCTTACGGTAAAAATGATGAGTATGAATCCAATCCAAAAGATTTCCCTTCCTCTTCCATTTCAACCGATATAGATAGAATGGCAAAAGAGGTTGCGTTCAAACATATATTCATTGACCAATCGGAATCACCCGCTAGAGCCTATAATTGTCCTAAAAGAATCGATGTACATACAATCTCAGATCTCCCTAATTATAGTCAAGATGATTCGAAAAAGGTCAAGAATTTCGGGAAGAAATCTGTGGACCAGGTACTGAAGGCTCTGCGAGAACGTTTTGCCATAGATTCACCTAAGAATAGATCCTATGCTGATTAGAGAGGAATAGATAGGTATACCCGAATATGCTTTATATCTATTCATCTCTTCCGACCATTGCTGGGATAGCTGGAAAAAATAAGTAACCCTTTGTATTCGGAATAGTTGACCCTATTCATTCTGGAAATTCTGAAAAAAAAAAAGAAAGAAAGAAAAGAAGAAGAACAAAGATAGTGATTCAACCGAATAAACCTAGGGAGATCTCGTATTGAAACGATCACTCCCTAGATGAAAGAATAATCATACCCCCCCCCCCGGGGCAGGGAAGCGATCCCTATAGTTGGAGTTATCCTGGAAGAGCCCCGAAGTTAGGGATCCATCAATAGGTAATGCCGCTCCGATACCTAACCGAATAGCTACTGCAGTACCAATTGGAAAAACTGTTGTAGCTACTGGACGTCGAAACGGATTCTGGAATTTATTAACATTCTCCGAGAAAGGTACTATCAATAAACCTGCTGGTACTGAAGCCATTAGAAGAACACCTAATAATTTATTAGGGACCGTACGAAGTATTTGAAATACGGGAAAAAAATACCATTCAGGTAATATCTCTAAGGGAGTCGCAGAAGGATTTGCTGGTTCACCAATCATTGATGGTTCTAGAACTGCCAAACCTACAGTACACGCAATAGTTCCTAGGATTACTACGGGGAAAATATATAAAAGATCATTGGGCCAAGCGGGTTCTCCATAATAATTATGTCCCATACCTTTGGCTGATTTAGCTCTTGATACAGGATCGTTCAGGTCAGGTTTTTTCGTTATTGGGATAGGTGTATAATTCCCCCCAGGAGAATCGGACATGGGAATTTTTCATCATCCGGCTCGAGCAATTACTAAAAGTTTTCTATCTGGAAATCCCGTAGGAAGAAGAAAAAGAAATATTAGACCTTCCTGGAAGATCTCTGATGTTCCTGGAAGAGAAACATGGATAATAGGAATAACTCATTAGTAGGATAGCTTATTACCCAAGTCAGCTTGGAATACTAATCGAGATGCTTCTTGGATCATCTCATCCCCCAGATACTGTATCTCTCTACGAATCCGGGAGCTCTAAGAGATACTACTGGGTCTTAACTTGTTGGAACTTCGGCTTTTTCTTTCTTTGGATCCTTCTATTACTCCGACGGTGGTTCTTGCGCATTGTCGTACCGAATGCATAAGAAATGGATGCATTCCCGAAACCATATATTCTTTATATCCGAAACTCTGTATCGATAGGATTTAACGGAGCCTTTCAAGAATTGAGTTTGATCATGGGAAGAATTCTCCAATAAACCCGAAAGTTTTATATCCAAGTTCTAACCCTTAATGAATAAAGGAAATTGGGATGGAGACACGTCTCTGAATGTGGCGGATCCATATGAGGTATCCGCATAGCCTGAGTCATGATGCAAGTCACACACTCCCATAATCCATCCTTCTCTCCATAAAAAAGCTTGAAGTCCTTCCTGAAGAAACTCCAATACTAAGGATTCAATCCAATAAGAATCTTTGTACAAATCCCAATAAGAGATACTAATGGCAATCGAATAATAACCTTTATAGAGATTAAGGTCCCATAATGAATGGATTAATATCCCTTATTCTTCGGATTCCTATTATAAAGGACCCGGAATCCCTTGCTTGCGAATCATCAAGAAGTGCATTAGCATAAATACAGCAGTAAGAAGCGGTGATACAAAGGTATGTAAACTGTAAGAACGAGTCGATGTAGATTGACCTACACTAACACTTCCGCGTGATGACTCTACTAAAGGAGATCCTATTACAGGAATAGCTTCAGGTACACCAGTTACAATTTTGACTGCCCAATAACCGATCTGATCCCAGGGTAAGGAATATCCAGTTACACCGAAAGATACGGTTAATACAGCTAGAATTACACCTGTAACCCGAGTCAATTCGCGAGGTTTCTTGAATCCTCCTGTAGGATAGACACGGAATACGTGCAGGATCATCATTAGGACCATCATACTAGCCGACCATCTATGAACTGATCGAATTAGCCAACCAAGGTTGACTTCAGTCATTATGTATTGAACGGAGGAAAAAGCTTCTGTAACGGTCGGACGGTAATGAAGAGTCATCGCAAAACCTGTAGCTACCTGAACTAAAAAACGAGTCAATGTAATTCCCCCCAAACAATGAAATATGTTCACATGAGGAGGAACATATTTACTAGTAATATCATCGGCAATCGCCTGAATCTCAAGACGCTCTTCAAACCGATCGTATACTTTATCGAGATGGGTAATTTCTTTCAACTCCCCCTCTGTAGACTGTACATGGGGATCCGCCTTCATACAGCTTGAACAAGAATATCCGAGTAATATTTCGTTGTATTAATAATTATCTCTTGAAGTGGAATACTGGGATTCGGAGTATTCTATGGGACATAAGAAGTTATTCAATCAATAAAGAACTTTCTTGGAATATTCTTTGCTTTAATATCATGTTAGCTCGGATACATTGGAGAAATAGAATTTTCCGGCTTATTGAGAAATCTCTTTGCTCGGTCAATAGTATTATCCAGGAGGAACTGGAAAGAAGAATTGATAAAGTTTATCTCGTTTCAATCTTACTATCTAGTTATCTATGAACCTTGGATTCCTACTGTACTCCGACAATCTTTTCGTTGCTGAGTAAGAAGGGGTAGTGGGTAACAACCCTTCTTTATCGTGCTACTCCATTGAACGAGAAGTATTTCAGGAAGGAGCTGGGATGTTAATATTTATCATTACTATCTCGAAGAATTTATATCGAGTGCCCAATGAATAATACTACTCCCTCCCTCCATCCACAATCGAGCAATAATCTGGTAACGAAGCTTGAATAGTAGATTCATATAAATTAATCGTAGTTCAAATATTATTTCTCAATATTCTATACCTTGCGCTTTAGATATTAATCATTCGATCGAAATCTAGCAAGATAATAATATCTTTCCATGAAGACAATAGATTGTCCATCTATCAAACTAGATCGATTCCAACGAGTCACACACCCGTATTACCAAGATCCTTCGAAGAGAAAAAATAATTACACGATTCGACTACCCTCCTAGTCAGAGGGATTACTCCCTAATCCCCCAGCTGCTATTGTACTGGGGATCCCACAGAACAGTCTGATTCGATTCCATCACCAACTTATCGAAATACCATCCAATAGGACGGAAGAATTATAAATTTCCAAAATAATAACCAGAAATATTGCGAATAGAGCCATGGAGAATCCCATAAGGGGAGTAGTTCCCCACCCAGGAGCCACCTTACCATATTCCGAATTGAGTGGTTTCAGAAAAACCCCCAAACCACTTGTCTTAGGTTTACCCTTGGGAGTATCATCAATAATCTTTGTAGCCATAAAACTTATTTGATTGGTTGAGATTTGTTAACTTTGTGTACTATTATATTGGAAATAAACCATTATTTCGGGATTATCTAGCAATGGAAACTGCAACTCTGGTCGCTATCCCCATATCTCGTTTACTTGTTAGCTTTACGGGTTATGCTCTGTATACTGCCTTTGGTCAACCTTCTGTAGAACTCAGAGACCCTTTCGAAGAACATGAAGACTAATCGAATGAGGGACCTTCCTTAATAAATATGGGAAGGTCTCTCACTATTCCTCTCCTCGAATAAAAGCTATGAATTTCTCGATCCGATATAAATATCATTTCCTTCCCTTACTCGGGACTCTAGGTGGTTCCCGAAGAAATATAGCGAAAAATATTATACCCAGAGTAGCTACCAACAAAAATGTATAAACCAGTGCTTCCATAGATTCGATCGTGAATTAGAATTATGGAGATAGCTATCGTACTGATTAAAAAATTATTCCTTCTTTTAGTAAGACTCGGTAATTTATTCCGATTCTTCTTTGCCATTCTTCAATCACCGGGATTCGGACTATCTGACTAATTTTACTAGTTATATCTCCGATGGGATTAATAATCAATATATTTCCTTATTCTGGATCTTCGAAGCCAAGGATTCTGATATGCAATGAAAAGCATCCCTTAGACCGTTTGTCTTTTGGTCGTCGAATCCCCTAATTTTTGGAATGCTCCGGATTCGACTTGAGCATCTAAATCAGGATCAATACCGGCAAAAACATCTCTGAACAAAGTTCTAGCACCGTGCCAAATGTGTCCGAAGGAGAAAATAAGAGCAAATGTGGCGTGACCGAAAGTGAACCAACCTCTTGGACTACTACGAAAAACACCATCTGATTTTAAAGTAGCGCGATCAGATTCAGAAATCTCACCTAATTGAGCACGTCTAGCATATTTTTTTACTGTAGCAGGATCACTGAAGTTGACACCATCAAGTTCACCACCATAGAACTCAACAGTTACACCTACTTGTTCAACACTGTATTTAGATTCCGCTCGTCTGAATGGAACATCGGCTCTCACAATGCCTTCCTCGTCCACTAGAACTACTGGGAATGTTTCGAAAAAAGTAGGCATACGACGTACGAACAGCTCATGACCTTCTTTATCCTTAAAAATGGCATGACCCAACCAACCAACAGCTATTCCATCTCCATTGTCCATAGCACCTGCTCTGAACAATCCACCTTTAGCTGGATTATTACCGATATAATCGTAAAAAGCCAATTTCTCAGGGATCTTAGACCAAGCTTCCGATAAACTAGGATTCTCGGCCTTATTAGCACGGATCCGTCGATCTATTTCTTGTTGGAAATATCCTTGATCCCATTGATAACGAGTGGGACCGAATAATTCGATTGGAGTAGCAGCAGAACCGTACCACATAGTTCCAGGGACTACGAAAGCCGCGAAGAAAACAGCAGCAATACTGCTAGATGAAACAGTTTCGACATTCCCCATACGTAGAGCTTTGTACAAACGTTGGGGGGGGCGAACACTAAGATGAAATAAACCAGCTAATATACCCGGGATACCTGCTGCAATATGATGAGAAGCTATTCCTCCTGGAATGAAGGGATCGAAGCCTTCGGCCCCCCAAGTTGGATCTACGGGTTGTACTTTTCCGGTTAGTCCATAAGGATCGGATACCCATATGCCGGGACCAAATAAACCTGTTGCGTGAAATGCCCCAAAAGCGAAACAAAGTACTCCTGATAAGAATGAATGAATTCCAGAAATCTTAGGTGAATCTAGAGACGGTTTTCCCGTACGTTCGTCGCGAAATAGGTCCAAATCCCAATAGACCCGATGCCAGATAGCAGCTAGGAATAACAAACCAGACAGTATAATATGAGCTGCGGCTACACCTTCGTAACTCCGAATACCCGCATCGGTTACAGTGTCTCCAGTAATGCTCCAACCTCCCCATGACTTCGTTATTCCGATGCGAGTCATGAAAGGTATAACGAACATACCTTGTCTCCACATCGGATCAAGAACAGGGTCAGATGGATCAAAAACCGCTAATTCATATAAAGCCATTGAACCAGCCCAACCAGAAACTAGAGCCGTATGCATCGAGTGTACAGAAAGTGAACGACCAGGATCATTTAGTACGACAGTATGGACACGATACCAAGGCAATCCCATTGAGAAACCCCTTTATTAAAGAGAAGTGAATACTATGTAACTTTCTTGCATTGGAAGACCGCGTTGCGAAAAAAAGAGAATAAACTTTATTCGATCATAACCCGGAGTTCTAATTAGAATTGTGCAAATGTATGAAGTGCATTGCTCATATAGGTAGGGTTATTGATTCTCCCCTAACTATAAGAATAGACATAAATATTTTAGCATTCCAAAATTTTTCATAACAATGTGGAGATTGGTCCCACTTATGCGCTTGCATTCTCGATGGAATTTCCGCTCTACCTATTATATACCCCAGGAGTGCTGTTCAGAAGTTCGTATCTTTCCTTCCATAATAAATGGATTTCGTTTCGGTTAGACGTGTTATAATATACTATAAACATTTATTGCTCATCATAGATTACGCTTTCATATCAGAGATCAGTTTTTATTCGTTCTTACATGCCCATTGGTGTTCCGAAGGTGCCCTTTCGTCTCCCTGGAGAAGAAGATGCAGTTCGGGTTGACGTATAGTGCGACTTGTTAGATATATTAGGTTATACGGAACCGCTTCCCGTCCCCCTTCATCCGATCGATACGTCTATATCTCACTCAAAATTGACTGAATTCTCAATGGTCCAACGCGTGAGATTGAAATGGAAGATCCAATGAGGGATCTATCAATCATAAGAATCCATGGCTAGTTGGAACCAATAAACGATTCAGGCTTCGACCACTGAATCCTGAGAATCAAAGATAACAAGAATGGCTGCAGAACTGGAAGGTACTAGAATAACTGGTAACCCGAGAGGATTGCAGAAATAGAAGCAGATATAATGGAAGTAAACCTATTTGTTCCATATGTACAAATGATGATCGGATCGATATTTCCCCGAAGTAGAGCATGAACCTAAAGATTCTTTCAGAGGGACCTAATTGAGAACAAGAGAATATTGGTGTAACGGAAAGTATGAAAAAGAACGAAAATCCCGTAATATACCAATCAAGACACAGTTCAGGAAATTCAACAGTAATAAATAAACGAACTTGAACCGAGAGTAGTGAGGGGTGTCTCGGAATAATGAGACAATCCTTTCTCATTCTCCCGGAACGGGGAATGCTTCCGCGGAATAACCGAGAGATTCTCCTTATTCCCCAAAACTGCTCGAGCCGTATGCATTTAACAATGCTCGTACGGTTCCGGGGGAAGAAGATGTAGAAACCTATCCTGATCAACCGGCTCCATCGAGAAAGGCTGCTTTTCCTGGGTCAACAAGTGGATGACGAGATTGCGAATCAACCTATTGGTATCACGATGCACTTGAATGGGGAAGATGAAACCAAAGATATGTATTTATATATCAACTCCCCTGGTGGAGCAGTATTACCAGGAATATCTGTTTATGATGCTATGCAATTCGTCGTACCGGACGTACATACAATTTGTATGGGATTAGCTGCTTCAATGGGATCCTTTATTCTAACCGGGGGAGAGATCACCAAACGTATAGCACTACCTCACGCTCGGCGCCAATGATTCGTATGGGTAAAAACTATGCCTTCGCCCGTTGAAATTGAGGCAATAATAGCATGGCATATTAAGCTTGATAGGAATACTCGTAATGGATATCCAAGCATCAGGATAGTGAGAAGGATCAATATTATTCGTTATTCGGAGATTCAAAACTCATGGGTCTATTTCAGCGTCATAAACTCTTATAGAGACTGAATCCCCACGTATCATTACGAATTAAAAAATTATGATTCTTTTACCAATAGAAAACTTTGGGATTGCTGGCTAGAACAAAGCAACGGAACCATCATAGTATTCATCGGAAAAGAAGAAGGATGGTATATGGATTTCACGATGATCCACTACTGAATAGTGAATGAATTTTTCTATCTATTCCATCAATAATACTTCGTATACTTATTTCCCATTCTTCCTCGATCCAATACGGAGCCGTATGCAAAGAAATGCCCGTACGGTTTATTGAAATTTCAGGTTGATGAATAACAATATCAAACCAGGGTTATGATTCACCAACCTGCTAGTTCTTATTACGACGGACAAGCAGGGGAATGTATTATGGAGGCTGAGGAGGTATTAAAACTTCGTGACTGTATTACTAAGGTTCATGCACAAAGAACGGGCAAACCTTTATGGATGATCCCCGAAGACATGGAAAGAGATGTTTTCATGTCAGCAAAAGAAGCCGAAACTCATGGTATTGCAGATCTCGCAGCATCAGAAACTTCTTCGGATTCCGCATCGAATCAGTGAACGGTATTGATGATTCTGGGAGAGCGAAGAATGATATGAATTAAAAGGAGCTTTTCATCCTAGAAATAAGGGATCCCTTTTTTCGCAACGAAACCTGGAATAACCCGTATAACTGAGGGATTTCATAGATCCCATTTTTGGATTCTCAAGATCATTGATGGATCGATAGAAGAGGGAGTATTGGAATTCCCTCTTCTTTCTATTGAAGTCCCGTTCAGATCATTACTTCTTTCAGAAATTTATTCCGGATTTACTGGGAATTAATACGAGGAAGAGATATTAATTACATAGTGATTCCTTATGGTTAAGAATAATCCGAACCAGAAATCTCTGCATATATTTAAACATGCCAACCAATCAACAACTCATTAGAAATACGAGACAACCAATAAAAAGTGGAACAAAATCCCCCGCTCTTCGGGGATGTCCCCAACGTAGAGGAGTATGTACCAGGGTGTATGTGCGACTTGTTCGGATCGGAAACTGAATGATATTGAGGGGATTGTTATTGCAGAAGAACCCTTTGATTAAAATGAGGTGAAGATCCATCATCTATCCTTTTTGGTTGAAGATGAAAATTCATGGTTATCATTGGTGCAAATCCAATCATCCTGATGCGGGATGAGGAGCGGTTCCTCAATGATGGTAAGAATTGCTAGTGGGATCATTAAGCGAGGGAAGAATGATGAGAATAATCACAATTATTCGTTGATATCCCCGCAATGACAGAATCCCGAGGTCAGCTATCCAGCTAACTCCCAAAATGAAATGCCGTTACTATACAAAAAAGTCTTTCCGTAAGAAAACTTCCTACTCGATCCTTTGAGTAGAGCTAGAGATTGGAAACTATACAACTTACCAATAGCATTTCCATTTTCCTTTCCAAGGAATGAGAGGCTCCGGTGTATAGGGAGGACCTAACTGTCGAAGAAGAGACCATGGAAACTCTGGAATCCATGATTCTTTCCAGTGCGAGGTCTCATCCCTTGATCACCGAATGGGTACCTAACCTGGAGGATTCATGGCTGGGAAGGTTATAGTAGCGAAAGCCATTGGAATCCTTATTTCCTACACCAGAGACAAAAGTTTTTCGTATGGATGAATCATGAAAAAAAAAAAAAATACATCCGAGTCAAAGATACATCCGAGTCTGATCCCGAATATTCATAATATTGTTTCGGGTCAATAGTATTAAAAATGAACGATTTCGTTTAATGAAATACTTTTGGATCTATATCAAATAATAGTATTTCTGCAGAGAAGAGGATATTCAATCGTATTCAATGATTAGCAAAAGCTAATTAAGGTATTCCAGGAATAGATGGGATATTTCTTATGAAATTTTTTAATAGCTTTTTTGTGAAAGAAGATAGAAGGAGACTTAGTATTTCATGAGAGTGAACATTCAATGACTAGAGTGAAGCGCGGGTATGTGGCTCGGAAACATCGTAAGAATATTCTTGAAATAGCATCAGGATTTCGGGGAGCGCATTCGAAACTCTTTAGAACAGCTAACCAGCAAGAAATGAAAGCATTAGCTTATGCTTATCTAGATAGGAGTAATCGAAAAAGACAGATTCGTCGTTCATGGATCACTCGGATCAATGCAGCAGCACGGAAAAATGGACTCGTTCATAATAATATGATTAACAATTCGTACAAGAATCAAGTCTGTTTGAATCGCAAAATACTTGCACAGATGGCTATCTCAGACACTAATGGTTTTTCCAGAGTAATACGAGAGATTGGTATATAAGTTCATTGATTGGGAACATGAGACCTCTCCGGAGAATACTCCCCGGCGAGGCGGGACAAGGGGGAAAGGACTGGAGATTCTATACTGGAGGATTGGAGCTTCGACCTATTTCCTGTTCTTCAATCCTTTCCTCATTCCATGTTCGAAACAGTAATTATTTCATCGAATTTCAAAATTTTTGTACTATGACTCAATCTCCCACGCGATTCTCGGGAAGATCAACTTTCGTTATTCGAAAAAGGTAACGAAGCTAAAATACGAGCTCTTTTGATCGCAACAGTCATCGAACGCTGTTGTTTCGAAGTTAACCTATTCATTCGTCTGGATAAGATCCTTCCTTGTTCACTTACGAATCGGCGAAGCAAACTTGTATTTTTATAATCAATGATTTCGCCGGATCTGATTGGTGGCGAACGTCTACGAGAAGATCGCCTGGATTTACTCATAATATCTTTCATAAACCTTGAGGAATTATTGATTATTCTACGATTCATTCATAGAAATTCTTTATTTCTTCAATTCCCTATGAATGGTTTGTTTGGAGCAATAAGGACAGAATTTTTTCGATTCCAATCGAGTAGGTGTATTTCGACGATTCTTCTGGGTAGTATATCGAGAAATACCCGAAAACCTTTCATCACTATTATTCCGAGTACAACTAGTACATTCCAAAGTAATTATTACTCTTGTATCTTTACCTTTAGCCATAGATTTAGTTGCAATATAGAATCCCGAGTTTGCTGAACCCTCAGAACGATTCGTGGGATTATTCCGATAAGATAAATGAAGGGACTAGTGCTCCAATACCGACTTATCCACGATCCAATGGGATTATTGATCGATCTGTTTGTGTGATATTATATCCATTCCTCAGATTCCTTTTCTAGAGAAACGGAAATATTAGGGCATCTGGAAAAAAACGATTAATTTCTATTAGTGAACCAGCTAGCAACCCAAACCATATTGTAGCTAGAACGGGGGCTGTAGAGAGATATGTTTTTACATCCTGCATCGCAAATTCTCCTTTTGGTTTATCGAATGAAAATACTATGTATTTTATATAGTATTTGTACCGTGATTGACTACAGGAATGGATTCGGATTGCTCTGATCCAGAAATCGGAAAGAGAATCGTTTTAGGAGGGAAGAAGTATTCACAGGGATGTGGCCAATCATTATTATTGGTTATAATCAATCGAGTTAGTAATTCCTAGAATTGTGATTGAGGATTCATAGGGATGTAGCGCAGTTTGGTAGCGCGTTTGTTTTGGGTACAAAATGTCGCAGGTTCGAATCCTGTCATCCCTACCTCGAATATTATCTACGAATCCGGAATGGGATTGATAACAAATACGTTTAATTGGATCTAGATTTAATAGATCCTTGAGTCTGGTCATAAGGAGTATCTCTATAACTGGAAGAATTTCTAATACCGAAATGAGTCAGTTCTCCTATCCCAATTCTCACGGATCCTTATTAGAATGGAAAAGAATCGGGTTAGAGGGAGCGCTCTTAGTTCAGTTCGGTAGAACGCAGGTCTCCAAAACCTGATGTCGTAGGTTCGAATCCTACAGGGCGTGATTATTCGGATGAATTATCAGTAAGATTGATCTGTATCCATTTCATTTCTAGGAAAATAATCGACTCAATATTCTCACGAGATTTGACCTCCCTATTCCATTAGAGAGATCCATGAGCGTTAAGAAGAAAAAAAAGAATTATACAATTTCATCGAATATCTGATTGATCACCGCGTCGATATTGCAGATATGCAGTTACAAATGATCCAGCTAAAGTTATTGGGATCAAACCTAACACGATTCCAGATAGTAATGCTTCAACCATTTGAGTCTATAGGCGATGTATAATACGAATACTTACCAGAATGAATCTGAATATCAATAATAATAATAGAGCTTTGATAAATACAGTGGAATTTCCAGAACCCAGAGATCGAGCTCTCCTTATTCGTTATATTGAATAAGCTGTATCTTATTCAAGCCAATAAATAATACTAAAGTTAGAGTTAGTACAGACAATAGAAATGCAGAATAACTTAATAGAGTAGGCATATATTTAAATACTGAATTGAACCAACAAGTGTAGTATACACTTTTCTGAAGTGATTATCCGAAAATCTTGGAACAAGAACGATGGAAAGATTACTAGGGAGATGGTTCTAATTCTTCCTAAACGTCGAGCTAGAAGCAACGTTTACTGCTGGTTCATAAAAGTATTGTTCGAGGTAATGAGCGAAGTGACTCTCAAAAATCAGTAATGGAATGGAATACCAATAATTCTTGGAGCAACTCTTCGAAACTTATTTCCTTTTCAATACAAGATATTCCCGTCACGAATATATTATTGAAATATCTTGTAAAGCATCCATTGACTCGGTCCTTCTTCATTACTAGAAAACTTGTAATTGCAGTTCCAATATTTGAATTTACAATGAATCGTCGTAAAAAGAAGAGAGAAGGACGAATTATCCGATTTGTATTCCTTCGGAAGATGAGGATCATCGGTTATTTAATAAGAATCATCGAATGATTCATCTTCCATTCAGAATTCCACTTGATATTCCTGATAGGGATTATTGGGGGGGCGGGGGTTTTAATAGACTTCGATGTATTAATGGAATAATAATGTTCATTAAAGAGCAAGAGAAAAGAACATTGAATCTATCGGGGATTCTCATTATTCAATCGTGAGAAGAACGAACTATTGGTTATACGTCGAATTTGTTTCCATAGATTCAAGATTCAACGCTTTCCGGGATTCTTCATGAGCATAGAGATTAATGCCAAATTATCTGAGCTTCTTATATCTCGCATCCGGCATCTCATTCTTCATGGAAAAAGAATTTCTTCACGAAGAACCAGTGTTTCTAATACTGGACCACGAGAATGAAGATAGATAGATTTTATAATATATCAATTCCCGTTCTTTCTTGTAGAAGTAATCTTGCTGCTTCGGAGGAAGGCTAGCTATACTAATCCAGTATATTTAAAAGATACCCTTGGTATACCATTGACAACCTAATAAGGAAAGCTAGAATATACCAGTAGATCCTATATCTCCTAGTATCTATCCCTTCTGGGAAAGAATACCCATTACCTCTACAAGAATATACGGAGCCAAACATGTCTGGGAATACGGGAGAACGTCCTTTTGCTGACATTATTACTAGTATTCGATACCGGGTCATCCATAGCATTACTATACCTTCTTCGTTCATTGCAGGTTGGTTATTCGTCAGTACAGGTTTGGCTTACGATGTATTTGGAAGTCCTCGTCCAAATGAATATTTTACGGAGAGCCGACAAGAGGTTCCTTTAATAACTGGTCGTTTCGATTCGTTGGAACAGGTCGATGAATTTACTAGATCCTTTTAGGAGGTACCAATGACTCTGGATAGAACTTATCCAATCTTTACAGTTAGGTGGCTGGCTGTTCACGGATTAGCTGTACCTACGGTTTCTTTCTCGGGATCCATATCAGCAATGCAGTTCATTCAACGATAGTCTTTATAGAAACTGTAAATCCATGACACAACCGAACCCGAATAAACAAAGTGTAGAATTGAACCGTACGAGTCTTTATTGGGGATTATTACTGATTTTTGTACTCGCTGTTTCATTCTCGAATTACTTCTTCAATTAAAAATAATAAGGATTCTTTAATCTGAAGAAAGATCTGGGATTTTAATCATTTGTGACTGTTCATGTCTCGAGTCATGACCAACCAATGAAATGGAAAAGGGAGTGGGATAGATGGCCAATACCACCGGAAGGATTCCTCTGTGGCTAATAGGTACTGTAGCTGGTATACTTGTGATAGGTTTACTGGGAATATTCTTTTATGGAGCTTACTCCGGATTAGGATCATCCCTCTAAGAAGGAAGAAGCATAAGACTATTCCCCGTACCTGCGAATGGAGAGATATACTAGATCTCAAAAGAACTTACCTTTCAGAGACTCGGGAAAGGGTAAAGTCTTTCGGAATCTAGTATATTTCTCTGAGTATGACGATCATTCGATTAAGCATTTACAATAGCATGGGTTCTTCTTTTTCTTCTTTTATTTCTCCCCCTCCCCCCTGATCTCCTACTTGGACAACGAATTATCCGATCGATTCTTCCATCAAGAATCGATCGAATAAGAGCGAGAATTCTAATTATTAGAATACTTCAATAAATTATTTGATTCTTTATTACTCGATTCGGGAGAAATAATATCTGTTTCTCGAGATAAGCCATCCTGATGGATTCACTAGAGAGATCCCTTGTATTATCAGAATAAGCGGTATGAGCCATATTTAGGTACCATTCCTCAGCCTTCCATTCCTTATGAACCAGAAGGAATTCGAGGGGAATACGGGGAATATACTCTCTCGGTGATTGATAAGCAGGATCGAAAGAATCACTATTTTCTTGTATCTCAGAGCCACGGGAACTTCGATCGAAGTACGAGACTGAATGGGATAATGATACATTTGAGGATTCTCCGATTTCTTCTATATATCCCCTTGAAAATTCTTCTAGCAATTCTTTATCCGGAATAGGAGGATTGAGCGATAGAAGAAGTTTTATCTTATTCCGTTCATCGACATGAAAAAAATAGCCTGATTCGCGATATATGTCCGATTCTCGGTCTGTCTCTCTTCGATAAATATGAGAAAAAGATGATGAAGAAGTTTCATCACCGGTATAGAAATCGGAGGACCATTCAGCGGGTTGGGATATGTGTTTCGATGCTTGTTGGGACATTATTTTGAAAAGATTTGGTTCCATCTCCGACGCATATCCCCGATGAATCAGAGTTTCTTTCAATAAAGGAAAGAGATAATAGTATTCAAAGCACTCAATTTCCAGAGAGACTCTGATCTTATTATATGAGGGGCTAGAACCTGAATTCGATCCCATTAGATTGACCATCAGGAAGAGAGGGAGATTCTATTAATTAAACGCTTCGGATAACTTAATTACAAAGAGTATGTACTTGAAAATTCATCTCCGCTAACTGGACTTTTTCAAACTGTTTCTTTTTGAGAACCAGAAGAATCTGTGCCAGAATAACAGATGCGAAGAATAATAAAGGACCCTGAACACGTAATGGATCTTGAAGTACAATCTCCGCATCCCCCTGACCAAACCCACCCACATTAGGGTTATTGGTCAACGGTTGATCAACCTTAATAAATTCACCTTCCGGAATAATGAGTTCTGGTCCTGGAGGTACAATATCAATTACTTGACGACCATCTGATGCTTCTTCAACAGTGATTTCGTATCCACCTTTCTTCTCTTTACGCGCTATTCTCAGTACTTTTCCCGTTGCTGAAGCGTTATAAACCGTATTATTGCTCTTACTTCCATCGGGATAAATCTGTCCCCTTCCCCTATTTCCACCCACATAAATGGGGTATTTCAAATAGTGTGCTTCTTTATTAGTAGCAGGATCTGGTGAAATAACGGGAAATATGATTTCACTATATTGCTTACCAGGAACTGGACCTATTACAATTATATTTTTCCTATCAGGACGATAATTCTGAAATGAGAGGTTACCCAATTTCTCCCTCAATTCAGCCGGAATTCGATCGGGAGGAGCCAGTTCAAACCCTTCGGGTAGAATAAGAACAGCTCCCACATTCAACCCTCCTTTCTTACCATTAGCAAGTACTTGTTTTATCTGCATATCATAAGGAATCTTAACAACTGCTTCAAATACAGTATCGGGAAGTACGGATTGTGGAACTTCAATATCCACAGGTTTTTTAGCTAGGTGACGATTAGCACATACAATACGTCCAGTCGCCTCTCGGGGATTCTCATAATTCTGCTGCGCGAAAATCGGATATGCGTTCGATACAGATGGACAAGTTATTCTATTAAGAATGATCAGTATTGAAAATGATCGAATCACCCACTTTTTCATCCAGTCATTAGTATTTATTTTTTGCATAGTTCGATTATTAGTGTCAAATATTCTTACGAATAGGTTTATTCCCGACGTCCCAGTCCTAATAACTATTCCTTTACTCCATAAGATTCTATTACTCCAATAACTACGGAGATTAAGAATGATTAATCTTTTATTTCAATAATTTGATTTCTACGAATATCCGATAGTTCTTATGAAGGAAAGAAGAATGCATTTCATTGAGCAAAACGAATGGAATGATTATCATTCATTCATTGTATGATGAGTTGCTACGATTGAAGGAGATATACGATTCAAATGACGGAAGATCCAATATTTAGAAACTGTATCTGGAATGACTGGAAAGGTTGAGACAAAACAAGAGATTACATATTTATTATGAGCGAATCCCGAATGTTCTAAGAAAGAACCTATGGCTATTTCCCAACCGTGGGGCGAATGGAACCCGATGCATAGATCAGTCAATAGGAGAATGAAGAAAGCTTTCATTGTATCACTCAAGCTATAGAATAATTCTTGAATCCAAGAATTCAGAACAGCGAGTCTTTTTCGGCCTATAATAAACAGAAGGATTAGAGTGACAATGCTAATGACATCGGTTAATAGATGTAGAATAATTTGAATATTCCCTTCATTGTATATCATCACTAATTGAATTGTTTCGTCATATACATCTATATCGGAATCTTGTGATTGATTATTCACAGAATCTGTCATTACTTTATCCAACCAGAGTAACCCTTCCACTTCTTGGAGTCGTTCCAGAGCCCTTTCTTCTTGAAAAGGATTAATGAAGATTTGCGATTGGGAAGTATTCCACCAATTCTTAATCCAAGGTTCTAGGAACCACCTCTTTGAGAAAATAGGGATTATAAAGGGAAGGAATAATAAGCATCCGATATATTGGATGGAAGATAATGCTTGAGATTTCGCCAATTGAAATTCGTTAAGTACTAATGAACTTGATTGACTCGCTAACTCTGTCTCGAATCTGGATAAAGTACGGGTTATAGACCGAGGTACAAGACTTATGGATTCATAAGGTATGGTAGTACTGGAAGAATCTCTCGATTTTGAAATAGAAGATTCTTTGTTCGAATCATTATTCGTTCGGAATGATGGAAGAGTAAGATAATAAGATTGTCTCCGAATATACAGATCATTCAAAGTTGCTTCGATCCAAGTTAATTTCCTATTCATTCTTTCTATTCTACCCGATCCTTCCGACACGGATCCTTTCGCAAAAACATAAGATTTATCCCGCGATTCATTCTCTGAAGAACCATTGATCTCATTCGGTTTCCCATTCGTTCCATTATCATCGAAGTGAATCGGACGAAATTCTCTCAGGAGTACCGAGAGAAAGAACAGAATATTTGAAGGATATAGCAAAGCACCATACGAATCTTTTTCCGAGTATACTTCATCTGCATCGAAAGAGAATGGATCGTTATTGACTGAAGATGAACGAGGAAACTCTCTCGGAAAAATCAACTTCCAATTATTCCAAATATTCATTACAGATATGCTGAACCTGCACTCTAAAAGACTCCAATATATAATGAATACAGAATCATTAAATTCCATATTCATATAAAATATTACAGCTTGCCACGAGTATCTTGAGGATGCTAATTCTTTTATGTATGATAAAGAATCTTTTCTTATAGACTGTATTCGTTTGCTAGCTTTATACGCTCTATCCAAGGAGCGATATGGGGTATCAGAAAACCACTGAAGGAGTTTCCACCAGTATGATCTCATAGGTACTTTTTATGCATCAGTAATAAGGGATTCGTGATAAATATTATGTAACTAAATGATTTTCCAGAAATAGATTCTCTTGCTTATTCTTCCTCTTCCTCCGATACCATCTCTTCTTCACCACCCCCCCCCTCTTCTCTTAATGGGAAGAATGATAGACATTCCGAATCGACTTTGGAATTCAAAGTCCTTCGATTGATACACGTAAAAAACGAGCTAATTCCGCAGCTTTTTCTTCCATTTCTCCCAATGTTGAATCTTCACCGATACGAGTTAAGGGAATATCCTGCCGACCCTTCATCTTCGAATAGAGAACACGACGGGGATAAATACCTTCCTTAATTTCCATTCTTATTGCTCGTATATCCTTTATCATGAATCGGATACGAATACGACGATTCTCTCCAGGAAACCCCCAACGGAAAATGCAAAAGATTCCTTCTTGTTTATCGAATGGATTATAGCCACTACCCACATCCCAGAATATGGTACACCACAAATAAAATCCGAGAAAGAAACCCGCAATACCATAGAAACACATTACAATTCCTTGTGGAATGAGAACAATCTGTTGAGATGGAAGTATGGAAATTGGATCTTTACCCAGATAACTAGAAAATCCGACTAGGAAGAAACCTAGTGCACCGGAAACGATAATACAGGCCCAACACAAATTACTGAGTCTACGGGAACCTCTTACAGAATCTACTAGGAGCCATTCAGATTGCCGAGTCATTAATAATCTCCCGAATATTTTTCTTACCTAAAATAATGAGTTATCTACAGTGTTATTAATTCTACTCGTTCTATATCCCCTTCAATTCGATTCCGTCTCAGAAATGGTTCCGTTTCTGAATATCCGTATAAGATTAAGAATCAATCTCGATATTCGGTAACGATGCGAGATCTTTATGGGGGAAGTAGTAAATAAATAGAAAGCAGCAACCTATGTTTCATCTCTTCTTTAGGAAGAAATGAAACATACATTGGGGAGAATAATAAAACTCAAAAGTTCCAATAGATCGAGACTGATAACGAAACTCCCGAAACATTTTTTATTCAATAAAGCATGTAATAATAATCATATTCGATATACTCCATAGAAGAAGTAGGAATCCCTATGAGAGTCTCTCCTATAGGAGTCTTTATAGGATTGGTAATTACACAATCTCATCTTGCTCAATGTAAATAAACAAAGATGCCATTGTAATTGCTGGAAACACTAGACCTACTAAAGGTACAGAAATGGAAGGTGAATAAGACGCTGTCATAGAAGAATTACCTTAAAAATATTTGATTTCTAATGAGAAATTTTCGGTTGTACAACCAAATAGAAGAAGTCTTTATAGCTTCTGCATATCCATCATAACTCGTCTATCAGGAATAAGTGTAGAAATTGTATCATTACTGAGAGATGTTCGACTCCATTTTTTTTTCTTTTCCCTCTTATCAACCGGAATATCAATTGTATAACTATCGAATAATATTTCTAATCCAAATAATGAATCACTATAATAATCGGTTACTCGGATACAGGTGCATTATAACATTTTTACAGTATCGTATCGTATCAGAAGGGGCGTATGAAAAATCTTCTATAGATAAGCGAAGATTCCTATCCGAAGAAATTCGAATAGGAAAAGATTCATTATTAACCTCTCACTTTCCGAAGAGAATAAGGGGTTTAGATAGAATCGGAAATATATTAACTTATTTTACAAGGAGCTGAAGAATAAAGTTCAAATACCTCACTCGAAACACCCTTTGAAAGATTACGTGGAACAATCAGATCGAGTGAGCCATGATCAAATGAAGATTCAGCTACTTGAAAACCATCGGGTATCCTTTGACGCGATGTCTGTTCGATCACTCTTTTCCCGGCAAATGCAATGTATGCTTTGGGTTCGGCAATAATTAGATCCCCCAACATACCGAAACTAGCAGTAGCACCACCAGTAGTTGGATAGGTAAGAACTGATATATATAATAATTTCTTCTGAACTTGATGAATCTGTAGAACGGAAGAAATTTTAGCCATTTGCATTGAACTTAATGTCCCTTCTTGCATACGAGCCCCTCCGGAAGCACAGATAATTATTAATGGCAGAGATTCTTGGGTAGCGTATTCAATCAAGCGGGTGATCTTTTCACCTACCACGGAACCCATACTACCTCCCATGAATCGGAAGTCCATGACACCAGGTGCTATAGGCGTCCCGTTCGAATTTCCTGTACCTGTCTGAACAGCATCAGTTAAACCTGTTCGTTTTTGAGAAATAATAATACGATTTCGATAAGAATCCTCATCAGAGAAATTAAGAACATCCCGTGCAGTCATATCCTCATCCATAGGAATCCGAGTGTCACGATCAATCAAGAGTTCAATTCTTTCCGTACTATTCATTTGAAGATGATAGCCACACTCTTCACAAACACTCTTATTCTGTTTCAGAAATCTCACATAAAGCATATTCCCACAATTATCGCATCGAGTCCATGATCCTTTATTAGTATCGATATTTATATATCTATCTTTTTCCCTCTCGCTCGAAACATATCCTTTGGTAGCTTTCTCGAGGAAGGCTCCAATTGATCCACCAAATTTGCGTTTGTCGTCGAACCGATTTCTTACAGACATAAGAGTTTCCTCATTTAATTCTCCTTCTTATTCCTTCCCCTCGGAGAGAGACGAATTATTCAGGTTTATCGTGTTTCTCTGATCAATGAAATGGATCAATGAAATGGATTAAAAGATGGAAGATCCATTTCTAGAAAGTTAGAATCCTTGTTTCGTTGGAATGAGTATCAGATCGAGAAGGAACCTGAATCCAATGACTAATCGGCAACCGATTGATTATCTATTCGACCAATCATATGTTAGAACTTCTCATTCGATTATCCAATGATCTTCGATCGACAAATCCATTTGCTACGGAAATTGGTACGAAAAAGATACTCTTCGAATTCTTGTAGTGAATCGATTCTTTCGGGCTAGAAGGGATTCGAACCCTTGGCTCTATGGTTCGGAACCATATACTCTTATCCGCTGAGCTACCAACCCTGATTCATGACGTATGAGAAATATTAAGAAAGAGAGAAAAAAAAATCTCTTTCTTGATATTCCTCATCCATCTTCTTTATTCCATCGGATAGACAGAAATCTCAATTAGATACGGGAATTACAATACATCAACTGTATCGAATTCAAATTTAATTTCTTTCCATACCTCACAAGCAGCAGCCAATTCAGGACTCCATTTAGCAGCTTCGCGAATAATCTCATTACCTTGACGAGCAAGATCACGTCCCTCATTACGAGCCTGTACACAAGCCTCTGAAGCAACTCGGTTAGCTACAGCACCAGGTGCATTTCCCCAAGGGTGTCCCAAGGTCCCTCCACCAAACTGTAATACAGAATCATCCCCAAGAATTTCCGTTAGAGCGGGCATATGCCAAACATGGATACCTCCGGAAGCTACAGGAAATACACCCGGCATGGATACCCAATCCTGAGTGAAATAGATACCGCGACTTCGGTCTTTTTCGATATAGTCATCACGGAGTAAATCGACAAAACCCAAAGTTACTTCTCGTTCCCCTTCAAGTTTACCCACTACAGTACCGGAATGAATATGATCTCCACCAGACATACGCAATGCTTTAGCCAATACACGGAAGTGTATACCGTGATTCCTTTGCCTATCGATAACGGCATGCATTGCACGGTGAATGTGGAGAAGTAGACCATTATCTCGACAATAAAAAGCCAAGCTAGTATTTGCAGTAAAGCCTCCCGTCGAATAATCATGCATGACAATAGGTGCGCCCGATTCCCTAGCAAATACTGCTCTTTTCATCATTTCTTCACATGTACCTGCAGTAGCATTCGAGTAATGTCCCTTAATCTCGCCGGTTTCAGCTTGAGCTTTAAAAAGAGCTTCTGCTACGAACAAGAAACGATCTCTCCAACGCATGAATGGTTGAGAATTCACGTTCTCATCATCTTTGGTAAAATCAAGCCCACCACGAAGACATTCATAAACAGCTCTACCATAATTCTTAGCAGATAAACCCAATTTGGGTTTAATCGTACATCCCAACAAAGGACGACCATATTTGTTCAATTTATCCCTTTCGACCTGGATACCGTGAGGCGGCCCGATGAAAGTCTTAGAATACGCGGGAGGAATTCTCGAATCTTCCGAACGTAGAGCGCGTAATGCTTTGAATCCGAACACGTTACCTACAATGGAAGTGAACATATTGGTAACAGAACCTTCTTCGAATAGGTCCAGAGGATAAGCTACATAAGCAATATATTGATTTTCTTCCCCAGCAACAGGTTCAATATCGTAGCATCGACCCTTATAACGATCAAGACTGGTAAGTCCATCCGTCCATACAGTGGTCCACGTACCTGTAGAAGATTCCGCAGCTACTGCAGCTCCAGCTTCCTCAGCCGGTACTCCGGGTTGGGGAGTCATTCGGAATGCTGCCAAAATATCAGTATCCTTGGTCTCATAATCGGGAGTATAGTGAGTCAATCGATAATCTTTAACACCAGCTTTGAATCCAATACCTGTTTTAGTCTCCGTTTGTGGTGACATAGGTCCCTCCCTACAACTCAATTAATAACTCTTGCAAGGATGAGGTCTGCTCGACATAGGTGGAATACTTCACTATGAAACACGAAACGAGTCCTGATAAACTTGCTCGAAATAATTGAGCAAAACCTTACTCCAATTGTGGAACACTAATATTTTATAATGTGTTCCATATGTAATGCAACCGACTTCTATTGTTTCATAGAGAATTCGAGGAAGGAACTGGAATTTCAAGTATTCCGATGCATTGACTCAGGACTATTTTCATTGTTAGACTGGTCAATAAAAAGAGGAAAGGGATTGAACTAAATATCCAATACATTCGAGAAATGAGAAGTGGATGAAGGATTAATGGATGGAGTGTAATTATTAAACATAATATAATATACTTACTCGTGCAATGCAGAGTCCTATTGTTTTTGAGCTATACGAGAGAAACGGATTCTTTCGAATATTAAGTTATATATATATATATATATTACGATTCAATCCCGGAAAATTGAAGGATATGCTTGAGAAAGAGGAGGAAATGGAAATAATAACTCTTAACTATTAACCGATCGGCTTGATACCAGGGATTCCTATCAATCCGATAATCAAATAAAGATAATACAATAAAATCGTTATGAAAACCAGTTCTCTCGCTCTTGGAATTTCTACATCGGTGGAAAAGAATGTAGGATATATTACTCAGATTATCGGCCCAGTATTAGATGTGGCTCTTTCTCCAGGTAAGATGCCTAATATTTACAATTCCCCGATAGTTAAGGGACAAAATCCAGCAGGTCAAGAGATTAATGTTACTCGCGAAGTACAACAATTATTGGGTAATAATGAAGTCAGAGCCGTAGCTATGAGTGCTACGGATGGTTTAATGAGAGGGATGGACGTCATTGATACAGGAGCTCCTCTTAGTGTTCCTGTTGGTGAAATTACTCTTGGCCGAATCTTTAATGTTCCCGGAGAACCTGTCGATAATCTAGGTCCTGTAGATACTGGTATAACATCCCCCATTCACAGATCTGCTCCTGCATTTACACAATTAGATACTAAACTATCTATCTTCGAAACAGGGATTAAAGTTGTAGATCTTTCGGCTCCCTATCGTCGTGGAGGAAAGATTGGATTATTTGGAGGGGCTGGGGTAGGAAAAACAGTTCCTATTATGGAATCGATCAATAACATTGCTAAAGCTCATGGAGGTGTATCTGTATCCGGAGGGGTGGGAGAACGTACCCGCGAGGGTAATGATCTTTACATGGAAATGAAAGAATCGAAAGTAATTAATGAACAAAATATCTCGGAATCAAAAGTGGCTCTGGTTTATGGTCAGATGAATGAACCACCAGGAGCTCGTATGAGAGTCGGTTTAACAGCTCTGACAATGGCTGAATATTTCCGGGATGTTAACAAGCAAGATGTACTTTTATTCATTGACAATATTCTTCGTTTCGTTCAAGCAGGATCAGAAGTTTCTGCTTTATTGGGTAGAATGCCCTCCGCTGTGGGTTATCAACCAACTCTCAGTACAGAAATGGGATCTTTACAAGAAAGAATTACTTCCACCAAAGAAGGCTCGATAACCTCCATTCAAGCTGTTTATGTACCTGCAGACGATTCGACTGACCCAGCTCCTGCTACAACATTTGCACACCCAGATGCTACTACTGTACTTCCAAGAGGATTAGCTGCTAAAGGTATCTATCCGGCTGTAGACCCCTTGGATCCGACTCCAACTATGCTACAACCTTGGATCGTAGGTGAAGAGCATTACGAAACTGCACAGGGAGTTAAGCAAACTTTACAGCGTTATAAAGAGCCTCAAGATATTATAGCTATTCTCGGACTGGACGAATTATCAGAAGAGGATCGTTTAACGGTAGCTAGAGCGCGAAAAATCGAACGTTTCTTATCACAACCATTTTTCGTAGCAGAAGTTTTTACTGGTTCCCCAGGGAAATACGTTAGTCCGATAGAAACAATTAAGGGATTCCAAATGATTCTCTCTGGAGAATTGGATAGTCTTCCCGAACAAGCTTCTTATTTGGTCGGTAATATTGATGAAGCTACCGCAAAGGCTGCAACCTTACAAGTGGAGAGTCGATAAAAGAGATGACACTAAATCTTCGTGTAATGGCTCCTAATAGGATTGTCTGGAATTCCGAAGCTCGAGAAATCATTCTATCTACTAATAGTGGTCAAATCGGCATATTGCCCAATCATGCACCGCTTCTCACAGCTTTGGATATAGGGGTTATAAGAATAAATTATGGTGGACAGTGGTCTACTATGGCTTTAATGGGTGGTTTTGCTATGATAGATAACAATCGAATAACCATATTGGTAAACGAAGCAGAAAGAGCTACCGAGATTGATACTGAGGAGGCTCAAAAAACTTTCCAGAAGGCTCAAGCTAACCTAGCTCAGGCTGAGGGCAAGAAAAAGACTATCGAAGCTAATTTGGCATTCAAAAGAGCTAAGGCGCGATTAGAGGCTGTAAATGCTACTTGATTCTATCCCTATTCGAACTCGTTTCTGAAGAAATAAGATATGATGGAACGAGGAACGACTCAGTAGTTCCAAGAATTCTCAGAATTATTACCAATATTCGTAAAACTTATTAGATATTATTCCAAAAATTATGGTATCTAATAAGTTTTACCTACTATTGGATTTGAACCAATGACTCTCGCCGTATGAAAGCGATACTCTAACCACTGAGTTAAGTAGGTTATTAATTATTGTAGCGGAGGGAATAACTATAAACAACAAAGTCTCTATGAGTACTCGAATTCGATGATCCATTAGAATGGTTCTTGGGGTCGAGTATCCAGCTTGACAGGGACTATTGGAAATAGCTACTATATTATAGAGTCAGGAATGACAAGGGCTATAGCTCAGCGGTAGAGCGCCTCGTTTACACGTGCGCCGATGCATTTCCAGAATGGTTTATCGATATTACCCCGATTCACGAGAAGGATCTTACGCGAGGTATCTATGTCTTACTCCACCGATGAATCAAATCCGGGAGAACAAAAGCATGGCAGAATATTCGATTGAAAAATCTTTTCGATCTATGATCCAGTTGATATGGTAAATATTGAATTCATTGAATGCTAGGGCTGATGGGGGCAATACGAGGACCTCGAGAAAATCCCTTCCTCGCTTCATGAACCTCGAGGTGTATGGAGTATCGTATCTCCTTCTTAAGCGATAGGGACTCTTCTGAGTAGATTCATGCCCGAAAAAAGCAAACCTATGTCAACACCAAAAACCTTCTTGAAATACTTCGGGATTGCTTTGTATATAGAATTTGTATATAGAAAGTATATGGAAATCTATAAAAATTATTCGAGCACACGGAATCATTTTATTATTCTACTAGGAAGAAAAGGATGATGAATCAACTAGAAATTTTCCTAGTTAATAGAAGAGCCCAATGCGACGAAAGACGCACGTTGGGTTCCCGAAGCAGTTCAAGAATTTTCCATATATTCTGATCTGTTTGACCGAGAATGTCTACGGTTCGAATCCGTATAGCCCTAATCTGTAAGAAGTGGACCCTTTGATTTCTATCGGGTTGAAATACGGTAATATTTCGTTATTATAACTAGAAGGAAGATTCAAACACAATGGTTCATTTCTCATTACTGATTGAGAATCCATGATTCAGGATAATTAATAGAAATATTCGAAAGAGAGCCTTTATTGAATCTACCAAACCCTCCTAATACGAGGAATCCTTGTTAAGATTCCGGATAGATGGTATCGCTTTCAACGATCCCATTAAGAATGTGTTATCAAATCCGTATTTCTTCATTATATTAATGGGGCGACATTTCAACCATTCACCGAATAGGAATCGACATCCTAATCCTGTTGCATAGCAAGATGAGGGTATATCTATAATCAATTACTATACCAGATAGCTATTGGAGTATCGTTGATTCTTTTTCGATTCCTGTGCAAGAGCTACATTTATGGTAATGGAGTGAGGAAAGAGATCTTAATATAACCGGAGTATCTAAATGTTTCTGCTTCCCAAATACGATTCTTCTTGGATCTCCTTACTAGTATCCAACCTTATTCCATTTATAGCTTTTTCAATTTCCAGATCTTTAGCACCTGTCGACGAAGGACCAGAAAAACGAACCAGTTACGAATCAGGCATAGAACCAAAGGGGGATGCTTGGATCCAATTCCAGATTCGTTATTATATGTTTGCATTGGTGTTCGTTATTTTCGACGTCGAAACAGTTTCTCTTTATCCCTGGGCTATGAGTTTCAGAGAATTCGGTATATCCGCTTTTATTGAAGCTACGATCTTTGTACCTATACTGATTGTTGGTTTGGTCTATGCATGGCGAAAAGGAGCATTGGAATGGTCTTAGCTTCCAAGTATTTGAGTAATAAAAACAAGGTTGATATTCATGAGAATCCATTGATTAACTCCATGGAGTCATTCTTTGCTGACCAAGATGCATCAAATTCAATTCTTTTGACTAACTTGAACGATTTTTCCAATTGGGCTAGACTCTCCAGTTCGTGGCCACTCCTTTATGGAACCAGTTGTTGTTTCATCGAATCCGCTTCATTAATTGGTTCACGGTTCGATTTTGACCGTTACGGTCTAGTACCAAGATCTAGTCCTAGACAGGCTGACCTTGTAATAACAGCTGGTACTATAACCATGAAAATGGCTCCGTCTCTAGTCAGATTGTATGAACAAATGCCTGAGCCTAAATATGTAATTGCTATGGGAGCTTGTACGATCACGGGAGGTATGTTCAGTACGGATTCCTACAGTACTGTTCGCGGAGTAGATAAATCGATTCCTGTGGACGTTCATTTGCCGGGTTGTCCACCCAAGCCTGAAGCTGTTATTGATGCTATAACAAAACTTCGCAAAAGAGTTGCTCAGGAAACATATAGAGATCGAAATAATTCTCGAACAAGGAATAGATACTTCATTTCGAACCACCGACTCTCTTTCGTATCCAGTATTCATACTGGGGAATATAATCAAGAGATATCTAGTCAGTTTTCGGAATCCTTTTTGGATCTCCCCCTGGAAAGAGAAAATATTCTTCGAGATAAAGAAATAGACGTAAATTCATTACTAGATATTGAAGGATCAATATCAAGAACAAGCAATTGAGGGTATTCTGGAGAGATAGAGAGATGTTAGCTAATCATACAAATACTATTAGTAATAATAATTCTATTATTAGAATGCAGGGTCGATTATCCGCTTGGCCAACCAGGCATGAGTTAGCCCATAGGCCTTTGGGTTTTGATTACCAGGGTGTCGAGATTATACAAGTCAAAGCGGAGGAGTGGCCTTCTATAGCCATTGCCTTATATGTGTGTGGTTCCAATTACCTGCGTTCTCAATGTGCTTATGATGCAACACCGGGGGGTCCCTTGGCTAGTGTATATCATCTCACAAAGATGCAAGATAATGCGGATCAACCTGAAGAAGTATGTATAAAAGTCTTCGTTTCAAGAAAAGATCCTAGAATCCCGTCTGTTTTTTGGGTCTGGAAGAGCTCCGATTTCCAAGAACGAGAATCCTATGATATGTTAGGAATTATTTATGAGAGTCATCCGCGTCTCAAGCGTATATTAATGCCTGAGAGTTGGATCGGATGGCCCTTACGTAAGGATTATATCGTACCCGACTTTTACGAGCCACAGGATGCTTATTGAATAGGAAAGAAATCAGAATTATCTATCAATAATCGTCTAATTATAGATTCTGAAATTCCAGAAATTATGCCAATTCGAGTAGAAGAAAGAACAGTCTCTTGCTAGTATACAGGATACTTCTGTATCACTAACGAGAGACCTCTTAATGAAAAGATAGATGAATAGCAAATAATATCTATATGTTTCTTGAATTAGGCACCACCCACTATGCACGAGAAGGAATAGTAATATTCGACCCAGGCTAATCCCGGTTAGTAATAAATTCCATCTTTTATTACTAAATGTTCTATTATTGAATCTCTCTCTTGGGTCGATTCCTGGATCCCGGGGATCGGGATGGAATAAGAGCAGAAGCGCTAAGCACGGGAAAAACTCGTAACATTTCTATTCAATCAGATTCTTTTCTAGTCAAAGAATACTATTCGATATTATACAATCATTATGGATATCCAATCCATGTACTTATAGGGATGCCAGGAACCAGACTTGAACTGGTGACACGAGAATTTTCAGTCCTCTGCTCTACCGACTGAGCTATCCCGGCTGGTTCTTTCCCATATATTGTATTATACATTCCCGTTCTCTGTCAACCAGAGGGGGAATGAGAAACATATTGGGAAAGCTATTATTCCTTCTCTAGAATCTATAAACTCTAGAATCTATAAATGAACCATTGATAGAATCTCGTAAAATTCCCTAATGGTTCATTTGTAGGATATCCGGGTATAAAAAAAAGGAACGAGATATTAATTCCATTTGATGGAGCAATGAGTGAAAAATATGAACGTACATTTCGAATGAAGGAAAGGAAAGAGAGAGAATATAGATGGAAATCCAGATTCTATAGATCCAATTCCAAGTTCCCTTGTATAACAGAGAATTTGATGAATTGAATAAATATTATTGAATGAATCTGATCCATTATGACTCAAAATCAATCTTTCGAACGAAATTCATATTGCTCAGTTGGGGATAGAGGGACTTGAACCCTCACGGTCCTACAAAGACCAACGGATTTTCTTTCTACCACAAATTGCATTGCTGTTGTTATTAACAGTGTAAAATCGGACTCTATCTTTATCCTCGATAATCATTCATTACGATATATTATCCATTGAGGAATATTCATTCAAAGAATGATGAATCTGAGATTCATGAATGATCGAATCATTAATTCTTTCGAATCATATATTTCGATATGCTATTGGTATTAATGCCAAGTATATATCAAATATATCTATATTCCCAGAATATTATTGAGTATGTCTAATTATATATCTGAGACAATGTAATAGATATTCCGCCGTTCCATGAATAATGATCATTAATTGTTGGATTATTCGTTAGAATAGCTTCCATTGAGTCTCTGCACCTATCTCATTTTTGGATCCTGCTCCTAAAACAAGATTTGGCTCAGGATTGCCTATCCAAGAATCCTAGGGTTCCCTGAATTTGAAAGCCATCACTTAATATGTTCCCATACTAAAGCTCGATCTGATCAAGTCCGCAGCGTCTACCGTTCCGCCATATCCCCCTTCTATTCCTCGAATCATTAGATATAGAACCAGATTTATTTCGTATTTCCGTTCCTTTGCATTATAGGATTGTTCTGTAGATTCAGCAGTTTTTTTCGAACGTTATATTTATTACTACTATACCTATTCAATTTCATAGAGTTTTATTAAGAAGGACTTTTACGATATTTCACACTCCTGTAGGATCCTCGGATTCATTGATCGAAAAGGAATGAAAATCCATGGATAGAATTAAATATTTTGTTTCTATTTATCATTATTATAAACGAATATATTGATTCGATCAATATATAATATTATTTCTGAATCGCATCCCTATAGTAGTTGAATAACTTCTACTCATTGAGGCTATGGGAATTCTGTCGAATTCCTTTTACAAGCAATTATGGGTGGAGATAAATCATATTCCATCCCCATTCAATCCTGAAGAAGCCGGCTTAGCTCAGGGGTTAGAGCACCGCACTTGTAATGCGAAGGTCATCGGTTCGACTCCGATAACCAGCTCTTCCGTATCATTGTCTTTATCAACCTCCTCTTTCAGAATCCCTTCCGAGGATCGTACGATACAGAGAATTCTCAATCATTCTCGCATTTGTTCACATACATTCATATGTTATTATTAGTACGAATAATAGTATAAGAACGAAGAAGAATGATTATGTATTATTAATAAATAATAGCTCATATTCTATCATTGAGAATTCCATTTCAATTCCCGATCCTACTGCAGAAAAGGAGTTTCTATGTCCCGTTATCGAGGACCCCGTTTGAAAATGATTCGTCGTCCAAAAGATTTACCAGGACTTACTAATAAGACATTGAATCCGAAAAAAGCGCAGATTGCTATTGATCAGTCTGCTTCGAAAAAAATATCTCAATTTTGTATTCGTTTAGAAGCTAAACAGAAATTACGTTTCAATTATGGATCAACAGAACGACAATTACTCAGATACGTTCGTATTGCTAGAAAAGCTAAAGGTTCAACGGGCCAGGTATTATTACAATTACTTGAAATGCGTCTAGATAATATTGTTTCTGAATTAGGTATGGCTCCTACCATTCCTGCAGCTAGACAATCAGTTAATCATAGACATATTTTGGTAAACGATCATATAGTGGATATACCGAGCTATCGTTGCAAACCCAAAGATATTATTACCGTGAGGGATCGAACAAGTTCCTATGATAGAATAACGAAGGAAATAGAATCCTCTCGGGGAGAGAAAATACCAGATCATTTAACTCTTTCCTTATTGGGAGGTGATAGACCCAAAGGATTGGTTAATCGAATCGTAAATAGAGACTCTATTGGTTTGAATATAAATGAATTGTTGGTTGTTGAATATTATTCTCGTAAAGCTTAGAGTCAATGAATTTAGCGAATATCCGGAAGATTCTTTATCTCATTAATCCTCGAGATTCTCTTCGAAGAGCATTGATGAATCTTAAGTGGAAGAATCAATAGAGTGGAAGAATCAATAGAGTGGAAGAATCAATAGATCCTTTTTCCATTCAATCACCCTGTTGTATAACGGATCCATCATTCGTTCTATCTCCTCATGCGGATGAAGAGGGATCGACTGATTCAAAAATATACGGAATTCCTTTTTTCAGTGCGAACTTGAACAATGGTATTGCATCCGTATCATGGATTTTTATCCGGTCGGGATTATGTACCGGAAGATTTTTATTCGGAATTAATTGGGAATTGGATCATATATTCCGAATATTTGATGAAGCAGTAATTCTATGGGGTATAGGAATAGGAGGAATTGGATTAAGATACGGAAAGAGAGGGATTCGAACCCTCGGTAAACAAGAGCCTACATAGCATTTCCAGTGCTACACCTTAAACCGCTCGGCCATCTTTCCGGAAACGTTTCATTATCCATCCATTCTAGATAATGAAAGACGAGATAACAACTTCCTATTATTCAGTAATACTCACAAATGAATGATTTACAGAAATAATAAAGGAATCCACCAGTATCTAGTAATCGGAGAAAGAAACATCTCTGGATCCCATGAATAATCACTCGGATTCCATGGAGAAGAATTCTTCCGAATGGGATGGGCTTTATCGAAAGAAGTTATTTGATCAATTATAATTATAATTCGTGCCCGTATCAGTATTCCCCATATCAGTATTCCTAGACGGATCTCATTCAATATAGGGATATTCTATTACTCCACCCTTTCCTCGTGCTCGATCAGAAGGAAGGCACTGAGGGATTAGAAAAGTATTTTATCCTTTGCGTACCATCAAATAGACCCGTTCTTCCGAAATCTCGATCTAACAATAAGTGGAACAAAAAAAGGATTCTAATTAACCATGCCTAGATCCCAGAGAAATGATAATTCTATTGATAAGACTTTCACGATTGTAGCAGATATATTATTACAAATAATACCAACAACTAGAAGAGAGAAAGAAGCTTTTACCTATTACAGAGATGGTGCGATTTGGCAAGGAAAATCGATTAGCAAAATCCTTAATAGATTGAGACAATTAGAATTCCGGAAAACTCGCGCTTGGTGAAGGTGCGTTTCGAACGCGGAACAATTCCTTCTGTCGTGCATCCCCGATTAATGCAGCCTCAAATGCTTCGATCTCCAATGGATTGGAGTGTTAAGCGAGAGGTTAAACCTATGGGATGATGTGTAAGAAGTGTTTTTACAGGTAGGCATAAGGGAAAGGCACTACGTGTAGAAATCGACAACACAAAAGCTTCGTTATGGTTATATTCGATATACATCATGTTTCTATGACGAATACTAATAATGATTGGGACAACGAACATCCATCTCGTTCGTATTCCGGATACCCATAGAATCATCGGAGATTGTCGAAGTAGCTGATCCCTACAAACTACGAGGCGTCGAGAACAAAGAAATTGTTGAATATTCCATTTCTGCTGACACAATCACGTTAACAGAAGAATATTGACAAGAAGGATGGCTAGAGATTAGTCTCAAGAACACTAGCCCCTGTCGATCTATAATGTTAGAGTAAGAATCTTACTGAGATTCTAAAGATTATTCTCTTTCTATGCATTATGCAGGAGGAGCCGTATGAGATGAGAATCCCACGTACGGTTTTGTAACGGAGCTCATTCAGATTGAATGAACGACCATAACGAATGTCAGCCCAATCTGAAGGAGAATATGCGGAAGCTCTACAGAATTACTACAACGCTATGCGTTTGGAGATTGATCCTTATGATCGGAGTTATATACCCTATAATATAGGTCCCATTCATACCAGTAATGGAGAACACGCCAAGGCTTTGGAATATTATTTCCAAGCATTGGAACGAAATCCTTCTTTACCACAAGCTCTTAATAATATGGCTGTGATCCGTCATTACGTGCGACTATCTATACTATAGGATTTATTAGTTCAGAACTACTCGAGGAAGGAGGCTTTCCACATGTAAACTGTTGAATAACAGTTTTCATCAGCTGTAAGAAATGAAATCCCTTATGGTAACCCGAACATAAGGGCAGAATAAAAGCCTGTATATTCTATGGATAATACGAATGAATCGATAAAGAAAGCACCGTGAAGATCCATCATTGAAAGTTTGGGTCGATACAATAGAATTCGCTCACTTAATGATTAAGTTATACAATCGATTCCTGTAATAGGGTGGATTGGAGAAGGAATACTGAGCAACGGTGTAGTATCAAATCCCGAAGGGAACATATGATCGAACGGATCCATATACAAAAGTAAGATAGTTACTCTTCGGAAAGACTCTGATTCTTTCTGATGGGTAGGAGTATAGAAAAGATTCTATTTTTTTGCCAATAGAATTGGAAACTAGTATCATTAACTGTTTTTAGTATTTCGATCAACCGGACAGAGAAGAGAATTCCTTTTTTTAGTCCCGGATAAACAGAAAACTAATCAATAGCCATTCGAGCCGTATGAGGTAGGAAACTCTCAGGTACGGTTCCAAGGGAAGGAATTCTTTTAGGATCGACCCATCCCGACCGAGGGGAACAGGCCATTCAACAGGGAGACCCAGAGACTTCAGAAGCTCGGTTCGATCAAGCTGCTGAGTATCGGAAACAAGCAATAGCACCTGCTCCAAGCAATTACATCGAAGCACAGAATCGGTTAAAGATTACGGGACGTTCTAAGGAATGGGAATGGAGAAATAGAAATATACGTTCCAAATGAATATCTAGAAATAAAGTCTATTTCTTCTTCTTCGGGTACCAGAAAGAAGACTTTTTCCAAGTAGTGGAATTCGAAATCCTCCTTTTATTTGGTCAATGGATTGCTTCTATAAGGTCCATTGAGCACTTATAAGTTGTGTAATAATAAAATCAAATGCCTGCCTTGGATAACTCTTCTATAATAGTCGTTCCAGTTCTAGACTGAGAGAGAGAAAGAAAAAAAAAAAAAAAAGAAAAAAGAAGAAAAAGAATTTCCAGTACGAATTATATCTCTTAGAAGTTTCGTATCCCTTGTTGGCAGGTCGTTGCTATCCCTTGTCCGAAGAGAGGAGAATCTCGATGACTATTCGTTCACCGGAACCAGAAGTCAAGATTGTGGTAGAAAGGGATCCCGTAAAGACTTCCTTCGAGAAATGGGCTCAACCTGGACATTTCTCGAGAACTTTAGCTAAGGGTCCCAGTACTACCACTTGGATTTGGAATCTACATGCTGATGCTCACGATTCTGACAGCCATACCAATGATTCGGAAGAGATTTCCCGTAGAGTATTTAGCGCTCACTTCGGGCAACTAGCTATTATTTTCATCTGGCTTAGTGGTATGTATTTCCATGGGGCTCGTTTTTCTAATTACGAAGCATGGCTAAGTGATCCCACTCACATTAAACCCAGTGCTCAAGTAGTTCGGCCGATAGTTGGTCAAGAAATACTGAATGGAGACGTAGGTGGGGGTTTTCAAGGAATACAGATAACCTCCGGATTTTCCCAACTTTGGCGAGCATCCGGAATAACTAACGAATTACAACTCTATTGTACTGCTATTGGTGCATTAATCTTTGCAGGACTGATGTTTTTTGCTGGTTGGTTTCATTATCACAAGGCTGCTCCGAAATTAGCCTGGTTCCAAGATGTAGAATCCATGTTGAACCATCATCTAGCAGGTTTATTGGGCTTGGGTTCCCTGGGCTGGGCGGGACATCAGATACATGTTTCTTTGCCTATTAACCAACTATTAGATGCCGGGGTCGATCCTAAAGAGATACCTCTTCCCCATGAATTTATTCCGAATCGTGATCTTCTAGCTCAATTGTATCCCAGTTTCGCGAAGGGATTAACCCCATTTTTTACTTTAGACTGGTCAGAATATCCGGATTTCCTAACCTTCCGTGGGGGATTGAATCCAGTAACAGGAGGTTTATGGTTGACTGATACTGCACATCATCATTTAGCTATTGCAGTTCTTTTCTTGATAGCTGGTCATATGTATAGAACTAATTGGGGTATTGGGCACAGCATGAAGGAGATCCTGGAAGCTCATAAGGGTCCATTCACTGGTGAGGGTCACAAGGGTCTTTATGAGATTCTAACTACTTCGTGGCATGCTCAACTAGCCCTTAATTTAGCTATGCTGGGTTCCTTAACCATCATAGTAGCTCATCATATGTATGCTATGCCTCCTTATCCATATCTAGCTACTGATTATGCTACACAACTATCTCTGTTCACACACCACATGTGGATCGGTGGTTTCCTTGTAGTTGGAGCTGCTGCACACGCAGCTATTTTTATGGTGAGAGATTATGATCCGACTACTCAGTATAATAATCTACTGGATCGTGTTCTTCGGCATCGTGATGCAATAATTTCGCATCTTAACTGGGTATGCATCTTCTTGGGTTTTCACAGCTTCGGCCTATATATTCATAATGATACTATGAGTGCGTTGGGACGTCCTCAAGATATGTTCTCAGATACTGCTATTCAATCACAACCCATCTTTGCTCAATGGGTACAAAATACTCATGCTTCTGCGCCTAATCCAACGGCCCCCAATGCAACAGCAGGTACCAGTTTAACCTGGGGAGGTAGTGACTTAGTAGCAGTAGGTGGCAAAGTAGCTTTATTACCAATCCCATTAGGTACTGCGGATTCCTTGGTACATCATATTCATGCGTTTACAATCCATGTAACTGTATTGATCTTACTTAAAGGTGTTTCATTTGCACGTAGCTCCCGTTTAATACCCGATAAAGCTAATCCTGGTTTTCGTTTCCCCTGCGATGGGCCCGGTAGGGGAGGGACTTGTCAGGTATCCGCTTGGGATCACGTTTTCTTAGGGTTGTTCTGGATGTACAATTCCATCTCAATAGTTATATTTCATTTTAGTTGGAAGATGCAATCCGATGTTTGGGGTAGTATAAGTGATCAAGGAGTGGTAAGCCACATCACTGGCGGAAACTTTGCACAGAGTTCAACAACCATCAATGGATGGCTTCGTGACTTTTTATGGGCACAGGCTTCCCAAGTCATCCAATCGTATGGTTCTTCATTATCTGCATATGGTCTCTTATTCCTGGGTGCTCATTTCGTTTGGGCTTTTAGTTTAATGTTCCTATTCAGTGGCCGTGGATATTGGCAAGAACTGATTGAATCTATTGTTCGGGCTCATAACAAATCGAAAGTTGCTCCTGCTATCCAGCCTAGGGCTCTGAGTATTGTACAGGGACGTGCTGTAGGGGTAGCTCATTACCCTCTGGGTGGGATCGCCACAACATGGGCGTTCTTCCTAGCGAGAATCATTGCAGTAGGATAATGGCTAGGAGGATTCGAAAAGCATTATGGCATCAAGATTTCCAAAGTTCAGCCAGGGCCTATCTCAAGACCCAACTACTCGTCGTATTTGGTTTGGTATCGCTACCGCGCATGACTTCGAGAGTCATGATGATATTACCGAAGAACGTCTTTATCAAAAAATCTTTGCTTCTCATTTTGGTCAGTTAGCTATAATATTTCTTTGGACTTCTGGGAATTTATTCCATGTGGCTTGGCAGGGTAACTTCGAAGCATGGGTGCAAGACCCATTACATGTGAGACCCATAGCTCATGCAATTCGGGATCCCCATTTCGGTCAATCAGCTGTGGAAGCTTATACCCGAGGGGGAGCTCCAGGTCCAGTTAATATTGCTCATTCTGGTGTATATCAGTGGTGGTATACTATTGGTCTACGCACTAATCAAGATCTTTATATTGGAGCTATCTTCTTATTAGCCCTTTCTGCTTTGTTCTTAATAGCTGGTTGGTTGCATTTGCAACCCAAGTGGAAACCAGGTCTTTCATGGTTCAAAAATGCTGAATCTCGTCTGAATCATCATTTATCAGGACTCTTCGGAGTAAGTTCTTTGGCCTGGACAGGACATTTGGTTCATGTTGCTATTCCTGAATCCAGAGGCGAACACGTAAGATGGAATAATTTATTAACCGCACTACCGCATCCCCAAGGTTTGGGACCATTCTTTTCGGGTCAGTGGAGCGTTTACACACAGAATCCTGACTCTAATAATCACTTGTTTGGTAGTGCTCAAGGAGCAGGAACTGCTATTTCAACTTTCCTGGGGGGATTTCATCCACAAACTCAAAGTTTATGGCTAACTGATATTGCTCATCATCATTTAGCTATTGCAGTTGTGTTTATAATTGCCGGTCATATGTACAGGACTAACTCTGGGATTGGACATAGTATAAAAGAAATTTTGGAGGCTCATACTCCTCCGGGAGGCAGGTTGGGACGCGGGCATAAAGGACTTTATGATACAATCAATAATTCTCTTCACTTCCAATTAGGTCTTGCTCTAGCTGCTCTGGGAGTAATTACTTCCTTGGTAGCTCAACATATGTATTCCTTACCCTCTTATGCTTTCATAGCACAAGATTCTACTACTCAAGCTGCATTATACACCCATCACCAATACATTGCTGGGTTTATCATGACAGGTGCCTTTGCCCATGGAGCTATATTCTTCATTAGGGATTACAATCCAGAGCAGAATAGAGATAACGTATTGGCAAGGATGTTGGAACATAAAGAAGCAATAATAGCTCATTTGAGCCGGGCTAGTCTATTTCTAGGTTTCCATACCCTGGGACTGTATGTCCATAATGATGTTATGCTAGCTTTTGGTACTCCGGAAAAACAAATATTGATCGAACCTGTATTTGCTCAATGGATACAATCTGCCCATGGTAAAGCTTTATATGGTTTCGACGTACTTTTATCCTCAGCTGATAGTCCAGCATTCAATGCTGGTCAGAGCCTATGGTTACCCGGTTGGTTGGATGCTATTAATAATAATAGTAACTCGTTGTTTCTAACAATCGGACCCGGTGATTTCTTAGTCCATCATGCTATTGCTTCGGGTTTACATACAACTACATTGATCCTAGTGAAAGGTGCGTTGGATGCACGTGGCTCCAAACTAATGCCGGATAAGAAAGAATTTGGTTATAGTTTTCCCTGCGATGGTCCGGGTAGAGGTGGTACCTGTGATATTTCGGCATGGGATGCTTTTTATTTAGCAGTCTTCTGGATGTTAAATACTATTGGATGGGTTACTTTTCATTGGCACTGGAAACATATCACTTTATGGCAGGGAAATGTAGCTCAATTTAATGAATCTTCTACTTATTCAATGGGATGGTTGAGGGATTACCTATGGTTAAACTCTTCACAACTTATTAATGGTTATAATCCCTTCGGTATGAACAGTTTATCTGTCTGGGCATGGATGTTCCTATTCGGACATCTTGTTTGGGCTACTGGATTTATGTTTCTTATTTCCTGGCGGGGTTATTGGCAAGAACTCATTGAAACTTTAGCTTGGGCTCATGAACGCACACCTTTGGCTAATCTAGTTCGCTGGAAAGATAAACCAGTAGCTCTTTCTATCGTTCAAGCACGATTAGTGGGATTAGCTCATTTTTCTGTAGGTTATATATTTACCTATGCAGCTTTCTCAATAGCTTCTACATCGGGTAAATCCGGCTAATCAGTATCTTTAATAGGAATAGTTATTAGGTTGAGCCTACTTTTGGCGAGCCAATGGTAGGCCCAACCTCTTCTTCGGGTCGATAATACTAATGATAGATAATGAATAATAAGCACTTTAATTAGACTATTTCCGATTCAATTAGACTATTTCCGATTCAAAATCGAATTGGGGTAGCATTCCAGTATCGTTAACTGAACCATTATGGCAAGAAAGAGTCTCATTGAGAGAGAGAAGAAGAAACAGAAGTTGGTAAATAGATATCGTTCTATTCGTCAATCTTTGAAACAAGGAATGAAAAACAGTTCATCACTAGAAGAAAAATTGGAAATTTACAAAGAATCACAATCTTCACCACGTAGCAGTGCACCCACGCGTCTTCATCGTCGTTGTTCTCTGACTGGGAGACCCAGATCTAACTATCGAGACTTTGGTTCATCCAGACATGTACTTCGTGAAATGGCACACGCATGTTTGTTGCCCGGAGTAACAAAATCGAGTTGGTGAAAAAATATTATTACTAGTGTGGAATTATCCTAGGAATAGATATATATAGATTCACGAGATTTCTCAATATTCAATGTGATTATTCAACAGATGTATAATAATTGCATTGGATAGATAAAGCACGCGGGGTAGAGCAGCTTGGTAGCTCGCAAGGCTCATAACCTTGAGGTCACAGGTTCAAATCCTGTCTCCGCAAAAAGAGCGTAGACGTAGGAATTGAAGTAGGATGTTCCTCAGCATCCTTCATATTCAATCATTCGCTCCTTCGGTTCCGGTCGATATTCATTCGCAATTCCCATAAGTTTTCCCAGATACTCCTAAGCTCCTTGTTCCTATTCAGGTTGTTCAATCCCAGGAACGAATTATTTATAAATCCTATTTATTTGGGAATCAGAGACTTATGTTGTTCCGTCCAACCATTGATCGATTCTACCCTATTTATCGTTCGTTCCTCCGAAGATCCACTGGGATGATCCCAGTTACTGGATTTCCCTATATTCTTCTCGCTTCTCCTATCACTTAATTATCATTTCTCCGGATTGGATTCAATTAGTAACTTCGGGAATTTGTTCTATTATATGGTAGAATAATCTACTTACTATTCACTCTTCAAGTTATCCCAGAAATATTCATTCCTGGATTGGAGATGCTTCAGGAAAGTGTATCTTTGGGATAGATAGCGGATTCCGATCATCTGATTTATTATCGGAATTTCCTTGGGCGAAGCCTTCTCGTATTGATAAAAGCTCATTCAATTCCAAGAGATTCTTGATTCGGAATGAAATAGTATTTTTGGTTCGAATTATCCCGAAGCATACGAACAAAAAACATTCTCCGGATTCATGAAATGCAAAGGAATGCATCAATTTCTGTGAAAACAGAATATTCTTCCTCCCTATCCGCGGAATCATAAATGAAGGTGGAATAAAAAATATAGGGTATGTTTCTACTGTCATGAGGTATAGACGAATTTATTTTTCGAGTAAATGAGAAAAGAAAGATATAGCTCCGATAAAGAACCAAGAATTATTAATTAGTTACTTTTTTTTTATTCTCATAGATACGAGCTCCTGGATAAGAAATTGCTGATGAGCCAAAAATTTCTATTATTAATCCAACGAATTCTAAAAAAGGATCAACGACAGAAATACTTCAGTTATTGATGGAACAGGATCCTCCTTCAAGATCCGGATAGGGAATAGTTTTTAATTGTTTTCTTCGGGATTTTCTTCGGGAACTGAGGAAGAAGGAATAGTAAATAGATTCGTTTTTGATGCAGTATATTACGAATCGTTATAATTCTATTAATTAATAAGCCCTTTTAACTCAGTGGTAGAGTACCGCCATGGTAAGGCGTAAGTCATCGGTTCAAATCCGATAAAGGGCTAATGATACAATATCTGTATGGAGAATCAGGTCCAGAACATCCATATATGGCATAAAGGTTCGAATCGAATTCCTCTACAAGAAGAATCTGTATTCGCCGAATCGGGAATAGAATAACGTTGGAACAATGATTCCGATAGAAGGAATGGGGAATAATAGATTCATTTCTGATGACTATCGGGTTGAATTATCCCTTTCCTTCCTCTTGTTCGGTAAATCCTTCTTCGATACACAATATTCACTAATAGATATAGAAAGGTATTAATGAACTTTCAATAGTTACTCTTTACTAGCATTCATACCTTCTTAGAATCTTCATCCCTACTTCGAATCTTACCTAACGTACGTCGTTATTCTGAATAACTAATAAATAGATAAGTATAATCCATAGTATTATGAATGGGTTAGCTACTCTTAATATGGGAATTCACTAGAGATTATAACTATCAATATTTCTATTCTGGTACATAAGAATCCGAATGAATCTTTTTATACCGAACTCCTGTTTATTAAATCCCTGATTCCGAAAGATTTTATCCAATTTCTGGTGTACTAATTGCTGCATAACGAAGAATGGGGATATAAATCACTCCTATTCTGCTTTCCAAGAGTCCAGTACGTTATTTCATCCAGCCCCGAGTAGGAATAGTTATTACTCTATCGCTATTTCATCGATTCAGATGATCCGAATCCGAAAAGCTTTCAATATTTATTGAAGATTGGTAGAATAAATATCGAGAGATGCAGGAAAGAGAGCCGAATGAGAGAAATATATTGAATTCCGTTATACTTCTATACCAATCGGACGGATTCTTGGAAAGCTATTTTCGTTCTCTGGAATCTTTTTCATCGGGGAAGGAGGAAGGTATGATAGGAGGTATCAATAAAATACCCCAGGGAATTCGAGAAATACTATTGATTATTCAATGATAATAAATAGATTCAGTATCAGATCTTAGGTTGGGATTCGGTGATGCACTAGAGGGATTGATGGAATCTCAAGAAGGAAAGAGAAGTTGACCCACCTTCTGAGAATCATGGAGTGAATCTTGTTATCCCGGGACTGTGCCGATACTAGATAGTTCAAGAAGGATAGCCAATAACGAGGGATCTTCTTGATGGTTTTCCTGAGGATCATTGGTATAGAAAATCGGTCCTGGGGAACGATCATTCAGAAGGGACAGTGATATGATACTCCGATCCTTCACGAAATATCATATTCTTCTCATTAAAGGGTACCTAGAAGTGGTTGAAGCAGTTGAATAGGAGAATAACTATGACCATAGCCATTGGAAAGTCTCCCAAGGAACCGAAAGATTTATTTGATAGTATGGACGACTGGTTAAGGAGAGACCGTTTTGTTTTCGTAGGTTGGTCCGGTCTATTATTATTTCCCTGTGCTTATTCTGCTCTAGGTGGTTGGTTCACCGGTACAACCTTTGTCACTTCATGGTATACTCATGGATCAGCTAGTTCTTATTTGGAAGGTTGTAATTCTTTGACTGCTGCAGTTTCTACTCCCGCTAATAGTTTAGCACATTCCTTGCTCTTATTATGGGGTCCCGAAGCACAAGGAGATTCTACCCGTTGGTGTCAATTAGGTGGTTTATGGACCTTTGTTGCTCTTCATGGTGCTTTTGGTTTGATTGGTTTTATGTTACGCCAATTCGAACTTGCCCGATCCGTACAATTGCGTCCCTACAACGCAATAGCGTTTTCTGGTCCGATTGCTGTTTTCGTTTCTGTATTCCTTATTTATCCTTTGGGTCAATCTGGTTGGTTCTCCGCGCCCAGCTTCGGTGTAGCAGCTATCTCTCGATTTATTCCTTTCTTTCAGGGTTTTCATAATTGGACCTTGAACCCATTCCATATGATGGGAGTTGCTGGAGTACTTGGTGCTGCTCTTCTATGTGCTATTCATGGTGCTACGGTGGAAAACACTTTATTCGAAGATGGTGATGGTGCGAATACATTCCGCGCTTTTAACCCAACCCAATCCGAAGAGACCTATTCAATGGTCACTGCTAATCGTTCTTGGTCCCAAATCTTTGGTGTTGCTCTCTCCAACAAACGTTGGTTACATTTCTCTATGTTGTTCGTGCCAGTGACTGGTTTATGGATGAGTGCTATCGGAGTAGTTGGTCTAGCTTCAAATTTACGCGCATATGACTTTGTTTCTCAGGAAATTCGTGCAGCAGAAGATCCTGAATTCGAAACTTTCTACACCAAAAATATCCTATTGAATGAAGGTATTCGTGCTTGGATGGCAGCTCAAGATCAGCCTCATGAAAACCTTGTATTCCCCGAGGAGGTTCTACCCCGTGGAAACGCTCTTTAATGGAACTCTATCTTTAGGTGGTCGCGATCAAGAAACCACGGGTTTCGCTCGGTGGGCCGGTAATGCTCGACTTATAAACCTGTCCGGTAAATTACTTGGTGCTCATGTGGCTCATGCTGGCTTGATTGTATTTTGGGCCGGGGCAATGAATCTCTTCGAGGTAGCTCATTTTGTCCCAGAGAAACCTATGTATGAACAAGGATTGATCCTACTTCCCCATCTAGCTTCCCTAGGATGGGGAGTAGGTCCCGGTGGAGAAGTCATAGATACTTTCCCATATTTCGTTTCCGGAGTACTTCATTCAATCTCTTCCGCAGTTCTGGGGTTTGGGGGTATTTATCACGCGCTCATTGGTCCTGAGACTTCGGAAGAATCTTTTCCATTTTTTGGTTATGTATGGAAAGATAAAAACAAGATGACTACTATTCCGGGTATTCATTTAATCTTGTTAGGTGCTGGCGCTTTTCTCTCAGTTTTCAAAGCTCTATATTTTGGAGGTTTATACGATACATGGGCACCCGGAGGTGGAGATGTGAGAAGGATTACAAATCTCACTCTAAGTCCAAGTGTTATTTTTGGTTATCTACTTAAGTCTCCTTTTGGTGGGGAGGGATGGATTGTAAGTGTAGACAATTCAGAAGATATAATTGGGGGCCATGTGTGGTTGGGGTCCATCTGTATATTCGGTGGAATCCGGCATATCTTGACCAAACCTTTCGCTTGGGCTCGTCGTGCTTTTGTATGGTCTGGAGAAGCTTACTTGTCCTATAGTCCAGGAGCTCTTTCTATTTCTGGTTTTACCGCTCGTCGTTTTGTCTGGTTCAATAATACAGCATATCCTAGTGAATCTCATGGTCCTACTGGTCCAGAAGCTCCTCAAGCTCAAGCATTTACTTTTCTTGTCAGGGACCAACGTCTTGGTGCTAACATAGGTTCTGCTCAAGGACCTACTGGTTTAGGTAAATATCTAATGCGTTCGCCTACAGGAGAAATAATCTTCGGGGGAGAAACAATGCGTTTCTGGGATCTCCGTGCTCCATGGTTGGAACCCCTGAGAGGTCCTAATGGCTTAGATTTGAGTAAATTGAAGAGGGATATACAACCTTGGCAAGAACGACGTTCCGCCGAGTATATGACTCACGCGCCTTTAGGTTCCTTAAATCCCGTAGGTGGAGTAGCTACTGAGATCAATGCCGTGAACTACGTATCTCCTCGAAGTTGGTTAGCTACTTCTCATTTCGTTTCAGGATTCTTTTTCTTCGTGGGTCATTCATGGCATGCAGGACGAGCTCGTGCAGCTGCAGCCGGTTTTGAGAAGGGAATTGACCGTGATACCGAACCTGTTCTTTCTATGACACCTCTCAATTAAGAAAGACAAGTAAGAGAAGGAACGGGAAGGAAAGGTTAACTTTTGGTGGTATGCCAAGATCTACTGCTAGATGAAAGTATGTTCCCAGAATCATAGCGAATCTTCCACGATTCTACGCTATATTCCAGATGTATGCCGACTCACCCGAAATAGGGTTAGTCGAATACGTCGATGTGGACCCATCAGTAGCTCTTGTACCCCATAGACATAATGACAATTACTGCTCATTGGTTTGGTGATTCCTGATTGGTAATTCGTGAATAACCAGGAGCTTTGAAAGGGTCATTAATAATCACGTCTCTAACCCATCTTCCCAGGCACACTAATAAGAACTTATGATTCGTCGTCAATCAGTATTTTTATTGGTTATCCCCGGTAAGGTAACATATATACCCACCTATCCGATGGGTGGGTAGCTAAAGGATTAAAAGAAAAGGGCCTTCAACTATTTTTCCTAATCAATAGATGCCACTATTACTCAAAAGATTCCTTGCTAATAACATCCTTATCGAACCTGTTTGTTTATCGTCCTTCGAATGGAATTTCTGAAAATTAAAATACAGGCTCGAAACTGCAGTGCATTACTAGTGAGATACAAGTTCTTACGGATTCGTTCATAATCTTCGTTTCATCAATGGTTCGGTTCTTCGGTTCTGAAGAATAAACTTTCTTTCCGATCAGATAGGACCATCCGAGGAATAATAGATAATCCTTACGGATCCCTCACGGAATTACACTCGGATCCAGTATAGACCCAGTACGAGGAGAGAGAGGGATTCGAACCCTCGATAGTGTCTCATCACTATGCCAGTTTTCAAGACTGGAGCCATAAACCACTCGACCATCTCTCCCAGATAGATCCCTTATTCGAAACCATTGAATATCAATCACTCGAATAAATATAGAATCTTACCAATGCTGATACACATATATTGTATCAGGATCTACCTATATATTGGAAGATATAGAATAGAAATATCCATATTCCCTATTGGATCCATATGGATGATCATCCAGAACAATGAGATTCCTATTCCTGTTCGATAGAGCATTAGTAGAACGAAAGACATTGAATGAGATTATGGAGTACCGGTAATATTTTCAGTATTATTCATAATCTCCGGTATAGTTGGAATCTCATCGGATGAGGATCAGATGGTATAAATTTTCCATTTTCGATGCATAGAGAGTCAGAATCATGACTATTGCCTTCCAATTGGCTCTATTTGCACTAATTGCTATTTCATTCCTATTAGTAATTGGTGTACCTGTTGTGCTTGCCTCTCCCGATGGTTGGTCGAGTAGCAAGAATATTGTATTTTCAGGTGCTTCATTATGGATCGGATTAGTTTTTTTAGTCGGTATACCTAATTCTTTCATATCTTAGAGATTCGATATACTGAAGGTTATAGTTTCCCCTCCCGAGATTCACTATTCCGAGTAAGAAGGGATATCTAATACGAATCACAAGTTATGGAATTAATGCTGTATTTTGAGGGAGGGGACTTTTCACATCGATCAGAAAGAGGAATCCCTATGAAAAGGGGAATCCATTCAGTTTTCTACAGAGATACATTGACTGAATGGATTACTACTTATTATCCTAATAAGGAATGACATGGGCTGATTCGCGGATATGGTTGAATGGTAAAATATCTCCTTGCCAAGGAGATGACGCGGGTTCGATTCCCGCTATCCGCCGATCCAAATGGATATTGGTTATCCCTAGGATGAGTAATATTTATAGATATAGTGGACCCGTGTGGGAAATCTATGCGGAGATTCGGGATGAGCGTACTAGCACAGAGAGTTAGAACCGAGTCAGTGGGGAGAATCATTCCCCCGGAATGTAAAAACTCCATGCAAGGTTTATAAATAGAAGGAATAATGGCAGACTCCTCAGTCCCCAGATCCACCGAGAGGTCATCCAATAAAAAATGCCGAACGATGTTGAGTCTTCCGACTGTCCTGGATTATCCCGAAGAACCTCGAGGAATAATTCTCGGGTTCATTCCCACGTGGACCCTGCATAGTAGCTCAACATTACATATCTCTAGGAAATACTCCAGAAACCGTGCCCTATGAAAAGGAAGTGATTATTCCCTTTCCGAATGAGATATTCTAAAAACCATGGTGTATAGAAAGCGAAGTGTTTTACAGAAAATCTGGAAGAAGATTATGGTCAAGGGTCTTCATCCCTTTCACCCCCCGTACATCTCTCCCATATTCCCTCCCATTCATGATTCATACTGTAGGTCTTTCCTATAAAAAGAATATCCAGAATATTTCAAAGAATCCCGGACAATTAATATTGACGATTCGGATAGAATCAATTATTATTGATAAGGATGATTGAGCCCCCATCGTCTAGAGGCCTAGGACATCTCTCTTTCAAGGAGGCGACGGGGATTCGAATTCCCCTGGGGGTACTTACTCCGCCGAAGGATCACGAATATAATGAAAGAATTTCCTTCATTTCTAGAATCCCTCGGAATAAAGGGGAAGCTTCTTCATAACGTGAGTTTTCTTTTCTATCTTTCTTTTCACTTCCATTATTAATCCATGGGTCGATGCTCGAGTGGTTAATGGGGACGGACTGTAAATCCGCTGGCAATGCCTACGCTGGTTCGAATCCAGCTCGACCCAGAGCAAATGCGGATCCATAGAAATAGAATATTCTAATTCTTCCTTGTAACTCCATCGAGCTACTCGGAATGTTCCAATAGGATGAATCGGGATTGACGGGTCTCGAACCCGCAACTTCCGCCTTGACAGGGCGGTGCTCTAACCGATTGAACTACAATCCCAGCAAATGAAGTCTATATACTAGACGGTTGAATGTCAATATTCAATTCTTTATCCTTCGCATAATAAGACTAATAAGTGCAAGTATTTCTTTTGGATTTTCTCTCATATGCACGAGTTGTTTCAATAATAGGGGATAGCCAAAATTCCATCGATGATTCAAAATTCCCGTAATCTAAGTAACTGGATCCCAATCCGGGTCATCAGGGATAGGTATCAGAATCTGTATCAGGAATTCTTATTTCTCACCGAATAGAAGGATCGGCAAAGATATAAGCTATTCCGATACTAACCGAATTCCGATACGAATGATGGAGATTCTATGGAATATTAATCAATATATGCATAATGAATCCGAATAGTAATTCTTATTATCGATACTCAATCAAGATTCATGATTCCTAAGAATCATAAGCATCTACATAGAAATCGATCCATCAACTCATAAGCATTAAAGATCAAATATTTGTTGATTCCCCGATCCAGAAATTCCTTCTGAAATTTATTCGATATTCATCGTTCCATTCAGTAGCAAGAAGGAGTATTAGAACCGATCTTATTTCTTGGAAATGGTAATAATAATGATAACAGGATAGTCTCGTGTTGGAAAAACATTCCTAATCGGGTATTCCTGAAATTCCGTCTTATGTTATACTATGTAATTGATATCGAAGAATCGACTAGACTGAGTCGATTCCCTTCCTTTTCGAATCGATTGAATATCTTTCGATCGATTCTGATTAATAATTCACAATAGATTTCAAGAGTTTATCCCGATAAAATTACTCAAGTTATTCCTTAATCAACCCGAAATAATAATTATAATAATAATAATATGGAAGTAAATATTCTCGCATTTATAGCTACTGCACTTTTCATTCTAATCCCTACTGCTTTTCTACTTATTCCTCACGTTCAAACGGCCGCTCAGAACAATTGATTTGAATCCCGATCTGTTATTTGAAGGGATAATCATCCATTGCGGGATAATAAACGAAATAGTTTTTTATTCCGGATCTTTCATTCCGGATAAAATAAGAATTTATTTCTGTATTGGATAGGAGAGGCTATATGGGATAGCCTTTTCTAGTTCGGATACCACAGTTCCTTATTCCAGTTCACTCGGAATATATTGATAGAAATATATATATATATATATATTTTTTTTTTTTATGATTCATATGGAATTGGGTCCTGGTGCTGTAGTAGGGATAGGACCAATAATGATAGGTATACTCTTATATGCCCTTAGGAAAGGGGAACCTAGTGTATCTAGAGGTGTGATCTCAAATGTACTTGTGCAATATTTTTTATATTCAACATATTTCTATTGAAAGAAATACGAAACTTGAAATAGTATCAGAAATAACGATTTCTAATAAGAATCAATCTATGACTAAACCGATTCAATATGCTTCTTTTTGCTCCGAAAACTGATATGAAGAAAAAGGATACTCAGTCGGATCGTGAGATCCTCCGAATCTTTGATATTCCTTTTGGTTCTATCTCATTTCCTCTGGAAAATGGATATATATGTATAACCAACGGAGTTGAACATGAGTCTAAAGAAATGGATCCTCCACAACGAGATGCACCGAATATATAAAGAACAAACCAGATTCCTTGAGAGAATATCTATTATTCTTCCCGATAAGGTAAAAGACAATCCAAAAAGTTTTCCGAAAACCGACTTGGATCCAGGGTGAAAGATAAATATTCTGTTCCAATCAATCTTTCTGCTCAAGCCATAACGAGATGAAAATATCACATATGGTTTTTAGGGGGGGGGGGGCACTTGTGGAGTCTTAACCTATCCCAATATTATGACTTTTTCTTTTCTCCTATCGGATTATTATGCGGAGGAATTCCTATTTTTCAAGGTTGGCGTTCAGATCCCATTCTCTTGTTATCCCAGATACTCCTAAGTGGAACTGCAATACTTTTCACTGTAGAAAACCTATATTTACGCAAATTGAGAATCAAAACGTTCAAATTTCCTTCCCTAGAAAGAACAGAGAATGATTTTTCTGAAGAGGGATTATTGGATTCCGTTGAGGGAAAATCGCTTTACGGAGATATGAGATTGGGAGGAAGAAGGATATTCCATAAGGAATGGAAGAGAATCGATTATACCATATCTATTTCTTACAAAGGAGATCCGAGATAGTGATAGTCCAGAGGGAATCGAATTGTTGGGATTAGGCCCAACGATTCGAATTCCTTGGATCATGCTATACGAGGAATATAATAAATTTATTTATTACAGTCCACTTCTTCCCCGGACTACAAGTGAAAGAGAGAATGTAAAAACCACCATCAGAGCAGCCCAAGCAATACTGACTATATCCGTAATTGTAACTACTAGCCCCCTCGAATTTGCTCAATCTTTTGCTTAATCTCAAGAATAATTGGGTGTATATGAATTCTAAGTGGGGAATGCATTATACAGGAATATCTCATTTCTATATAATATCTGAAGTAAAGGCAATAGTGAAATTGTGGATCTTTCTATCCATGGGTTTTTTCTATTTTTTCTTCTTTTTTTTTTTTTAATGTTACTGAGAATCGTTTTTCAAAAAGTCGGGAATTCCTTTTTTCATTCTCTGAATTACGATACACTATATTCGGGGTTGTTTATCCGTGACAGATTCGAATACACTCAGCGTGATAGGCTATAGTATCCTATGGAGCATCTCGAATTGTTTCTGGAGCTGGCACGATATGCAACCCCGGAATTTATTCCGTATCGATCAGGCGACACCCGGATTCGAACTGGGGAGTGAAGGATTTGCAGTCCTCTGTCTTACCACTTGACTATATCGCCCTTCCTTCAGTTAAAGGTATATGGATGAAAGTTACAGATCGGGTCCTAACAGAAAGGAAAACTTATGGTGAGTATACCATGAAGTAGTACTATTAGCAAGTCTTTATTCCTTTTCATAACCCTCCCAGGAAATACCGCGATTATTGTGCTTCATAACGATACTATCATTCTTTTTTCGTTTCTCCCGCTCGGTGGAAGAGGGAATGAAAGAGTAGACTCTTTATCTGTCATCATTTTTATAAATCACTGAATAATAATAATCGGATATGGAATGTTTCTCATGAAAACGAATCCTTCGTATGATATTGAGGGAGAATAAGAAAATGTTTGTATTACCAGAATTCGGAAGAATTCAATTCGAAGGATTTCACCGTTTTGTTCATCAGGGATTACTCGAAGAACCTACGAATTTTCCAAAGATTGAAGATACAGATAAAGAAGTTGAATCCCAATTATTCGGTGAGCAATACCAATTGACAAAACCTTCAATTGGAGAGAGAGATGCTGTATATCAATGTATTACTTATTCATCCGATTCATACGTACCAGTTCAATTGACTCAAAGGAAGAACAGGAGAGTACAGAAACAGACTGTATTCCTTGGAACCATTCCTTTGATGAATTCCCAAGGAACGTTCATAATCAATGGAATTGCTAGAGTTTCGATTAATCAAATATTGAGGAGTCCTGGTATTTATCACAATTACGAGCTGGATCACAAAGGAGTTCCTATATATACGGGCACTATAGTTTCAGATTGGGGAGGAAGATTCAAATCAGAGATTGATGGAAAGACTAGGATATGGGTTCGTGTCAGCAAGAAACGAAAAATATCCATTCTGATATTACTACTAGCTATGGGTTTGAGCATAAAAGAGATTCTGAGAAGTGTTCGTTATCCCAATATTTTCTTGAATCTATTGAAGAAACAGAAGGAGGATATTCGATCATCAGAAGATGCTATAGCAGAGCTTTACAAACACCTATATTCTATAGGGGGAGATATAGTATTCTCAGAATCCATGTGTAAGGAATTGCAAAAGAGATTTTTTCAACAGAGATGTGAATTGGGACAAATCGGTCGACGAAACCCGAACATCAAACTCAATCTTGATGTGCCTGAAACGGAACATTATTCATTACCCCAAGATATATCAGCTGCCGTAGATTATTCAATCGAAATGAGATATGGAATAGGTACCCTCGATGATATAGATCATCCGAAGAATCGACGTGTTCGATCTGTAGCAGATCTATTACAAGAACAATTGAGATTAGCTCTAAATCGTTTGGAAAATTCGATCCGACAAACTATAAACAGAGCCATTAAACGTAGACGTTCATTAACTCCCAAGAGATTAATAACTTCAGCTCCATTAATGACAACCCTCAAAGAATTCTTTGGTTCACATCCTTTATCCCAATTCTTGGATCAAACCAACCCACTAGCAGAAGTAGTTCATAAACGAAGATTAAGTGCTTTAGGTCCTGGAGGATCAACACGGCGAACCGCCAGTTTTCAAGTCCGGGATATTCATCCTAGTCATTATGGACGTATTTGTCCTATTGAGACATCTGAAGGTATGAATGCTGGACTCATCGCATCATTAGCTATTCATGCAAGAGTTAGCATTTCTGGATCTCTACACAGTCCCTTTTACAAGATATCCGAAATATCTAAAGAAGAACAGATCGTTTATCTATCACCGGCCGAGGATGAGTATTATCGAATAGCAACTGGAAATTGTTTAGCATCGGATCGGGGGACTCCGGAAGAACAAGTTATTCCAGCCCGATATCGACAGGAATTCCTAACCATTGCATGGGAACAAGTACATTTCCGAAGTATTTTTCCTTTACAATACTTCTCCATCGGGGCTTCTCTTATTCCTTTTCTCGAGCACAATGACGCGAACCGGGCGTTAATGGGTTCCAATATGCAACGCCAAGCAGTTCCGCTTTGCAAACCCGAGAGGTGCATCGTAGGAACTGGGTTGGAGGGTCAAGTAGCCTTAGATTCGGGAAGCATAGCTGTATCCGAACAAGAGGGACGGATCGAATATCTTGATGGTGAAAAAATTACTTTATTACCGAATAACGAACAAACTATAGATACTAAATCAAGAATATATGAACGTTCCAATAATAATACTTGTATACATCAAAAATCTGTGGTTTCTCAAGGGGAACTTCTGAAAAAGGGACAAATAATAGCAGACGGAGCAGCAACCGTTGGAGGAGAACCAGCTCTAGGTAAGAATATCTTAGTAACTTATATGCCGTGGGAAGGATACAATTCTGAAGATGCAGTACTTATTAGTGAACGTCCGATATATGAGGATATTTACACTTCTTTTCATATTGAAAGACACGAAGTTGAAGTTCGTGCAACTAATCAGGGTCTTGAGAGAATTACTAAAGAAATACCTCATTTGGATAGTTATGTACTTCGTCATTCGGACAATGATGGGCTTGTAGTATTAGGATCTTGGGTAGAAACAGGAGATGTTTCAGTAGGCAAATTAACACCCCAAGAAGCGGGGGATTCCTTACGTGCTCCAGAAGGGAAATCATTACGAGCCATTTTCGGTATCCAAGTAGTTAATGCGAAAGAGAGTCGTCTCAAAGTACCTATTGGTGGAAGGGGTCGAGTCATTGATGTTAGATGGATTTATCCCGAAGATAATTCTATGAATAATGCAGAGATTGTTCATATATATATATTACAGAAACGTAAGATACAGATAGGTGATAAGATAGCTGGCAGACATGGTAATAAGGGTATTGTATCAAAGATCTTACCTAGACAGGACATGCCTCATTTACAAGATGGTACACCGGTGGATATGATACTAAGCCCCCTAGGAGTACCTTCACGAATGAATGTAGGACAGATCTTTGAATGTTTGCTCGGGTTAGCGGGGGATCTTCTGGGGATCCATCATAGAATAACACCTTTCGATGAGAGATACGAACGAGAAGCTTCTAGAAAACTAGTCTTTTCAGAACTTTATGAAGCAAGTACAAAAACAGTTAATCCATGGTTATTCGAACCCGATCATCCTGGAAAGAGTCGATCAATTGATGGACGAACGGGTGATACCTTCGAACAACCCGTTACAACTGGAAGAGCTTATATAATGAAATTGATTCATCAGGTTGATGATAAGATTCATGCACGATCCAGTGGACCTTATGCACTTGTTACACAACAACCTCTTAGAGGAAGATCCAGACGGGGAGGACAACGAGTAGGAGAAATGGAAGTCCGGGCTCTAGAAGGTTTTGGTGTCTCTTATATATTACAGGAGATGCTTACTATTAAATCCGATCATATTCAGGCTCGTTATAAAGTACTTAGTGCTATTATAACCGGAAAACCAGTACCTAAACCTAATACTGTTCCAGAATCTTCTCGATTGCTAGTTCGAGAATTACGATCCTTGGGTTTGAATTTGGATCATGAATTGATACTTGAAAGAGATTTGGGAAGAGAAGTGAAAGATGTTTAATAGAAATTAATTGAAGATTCTCATCCTATGATTCACCGAAATAATTATCAACGGCTCCGAATTGAATTAGCCTCTCCCGAACAGATTCGTAATTGGGCTGAAAGAGAATTACCTAATGGAGAAATAGTTGGGCAAGTCACTCAACCTTATACATTGCATTACAAAACCCATAAACCCGAGAGAGATGGTTCGTTCTGTGAAAGGATCTTCGGGCCAATGGAGAGTGGAGTTTGTGCTTGTGGAAACTACCAATCCGTTGGTAATAAGAAAGGGTATTCCGAATTTTGTAAACACTGTGGAGTTGAATTCACTGACTCCCGGGTTCGGAGATACCGAATGGGATACATCGAATTAGCATGTCCGGTAACTCATGTATGGTTTCTGAAACGACTTCCTAGTTATATTGCGAATCCTTTAGCTAGACCTCTTAAAGAATTAGAAAGCCCAGTGTATTGCGATGTGTGACTCGATCGTACGTTTCAATTATTACAGATTGATCTGGAACTGTCATTCTATCTAATACGGATGGGATGCCTCCCATTCCGACATATACCTTCCGAAAAGTACCATGAAGCTCGGAATCAGAAGTAATATTGGTAAGATATACTAGGGGGGATCCATTCCAGGGTTAATTCCTATTCATTAATTCATTAATTAGACTTCGTAAATGAACTTATTATTCCAGTAATAGCGAAAAGGAGAATTTGAACTATTCCTGAGAAGATTTCTCATTCGAATTGTTCTACAAAAATTACTCCAGAATACATGGTTATAGAAGCTTATTCATCGCAAATACGTCTCGAATTACATAATAACCATCGAAGCAGAGTGAAAACCTAAAGGATAAAATGAATCGAACTATAGACAAGGAAAACCCTTTTCATTCCTGATCAAAAGGAAGGTATTTCTGTGAAGGAATATATCATAAGAAGGGAATGAGACTACTCGAGAATCCGATTAACCTGCAACTCGAGTAATGAGTAGCTATTTGATTCTCCCTGAAGCATGAACTCGAAATTCTTCCTATATTTATCCACTCCAATATAGCTATTTGAGCCGGATGATAGGAAACACTCATGTCCGATTCTTAGGGGGGGTTTGACCTATCCCAATCTTTTTCTTGCTAGGCCCATAGCCGAAAAACCCACTCTATTAAGATTGCGAGGTTTATCCAATTATGAAGATCAATCATGGAAAGATATTTTTCCCAGCTTTTCTTCTACTCGAGGGTTCGAAGCATTTCAAGCTAGAGAAATAGCTACTGGAGGGGATGCTATTAAGAAACAATTAGCTAGTTTGGATCTTCAGGTTGTTATGGATCGTGCGTATTCGGAATGGAAAGAATTAGCAGAGCAAGGATCTACCGGGAATGAATGGGAAGATCGAACGATTCGAAGAAGAAAAGATCTTTTAGTCAGACGAATGAGATTGGCTAAGAATTTCCTTCGAACGAACATAAGACCGGAATGGATGGTTCTGGATCTATTACCAGTTCTTCCGCCTGAATCGAGACCAATGATTGAACTATATGAAGGTGAATCAATTACTTCAGATTTGAATGAACTCCATAGAAAAATCATTTATCGGAATAAGACTCCTATTGATTCCTCATCAAGAAGTGAATTCACACCAGAAGGACTAATCGTGTGTCAAAAGAGACTCATTCAAGAAGCTGTAGATGCACTTATTGATAATGGCATACGCGGACAACCGATGAGGGATAGTAATAATAGGCCCTACAAATCTTTCTCCGAAGTAATTGAAGGGAAAGAAGGACGATTTCGTGAGAATTCGCTCGGGAAGCGGGTTGATTATTCGGGCCGTTCCGTTATCGTAGTAGGTCCATTTCTTTCATTGCATCAATGTGGATCACCCCGAGAAATGGCGATAGAGCTTTTCCAAGCTTTTGTGATTCGTGGTTTGATTGGGCGGCATCTTGCTCGTAACTTACGGGCTGCCAAGAGTATGATCCAGAATAAAGAACCCATTATATGGAAAGTACTTCAAGAAGTTATGCAAGGCCATCCTGTACTGTTGAATCGAGCACCTACATTACACAGACTGGGTATACAAGCATTTCAACCCATTCTAATAGAGGGACGTGCTATTCGTTTGCATCCATTGGTTTGTGGGGGTTTTAACGCGGACTTTGACGGAGATCAGATGGCCGTCCATGTACCTTTATCTCTAGAAGCCCAAACCGAAGCTCGTTTTCTTATGCTTTCGCATACAAATCTATTGTCTCCCGCTACTGGAGATCCCGTTTCTGTACCGACTCAGGATATGCTTCTCGGACTTTATATACTAACGATTGAGAATCATCAAGGCATTTATGGAAAGAGATATTCTATGTATAGAGACGGAGGTCACTCTTATTTCTCGAAAATACCCTGTTTTACTAGTTATGATGACGTGCTTAGGGCTAAGCAACAGAAACAGATCAACTTACATAGTCCTTTATGGCTTCGATGGCAAATCGATCTATGTATGATCACTTCGAAGAATCGTGAATTACCTATTGAGATTCAATATGAATCTCCAGGAGCTTCTTTTCAATCTTACGAGAATTATCGGATTAGAAGGAATAAGGGAGGTAATATACTCGGCATATATATTCCTACAACCGCCGGTCGTATTTCGTTCAATCAACAAGTAGGAGAAGCTATACAAGGTACTTCGAAAGCTTATCAACATCGAAATCAACCGCCATCAGCTATAACGATATAAACCTTCCGGAGTCATCCCGTTCCTAGGGAATGGAAGTGGAATAATGAAGATTAAGGAAGCTTTTAAAATATTCAACGAATGGCTTGAATCTATTGGTTAATTCTGATTGCAAAGACGTCGAGGTTCTTACGATGGTAGATCAAGCTGAATCACTCTTTTACAATAAGATGATGGATAGAACTGCCATAAGACAACTCATTGGCAGATTAATAGCTCATTTCGGAATCACATATACGACAAACATTCTGGATCAAATCAAGACTTTGGGTTTTCAACAAGCTACAAAAGCATCTATTTCATTAGGCATCGACGATCCTTCAACAGCACCTTCCAAAGCATGGCTCGTACAAGATGCAGAAAGACAAGGTTATATTTCGGAGCAGTATCATCGTTATGGGAGTGTGCATGCTGTGGAAAGATTACGTCAATCAATCGAGACATGGTATGCTACGAGTGAGTATCTGAAGCAGGAAATGAATCCGAATTTCAGGATGACCGATCCTACGAATCCGGTACATATGATGTCTTTCTCAGGATCCCGGGGGAGTATATCCCAAGTCCACCAATTAGTAGGTATGAGAGGATTGATGTCGGATCCTCAGGGACAAATTATTGATTCACCTATTCGGAGTAATCCCCGCGAAGGTTTATCCTTGACAGAATACATTATTTCTCGTTATGGTGCTCGCAAAGGAGTCGTGGATACTGCGGTACGAACATCAGATGCTGGATACCTTACACGTAGGCTCGTCGAAGTAGTTCAACATATAGTTGTGCGTGAAACAAATTGTGGTACTACCAGGGGTATTATTGCAAATCCCGTTGGGGAAAGAAAAGGATCCATACGAACGATATCCCAACACAGACTAATTGGACGTGTATTAGCAGATAATGTATATCTAAATAGAAGATGTATTGCTATGCGTAATCAAGATATTGGTAATGAACCTGCCAGTAACTCAGTAACAATGACACAACCGATACATATAAGATCTCCCCTGACATGCAGAAGCATTTTGTGGATCCGTCAATTGTGCTATGGTTGGAGCCTTACTCATCATGACTCAGTAGAATTAGGAGAAGCAGTAGGTATCATTGCAGGCCAATCGATTGGAGAACCAGGAACTCAATCAACATCAAGAACTTCTCATACTGGTGGAGTATCTACGGGTGATATTGCGGAACATGTACGAACTCCTTTTAGTGGACTCATTAATTTCGATGAAGATTCGGTCCATCCTACGCGTACGCGGCATGGACATCCTGCTTGGATATGTCAAGACAATTTACCAATATCTCTCAAGAGTCGAAATGATACACACAATTTCATAATTCCATCACAGAGTCTGCTTCTGGTTCGGAATAATCAATATGTTGAATCGAAACAAATTATTGCAGAAATACGAGCTAAAGAATTTCCTCTTAAAGAGAGGGTTTATAAATATATCTATCCCAATCTGGAAGGAGAGACCCATTGGAGTACAATAGTACGTCATTCATCCGAACATATACACAGTAATATTCATGTCGTACGCGAAACGGGTCATGTATGGGTTTTATCGGGAAGTTTCTACGATTCGAGTAAAGAGCCTTTATTATTCCATCAGGATCAAGATAATATCAATGTTCGGTTTTCTTCCAACAAGCATAAACTACTGCTTGATTCTGTAGAAGTAAGAAATGGAAGAGATCCCAACTCGATCGATTCTCATGGTCCTGAGAAAAAGGGACAAGAAATTGAACTTTATTCAAAATTATTCAATTATATTTCAGATTCTTTATATTCCACTATTATTCTTCCTAGTTCCAGGACGGGACGGGATGGGGTAAAAAACGGAGTTATTCCTTTGCCGGAACGAGAAGAAGGGGAATACAATAGAGCATCATCCTGTACCAGTTTCATTCCTAGAATAGCCAATAATGGGATTCTGGATCGAAATGATATTCTCGCTATCTCCGAGAATCCTAAATATCGAACCAGTGATTCGGGAGTTACAAGATATGGTACTATAAAGGTTGGATCCGTTGAAAAGAAAGAATTCGTTCTTGATGGTGGAACAAAAACTTTTAGATCACGATACAAAGTCATTAAAGGGGGTAACTTTTTCTTGATCCCCGAAGAAGTGCATACTGTTTATCAACCCTTCTCATCCGTATCAGTATCGAACAATAGTATTATTGAAGAGGGTACACGAATCACTTCCAGTATTACTAGTCAAGTAGGTGGATCAGTTCGAATCAAAAGAATCCGAAATAGTATTGAAATACGGATATTACCTGGATATATTCATTATCCCAAAAGAATGTGTAACGTATCCAAACAGAATGATACTTCAATTCCACCGGGTAAAGTGGTTTTCGATGAATTCAAATCTGATAATTGGATTTATCTCCAATGGATTGCACTGTCCAAAAGAAAAACTTCTGCTCCAGTAAGGCCAGTTATAGAATACAATATACCCGATGATTATTCGATAGAAATACCTCCTTCTTTCAATTTGCTAAAGGAACAGGAAGACTTACAAATCCAAGCTTCCAAATACATTCTTTATGAAGATGGTGAAGAGATTCGAATAAGAAACAACACAAGTATTCAATTGGTTCAAGATCGTTTAGTAGTAAATTGGAAAGAACAATCTTTTTCAAAAAAGGCTTATGTATCTCTCATTGATATAAGAATGAATAATCCTCTTAGTACTTCTCTTCGAATTAACCTAATGGGATGTTCCAATTCGTTGGTCGAGAGAAAGAATAATAAAACTCCCCCACGGTGTATCTCTAACAATAAACTATTTCTTGCCAATTATCATTTGTTCGATAGTGATGATCAATCATTCATCAAATATCGAGGTACTATTCGTCTAGTACCCAATCAAGGTACATCCTTTTTGATTCTATCGCCATCCAATCTTTTTAGGGATCTCTTATACAATGATTCAGGAGAGTATGATGGAATGGGCGGGTATGGTAAGAATCCTGGATCGAAGGAAAATAATTCTATTCGTCAAGAATCGAACTTGAAAGATCCCTATTCGGATCCCAACGAGAAGTTTAGGGATAGATCTTCGAGATCCGAGGGAAGATTGACAGAATCCGTTCTGGAATTCGATCTCGATCCTGATGCACAAGGAAAAGAAAGGTTAGGTCTTTCAGGTAATTCGCAGAGTATTCCTCATTCTCCGTCGTATGCCCATTCGATATCAAAGAATAAAGTCCCTTTTTCCGTAAATTCGTTTGTTGAGGATTCGACGAATATATCGCAGCATCCTGATTGGTATCTAATGGATGAGAATAGAGTGATGCATGAATATCCTTCGATGGGTTTTATGAAAGGGAATCTATTGAATCGGTTCTTTCATTCATCCCCCAATTTCTGCAAAAAAAGAACTCTGTTTATTAATCCTGGACTATTCATCAGTGAAGGTGTATGTTTTTACAGGAATGAGATCTGCTCTCGATCCGGTCAAATCATAGCTATTCATAACGAATATCTGCTAATTAGAGCGGCTAAGCCATATTCGGCAACTGAAGGAGCGACTATTCATAGGCATTATGGAGATATCATCAAAGAAGGGGATACATTAATAACATTGATTTATGAGAGATTGAAATCTGAGGATATTATTCAGGGTCTTCCGAAGGTTGAGCAGTTGCTGGAAGCTCGTTCTATTGATTCCGTTTCAATGAGAATCGAGGATATTTTCGAGAAATGGAATAAAGGTATGACAAGATTGATCGGGAATCTTTGGAGTCATTTTCTCAGTGTCGGAACGAGTATGGAACACTGTCAATTGGTTTTAGTCGATCAAATTCGAAAGGTTCATCGATCCCAAGGAGTACAAATATCTGATAAACATGTAGAGATTATTGTTCGACAAATGACATCTAAAGTAATAACTTTGGAAGACGGAATAACTAATGTTTCTCTACCCGGAGAGCTTATTGAATCACCACGAGCACAACGAATGAATCGCGTGTTAAAAGAATCGATTTCTTATGAACCCATTGTATTAGGAATAACAAGAGCATCTCTCAATACCACCAGTTTTCTATCAGAGGCGAGTTTCCAGGAGACTACCCGGGTACTAGCTAGAGCTGCTCTCCGGGGTCGGATTGACTGGTTGAAGGGATTGAAAGAGAATGTTATTCTTGGCGGTATAGTCCCTACCGGAACTGGCAGTCAAGAAGTTATTTGTCAACCTAATGTAGAAAAACAAAGAGATATTGGTTCAACAACGAATAATTCTAGTATTCTTAGTCAAAAAATAAGGAATATCTTTCTTTACCACAGTAAAGTATCCGGTTTCCATCATAGGAGAATAATTCACGAAAAGTTGAAACAACCATTATCCAAAATCGATATTGATTAATGATATTCATATTCATTTCATAATCGAATATACCAAATCCACCTTGATCAACAACTCTGATCAACAATCGTAATGATTCAAGAGCTTTTATTGAAATAATATCCTTATCCTTTTTGTACTCAAGGAGAAAATGCAACAGAAAAATCGGAATATTGATTCGGAAGAGATGATGGAAGCGGGAGTTCATTTTGGTCATCAAGCTCAGAAATGGAATCCCAGGATGTCACCTTATATTTTTACGGAACGGAAGGGTGTTCATATTCTCGATTTAATACAAACCGCTCGTTTTTTATCCGAAGCTTGTAATTTGGTATTCAATGCGGCAAATGAAGGAAAACAATTCTTGATAGTAGGTACGAAATATCAAGTAGCTGATTCAATCGCATCGGCTGCAATGAAATCTCGATGTCATTATGTGAATCGAAAATGGCTCGGTGGTATGTTAACTAACTGGTCCACTATAGAAACACGTCTTCAGAGATTTCAGGATTTGGAAAATGAAGAAAATACCGGAGGATTTGATCGACTTCCAAAAAAAGAGGCAGCGATTCTGAAAAGACAATTATCTCGATTGAAAAAATATCTAGGTGGAATTAAATATATGACAAAATTACCGGATATTGTGATAATTGCTGATCAACATGAAGAATCTACTGCTATTAAAGAATGTATTACTTTAGGTATTCCCACGATCTGTGTTGTCGATACGGATTGTGATCCAGATCTTACAGATATTCCAATTCCAGCTAATGACGATGCGCGATCTTCTATCCGATGGATATTAGAAAAATCGACTTTGGCTATTCATGAGGGTCGTTCCAATTATACGCTCTCTAATGAATCGGAGAATAATTAGGCTAATAACTATTCTGAATATTCAGTTCGAATATTTTGAATGAATCGGAATAACCAAAGATGTTATCTCGGAGTAAGTATATAATATAATTCTATTGTAGGAACGACTCCGCGTATCTATAGAATAGTTGTATATCATAAAATCTGACTATTCTATACTAATCATTCCTCTCTAAGTTAATCTCTGAAAAGGAGGTAATATGGATACTGAACAACTTTCCATTAATACGATCGATGATCTATACCAAGTATCGGGTGTGGAAGTGGGTCAACATTTCTATTGGCAAATAGGCGATTTCCAAGTTCATGCACAAGTTCTTGTAACTCCTTGGGTAGTAATTGCTATATTATTAGGTTTATCTATCGTAGCTACTCGGAATTTGCGAACCATCCCGACTGGCAGTCAGAATCTCATCGAGTATGTTCTTGAATTTATTAGGGACTTAACCAGGACCCAGATCGGGGAAGAAGAGTATCGTCCCTGGGTTCCTTTCATTGGAACTATGTTTCTATTCATCCCTGTTTCCAATCGGTCAGGTGCTCTTTTTCCTTGGCGAATTATTCAATCACCTCACGGGGAGTTAGCCGCACCTACAAATGATATTAATACTACTGTTGCATTAGCTCTGCTTACATCAGTAGCATATTTTTATGCGGGTCCACACAAAAGGGGTCTTAGTTATTTCGGTAAATATATCCAACCAACTCCAGTACTGCTACCGATTAATATTTTGGAAGATTTCACTAAACCTTTATCACTTAGTTTCCGACCCTCTGGAAACATATTGGCTGATGAATTAGTAGTAGCTGTTCCCATTTCTCTAGTACCTCTAGTTGTTCCTGTACCTATGATGCTCCTAGGATTATTCACGAGTGCGATTCAAGCTCTGATTCTTGCAACTCTAGCTGCAGCTTATATAGGAGAATCCATGGAGGGTCATCATTAACTAATTTTCGTTTTGATGGATCATCTCTCAGGATTGGATCGTATTGTTCAATAGATAATCCAGCTTGAATTGAACTATTCATTGGAGTAATAGAAACTGTTTCTGTAGTATAATAATATGATACTCTTTCCTTATTAGAAGGAATCTATATTATTACTATCTTTCATTCGATCGGATGGAAGGTGGGAATAATACGGATTCCTCCTGCTCGAGTCGAGCCCTTTCTATGAGAGGATGAACGGGTTTCGAAATGGAGGTTGATTTATTATAATTGATCTGCGGGATGGAATATAATATTCTTTCGTTCCCAATGGAAAGAATAATATTGGATCTAAATAGCATTTCTATCATACTCTGATGAACAGTCGAATTCTGTTCGAGTTGGTATTAAAATTCCGATGGAATAACTAATTCCGATTCAATTTCTTGGGGATAATGAGTATGATCAAGAGGTGTCTATATAGGGAGGGAATATGCTTCTTCCTTATTGGTATCACCATTCTAATGAGAGACATTCCAACTCATTAATAGATGACTGAATCTCTCTATAATTCGGATTCTGGTGAGCAAAGGGGAGGAGAGAAGAAAAGAGAAGAGATTCTTGTTATACCGAGATCGATTAACCTTAATAAGAGGAGATTAATACGAACCCCTTGATTCCTGCTGCTTCTGTTATTGCTGCTGGATCAGCTGTAGGCCCTGCTTCTATCGGACCCGGTGTTGGTCAAGGTACTGCCGCGGGTCAAGCGGTAGAGGGTATTGCGAGACAACCAGAAGCAGAAGGTAAAATTCGAGGCACTTCATCGTTAAGTTTAGCCTTCATGGAAGCTTTAACAATTTATGGACTAGTTGTAGCCCTAGCACCATCATTTGCAAATCCTTCCGTTTGATTCATCTGGATTGAGGAATATTGGGAGCTCTGTACCCCTAATTATTCCAACCCCCCCCCCCCCCCCCCCTTTGACCAATTTTTTGATTGGGGGGTTTTTCGGGGGGGGGGGGGAGGGGTCCAATAGGAATGAGAAAGTATCCACTAGTTTTCCCCATTCAGTTATTCCTGTATTTGGGTAAGATCCTTCTCAACTCTCGTGCAAGGGAGTGGAGTAAAAGAATTGATTGTATAATCCTATTCCTAATAGAGTTCCATTCAATACTAGGAAGGTCCCTTTCTAGATCTAGGATTTTATACAGGGTTCGATGAAAAAAAATACTATGTAGAATTCAGATAGCCTCTCATGGGAGAGAGAATATGAGAAGTATAAGTGATATCGCTGTTTCCTCGAGTCATTGGCTCCCCGCTGCAGGTTTTGGTCCAAACACCGATATCTTGGAGATAAATGGAATTAATTTAATTGTAGTTCTGGGTGTATTGCTTTATTTTGGAAAGGGAGTGTGTGCGAGTTGTATATTTGAATAAGATAACTGGATTCTCCCAGTTGCATTTGGAATATGAGAAAATGCAAAATCCCAACGAATTACTTGCGAATCAATAGTACTACGTAAGAACCGGAGCATTTCGTAGAATCAGTAGAAACATGATTGTTCCGACTGACCGATATGGGAATATTATCAATATGGTTAAAGCTGAACTGCTTGAAGTCTAAGCAATAATTCGGGTTCTCTTTCCCCTACTATGTGAAGAGGATCCCAATACATGGTCGGAGATCTATTCAATATACAACACTCGTATTGAAAAGAATCTCATTTTTCGGGAGAGGAATAATCATCTCCTAGGAATAACCATAATTGGTTTAAATTGCTGAATTGACGACCTATTTGAAATGGATATTATCCAAAAGGAACAACTTTGTTGGCAGTAGAACCAGTATTGCTAGGAAGAGAGCCCTCTAGAATCTTCAGGTTTTACTAATTCTATTTCCATTTCTTCGGGATGGAATGTATGAATAAAGATGGCAGGCTCGTGAAAATACAATATCCTTCTATCCGATTCGGAGAGACGAGCAGGAAAGCCGAATGAATTGAAAGATTCATGTTCGGTTTGGGAAGAGATTATCGATCTTGGAGAATCATAGATTTATAATCTACTTCCATTGATTAATTTACTGGAGAATCGTAAGCAGACAATCTTGAGTACCATTCGTGATGCGGAGGAACGATATAAGGAAGCTACTGAGAAACTTAAACAAGCTCGGACTCGCTTGCAGCAAGCGAGAGTGAAAGCGGACGAGATCCGTGTGAATGGACTCGCGCAGATGGAGAGGGAAAAACGGGATCTTATTAATGCTGCTGATGAAGATTCAAAAAGATTAGAGGATAGTAAGAATTCCACTATTCGTTTTGAAGAACAACGAGCGATTGAACAGGTTCGGCAGCAAGTCTCTCGTCTTGCTTCAGAAAGAGCTCTGGAAAGTTTGAATAGCCGTTTAGATAGTGAATCGCATTCACGCATGATTAATTATCATATTGGCCTACTCAGGGCCATGGAAAACACAGCTGATTAGCCTTTATAGGTCTTACTTTTCAAGAAGATAATTGATAAACGCTAATGGTAATAAACATTCGACCCGACGAGATTAGCAATATTATTCGTAAACAGATCGAGGGATACGTTCCAGAAGTAAAAGTTGTTAATATTGGCACTGTACTTCAAGTGGGGGATGGGATTGCTCGCATTCATGGTCCCAATGAAGTAATGGCTGGTGAATTAGTAGAATTTGAAGACGGTACAGTAGGCATTGCTCTGAATTCAGAATCTGATAATGTTGGGGCTGTATTAATGGGTGATGGTTTGACCATACAAGAGGGAGGTTCTGTAAGAGCAACGGGAAGAATTGCCCAAATACCAGTCAGTGATTCTTTTCCAGGTCGTGTTGTAAATGCTTTGGCTCAACCTATTGATGGTAAAGGTCAAATTCCAGCTTCTGAATCTAGACCAATCGAATCTCCTGCTCCGGGTATTATTTCGAGACGTTCCGTATATGAACCTCTACAAACAGGTCTCATTGCTATTGACTCTATGATTCCTATAGGACGCGGTCAACGAGAGCTAATTATTGGAGACAGACAAACAGGTAAAACAGCAGTAGCTACGGATACTATCTCGAATCAGAAGGGTCAGAATGTTATATGCGTTTATGTAGCTATTGGTCAAAAAGCATCTTCTGTGGCTCAGGTGGTTAATACCTTTCAGGATCGCGGTGCTATGGAATATACAATTGTGGTAACAGAGACTGCGAATCCTCCGGCTACTTTGCAATACCTCGCTCCTTATACAGGAGCAGCTCTGGCTGAGTACTTCATGTATCGTAAACAGCATACTTCGATTATTCATGACGATCCTCCTAAACAAGCCCAGGCTTATCGACAAATGTCTCTCTTACTAAGAAGACCACCTGGGCGAGAAGCATATCCGGGAGATGTTTCCTATCCACATCCTCGTCTTTTGGAAAGAGCAGCTAAATCAAGTTCCCAATTAGGTGAAGGAAGCATGACTGCTTTACCTATAGTTGAAACTCAGGCTGGAGATGTCTCAGCCTACATCCCTACTAATGTAATTTCGATTACTGATGGACAAATCTTCCTATCAGCAGATCTATTCAATGCTGGAATTCGACCTGCAATTAATGTGGGGATTTCTGTATCTAGAGTAGGTTCTGCCGCTCAGATCAAAGCTATGAAACAAGTAGCTGGTAAATCAAAATTGGAATTGGCTCAATTTGCAGAATTAGAAGCTTTTGCACAATTCGCTTCCGACCTCGATAAAGCTACTCAGAATCAGTTAGCTAGGGGTCAGCGATTACGCGAGTTGCTTAAACAATCTCAATCAGCCCCATTAGCGGTGGAAGAACAAGTAGCTACTATTTATACTGGAGTTAATGGATATTCAGATATACTAGACGTTGAACAAGTCAAAAGATTCTTGGTTCAGTTACGTGAGTATATAACAACGAATAAACCTCAATTTGGGGAAATCATTCGTTCCACTAAGATGTTCACGGAGCAAGCAGAAAACATTCCAAAGGAAGCTATTAAGGAACATACTGAACTCTCTCTACTTCAAGAAAAGTGATGAATAACTTTCATCGAGAACAGAGTGAGAAAGATCAACAATAAGTCGAAGTGGCTTATTAATTACATTATTCGATCAAATACTTCATTGATAATAGTACGTCCAATAGGATTCGAACCTATACTAAAGGTTTAGAAGACCTCTGTCCTATCCATTAGACAATGGACGCTCCTTCTTCTCGCTCATCCAGCCCTCATCCGCAATAAGCTATATCGTGAACACACAAATACTTTTGTATGTTCACGATACAGCTGGAAAGGAAGAGATAGAATCGGATTTGGAATTAACTAAAATTATTTGAAAGATTGAAGGGATTATTCGAGCTAGTTCATTCAATGATTCAATAGTATTAGCGGGTAGCGGGAATCGAACCCGCATCAGTAGCTTGGAAGGCTAAGGGTTATAGTCGATGTTAATGAATGGTCTCAACATCTCTAATTCAGAACCGAACATGAAAGTCTCTTTTCATTCGGCTCCTTCATGGAATAGATGAATAGGAGAAGAGGAGAGAGGAGAATCTTGAAGAATAAGAAAACTCGACTCAGAGCATTCCTAAATATCTATTTTATTCGAAATACATTACTATTCGATGATCCAAAATCGGTGCTATCGAACGAAATAATGTATCCATAACATCTATGTCAGTCCTTCTAGCATCTCATATGTTGAGATGCATACTTCTTAGATGATCCTTCTGGGAGAGAGAATATTATTCCTATTTCATGAATTCTTCATCGAAAAGTTTCAGTAAATTTTACTTCCAGTTACTTCGTTCTTTATTCCTAGTGACTCCAATCCTTAGGAGAATATTTTTCACCGGGCTGAAAAAAGAAATGCTTGATAATCCAAGTAAACCAGGATTATTTCTTCCATGGTTATTCAGCTCCGATATCTCATTATCAAAGATTTAGTGACGATGAAATGAATATCTTGGGTCGCTATCCATAGATTTTCCACCAATCATTCCGAGATTCCTGGATCTCGAAATCACTCCGCTTTATTATCTCAGCACCTAAATAGTTTAGCTCTACTGCAGAATAACAGGAATGATGCTTTCCCCATCCATATTATTTATGGGGAAGTATTTGAACTCCAATAGGAATAAAGTTTCTCAATCGAAAGGGAAATCAATTTGAAAGATCCCTCAACTATTCGAATTGAAAATAAAACGAATCACACTTTTACCACTAAACCATACCCGCTACAATGACATTGTAGCATAGAAACGATCCACCTGTCTAATAATAGGCTATAACAATTATTGTTCCTGTGGAATAGCAATTACTTTATCACTGGATTCCCATCCCCGGAATTCAGTGTCCAATGAGAGGTTGTATTGCTTCCGGAGATGGTACGGTGAAATTACAGATTCCCTTTCCGAGCCGCTGATAGAGCAATTACTAGCGGTCCTGATACAACTACTAACGCTGGAACAGTAAGTTGTGCAATGATTTCTAAATTCATTCTGGAATTACCTCTTTATCATCTTCAAGTTTTTCTATTAGGATTAGAACAAGTGATTCTATATCTCGTAATTTTTCTTCCCTCTCTGTCTCTCCCATTCCAACAACTCCCACGAAGTGAGGGATCTAGAACGAAATGAAGATATATGTATAGCCATAACAAGCCAATGCTGGTACAATAAAAGAGAGATTATTGATTCGTGTAAATGAGAATATCTCGTATAAGATTTCTCATTCATCGAAATATATGAAGAATCAGGGAGAGAATGAAATAATGGCATCAATCTCGGACGGTCAAATTATTCTGGCCCTTATCAGTGCTTTTATAGCAAGTATATTAGCTGTAAGATTGGGTTCCGCATTATATCGATAATTCATTCGCTATCGCGTTTAGCAATCAGAGAAGTAGCCCAGCCTGGCCAATACTGGCTAGGCTGAAAGATCCTATACAAACCCAAGTGAAAGTATTTCTAGGAATCATTAGAGGGAAGTGCACAAAATGAAATGAAGTCTTTTATCGAAGATTTGGATTGGTCTTATAACAAATCTTTCGCGTATGACGCAATTTCTATATCGTCTGTAGTACAGACTTCGACTTCAGCTTCGTATTAAAATCCGAATGATTCTTCTGTTCGGAGGGATGGCCGAGGGGTCTAAAGCGTCGGATTGCTAATCCGTTGTACAATCAAATTGTACCGAGGGTTCGAATCCCTCTCTCTCCTTCGATAATTCATCGATCTATTTCCCGAATGAATTTCAATGAATATTAGAATCGAATTATTCTTTACGTCCAGGATTACGTCCAGGATCGTTCGATAGAAATCCGAAAACGAAAAGAGAAACGAAGAATATAACCACTGTATAAACGAACAGCTTAAGAGTAAGCATGACCTAATCTCCGGGATCATTACTAGAAGTGAAATAGAATGGAATAGATTCTAAATATTTATACCACATATTCTTTTTGCTCTGAAAGTGGAAAGGAAAGAGAAAAAGGAAAAGAAGAAGAAAAAGAAGAAGAAAAAGAAGAAGAAAAAGAAGAAGAAAAAGAAGAAGAAAAAAAAATTTCTTTAAAAAGAGAACAATTCTTTTTATTCTACAAAATCGAACTTATACGGAATCACGGAATCGAATCTCATAGAACTGTGAAGAAAGACGTTTTTTATAAAGAATCGCTGGATCGATAAAGAATCGTTGAATCGGGTTGAACGGAGAAAGAGGGATTCGAACCCTCGTTAACTATAACTAAAACGATTTTCGGGATCGTCGCAATAAACCACTCTGCCATTCCTCCGAATAGAAAGATCTCCGAATAATGAAGCCTCCGAATAATGATGAAAGATAAGAAAGATCATTCATTGAAGGATATCCCATCAATGTATCGGTTTCTCATTCTTTTCTCTACCAGTTGAGAATCACCGGTTTGATTAATGGTCAGTTATGTTTGATCGGGGAGTGGGAAGTGGAAGAATCAATATTGCTTCATTACCGGGACGGAAGTGAAAATAGTACCTCCGTCCTATAGGATATACGAAACGAGAGAGTTTATACAGAAGCATTTTAATCAGGAGCAATGTCTAGTTGGAAGTTCGAAAACCGCTTCCCATTATTAAATCTATTTAGGAGTTTCTAGCAATGCGGGAGGGGAAGGACTCTCAATCCCAGGGAATGGTTTATTATCGAAAACTTACAGCGGCTTGCCATACAAAGGCTAGGAGAAGAAAGAGCACTGGTATAACTGGCATTACATCTACAATTGGATCAAAAATAGCATAAGCTTCAGGTGATTTAGCAAAAAAAACATTATTAGATTGAAAATTATTCCCTAGATAGATGTCAAGCAGAACTAGCATTTTTATTCTCCAATAACGAAAGATTCTATTTCGGTACAACAACTATTACTAATCAATCGACCTATTGAGTACATATTATTACAGGTCTTTCTATTTCGAAAGATATAATGGATCTTCACAGTATTTCACCGAATTCGATAATCGAATGGCTAATGAATGATAATTATCATTCAAGTTTACTGAGGATTCTTCCCCATCTCTTTTGGAATCATATTGTATCCTCATAATCGATCGATTAAGAAATAGATAGGTTGACAGAAGAAATAATGTATAAGATATTACTTATATCGATTATTCATGGGGCGTAGCCAAGTGGTAAGGCAGCGGGTTTTGGTCCTGTTATTCGGAGGTTCGAATCCTTCCGTCCCAGATCCCTTCATCCAAAGAGATACTTCTCATCGCGTTTCATACGAAGAGCGAGGAACGGCAATAATATCCCCATTCTGACTCCCTCTCAATGGATCTTCCAATTCATATTATAATGATGAGCCAAATATGGCAATAGATTCGTGTGTGATGTAGAATAAGAAGAAAATGATACTAATAATAATAATCCATGAAATTAGCTCATTGGATGTATGCCGGCCCTGCTCATACAGGTACTCCACGAGTAGCCAGTTCTTTCAAAAACGTACATGCTATAATGCATGCTCCTCTGGGAGATGACTATTCCAATGTAATGCGCTCCATGTTAGAAAGAGAGAGAGATTTCACCCCAGTAACTGCTAGCATAGTGGACCGTCATGTATTAGCACGTGGATCTCAAGAAAAAGTGATTAATAATATCACTCGGAAGGATAAAGAACAACGTCCCGATCCAATTGTATCGACACCCACATGTACTTCCAGTATCTTGCAGGAAGATTTGCAAAATTTCGTCGATCGAGCTTCTATTTCTTCCGAATCGGATGTGATTCTTGCGGATGTTAATCATTATCGAGTCAATGAGCTTCAAGCAGCAGATAGAACTTTGGAACAAATAGTTCGACATTATTTGAATAAAGCTCGTGGACAAGGGACATTAGATCGATCTATAACAAGCATACCTTCTGCAAATATCATTGGAATTTCTACATCGGGTTTTCACAACCAACACGATTGTCGTGAATCAAAACGTTTATTACAAGATTCGGGAATCAAGGTTAATCAAGTGATTCCGGAAGGAGGATCTTTGAGGGATTTGAAAGATTTACCAAAAGCTTGGTTTAATATAGTTCCTTATCGCGAAGTAGGTCTAATGACAGCGATGTTCCCGGAGAGAGAATTTGGGATGCCTTATATATCCACAACTCCAATGGGAGTTATAGATATAGCCGAATGCATTGAACAGATGGAGAAACATATAAATGCATGGGCTTCTATTTCATTAAAAGAAAAGGTCAATTATGCATCATATATTGATAATCAAACCAAATTTGTTTCTCAAGCTGCTTGGTTTTCAAGATCCATTGATTGTCAAAATCCAGCGGGAAAAAGAGCGGTAGTCTTTGGTGATGCAACTCATGCAGCTTCTATTACTAAAATACCCGCTAGAGAAATGGGCATTCGTGTTAGTTGTACAGGGACCTACTGTAAACATGACGCAGAATGGTTTAATGAGCAGGTCCAAGGCTTCTGTGATGAGATACTGATTACGGAGGATCATACTGAAGTTGGAGATACAATAGCTCGTATTGAACCCTCTTCTATATTCGGGACCCAAATGGAACGCCACATTGGTAAACGCCTCGATATTCCATGTGGAGTGATTCCCTCACCTGTTCATATTCAGAATCTTCCTTTGGGATATCGACCTTTCTTAGGTTATGAAGGAACTAATCAAATAGCTGATTCAGTTTATAATTCATTCACTTCGGGTATGGAGGATCATCTTTTGGATATATTTGGTGGTCATGATACCAAAGAAGCAATTACTAAATCGTTATCCACAGATACGGATCCGAATTGGAATCCCGAGAGTCAATCGGAATTGAATAAGATTCCTGGTTTTGTTAGAGGAAGAATCAAGAAAAATACTGAGAAATTTGCGAGACAAAAAGGCTTTACAAATATTACAGTTGATTCGATGTATGCAGCTAAAGAAGCATCAGGTGCTTGGGATAATGGAAATTCTTGAATATTCCTGATTACGAATCTTGAATATTCAGTGTATTAATGGATAAGAGTCAATAGTACCAAAAACTCTTATTGAAATCACCGATAACGATTATTCAGTAATAGAAAAACCCTTTGGATTCTAGATATTATGGTAAAACTTCGTTTAAAACGATATGGTAGAAAGCAACGTGTGGCTTGAGCATCAAGATTGTTTTTGTGGAATATAATACCCGCCATTTTCTATCCGAACGAAAATGTTCCCGTTTCAACATTTGTTTAAGAATACTATCTAATGAAGCTTGAATAACAGCATCGGATTTATAGGAACCTACGTATTTCCGATCCGGGAAGAGAATCTATGGTTATTCCATAAAATGAAGCTATTGAACCTTGTTAGTCCACAGTTACGAGAAAAAGGAATACGATCGAGGGATTAGGATTCAATTATATCAAGATCGAATCAATTTTATTGAAATAAAGAGATCTAATGATTCGATTTTATTCCAATATTAAAGTCTTTCCGATATGTATCAAATGGGGAATCATTCCTGTAGTGTAATCCTCCATGATGGGTGAATCAGAATGAGTCCTGTTGCTATCATTTCTCTGGATTAGGGACCCTCGGAGTAAGGCTCAAACCCAATGATTCTCGGGATCGATCCACGAACAAGAGAATACTGAATAAGAAACTAATTCGATGGAGAGAAATAATGAATCTCCAGCGTGGGATTCGGGAAAGAAGAATAGATGAGAGACAACTCGAGAAGTGAATAGGAATCAGTCTGTTTTCCGAAACATACATGAGTTATGGGTATTTATTCTCCAGAGGGATATGAATAAAGAACGGGAATCTTTAACGAGATTCCCGCATCCCATGGAGATTACGACTCAAGCCGTATGAAGTTAAAATTCCATGTACAGTTTCATGGGGGGGATACTCCCGCTTACCTATCCCAATAAACCACCTATCGAATAATCGCAATTGATGTTCAATCCCGAAGAGAGGGAAAAGCTATTCAGGAAGTTGGATTCTATAATCCACGAAAGGAGCAAACTCAATCAGATGTTTCTGCTATTGTTTACCTTCCCAAACGAGGAGCCCAAACCACGGAGACTGTCCATGATATATTGAGAAGAGCAAAGGTTTTTGAACAGATCGAAATCTATTTTTAGGAGGATCTAATGGGCTCAGTTTCTATCATTTCGCAATTGTTTCTTTACTATCCCTTTTTCCTTCTCTCGTTCTATATCCACGCAGTATTCCTTATTCCTATGAGAAGTAATATTTCCAGAGATAAATATTTATTATCCATAATCTCTCTTCTTAGGAGGGGTAGTATCAGATTGTTTCTGATGGATAAGAAAAAGAGACCGGATTAATAATATCAAGAAATTAAATATTGGGAAATGATTCACGATGAATAGAGTAAAATACCGGATCAATCAAAGATTCATGGGTTCTACACTATTCTTCGTGATTTCCTACGGAAATATTCCTCAATATTGTCCACCTATTCCAATGGATTAGATTCAAAAGGATCCCGATTCAAGGAGATATCTTCCGGATAAGTCCCTCGGGATTGACAATGCTATCCCATTCTTTTAGAATCTTTCCAAGATATATCTTCTTGTTTCAAGTCTAATCGGGGTTATGATTCCTCACGAATCTCTTTCTTCATCTCCAATATTTAGAAATCTTCCATGATATTCTCATTTATTAACTCCCTATTTCATCCCCTGCACGGGTTGCTAACTCAATGGTAGAGTACTCGGCTCTTAAGTACGACTAAGGGATTTTACGCATTAGGATGAAGGAGAGATTCATCCATACCGTCGGTGAGGTTTGTGGGGCTACGACTAATCCTTATGAGAACTCGACAGAGAAAACAGCATGTCGTTCTAATTCGTATAAGATCAATGATTCCAAGGTTGATCATCCAATCGTGTGATCGAATCGTGCGTGAATCAATAGAAGAATCAATAGATGGAATGGAAAGAATTTCTATCTTGTGAGTCGAAAGGGTCAATGGATAAAGCTACGAAGCTTGAATCGGAGATGGAACTAGAACTAGAAGAACGAGCTTCTGTTCATAGGCTTGTTATTTCGAATTCTATCCACTGATTAGTAGTTAGAAGCTAATTAGTAGCTGATAGAAGAGAGGTTTGTCCCTATATTCATGGGACATCGTTATCCAGGATGGATCCCAAATACTTAAATAGTAATGTGTAAGAATAACCGGTATATTAACTGAAAAGGATCATTCTTTTATAAGTCGGGAGAGCAATCAAATTTCGGAATGAATCGATCTAGTATCTTTCCATCTAGTATCTTTCCATGAAAATTTAGATAGTTCTATATATATATATACATATGTATATGTATATGTATGTATATCAGTATAACGAATGATATGTATCTATATCCCTTTCTTTTTCACTGAAGAAGAATCTAGGAATTCTATAGATAATTATGCATCTGATTGATCTTTCGAATGGATTGCACTATGTAAGATCTCAGAACTTGAGAGGTTACTCCTATGAGAACCAAAGATAGAGTCTCGGCTAGATTCGAGAAATTACGAGGGAATAGAAAGGAGAATCTAAAACGGGAATGCTTTTTATATTGCCTTCTTTCTCAAGATGATCCTTACGCAATTGCTTATAATTGTTTTTTAAATAGATCAGGTCCTGAATCAATAGAAAATTCGGGCTTCTCTGATAAGTGTAGTATAATATCTATAAAACGTTTAATTAAGGGGATACGTCAACAAGACCTTTCAGGGATATTTCTTCCGGATTCCGATCGGAATCGATCTGGGAATTCCAAAACTAATCCGTATTCCGACTCACTCTTGAAAGGGATAGCTCTAGTATTAGAGATCGCTCTTTCACCGCAATCGCAACTCTTATTGATGAGGGGGAATAGTGAATGGAAGAGTCTTCAATCTATTCATTCAATATTCCTTTTTATGGAAGATAGATTCTTGCATTCCAATTATGTTTCAGATACGAAGATACCTCATTTTACCCATCCAGAAGCTTCGATTAGAATGTTCCGGCGACGAATCCAGGATGCTTCGTTCTTACATCCATTGAGATTGGTCTTTCATGAGTATCAGAATCTTGAGATACCAATGCATTCCTCATCCAGGGAAAAAAATAGTCTAGCTATCCTCTTATGGAATTTCTATGCATATGAATCCGAATCCTTATTAATCCCTTTATGGAAACGGTTCTCTCGATTACGATCGGATTCATCCATAGCTATATTTGATCAGATTAATCTTCTTCGGAAGGTGGAACATGTTACGGAATCATGTCGGACGATCCTACGGAATGATTATAATCCCATGAAGAATCCGTGTATTCATTATGGGAGATACGAAAATCACTTCATCCTAGCTCTTAGGGGAACCCATAGTTCGGCGAGGAAATGGATACACTATCTTCTGATGCTCAGACAATCCCATTATCATTGTTGGATCCAACCCTATCGGATATGCATTGGAAGATTACCCAGGAATTGTTTCTCTTTTTTGGGTTACACCCTAGGTGTTCGATTGAAAATCAAGGAAGTTCGAGTCGGAACAGTGGATGAATCATATATAACTGCTTCTATTGCTAAAGAATCTCGTTCTAAAATTCCGACTCTACTTTTAATCAAATCTTTAGCGAGAGAAGGATTTTGCGATAGTTCAGGACGTCCCGTTAGTAGATCAGCTCGGACCGCTTTGACAGATGATGATATCCTGAATAGATTCCTTCGAATTTGGAGGAGCATTTCCTATTATTACAGCGGATCAATAGATAGAGATGGATTATATAGATTGAGATACATACTCCGATTCTCGTGCGATAAAACTTTGGCTTGTAAACACAAAAGTACAACACGCTCAATCCGAAATAGATTCGGTTCAAGAATATTACCAAGGACTCTTCCCGAGGAATCTGAATCATTCCATTCATTCCCTTCCACGGACTATTCGAATGATAGACGAATTTGGTGTCTAGATATCATTCAGCTGAATCCACTAATACATATGCTACAAAAGATAAAAGATACAATTAATACTTGCGCTGAATGAACCAATGAGATATTCATTAAGCAATCGAAGGAATTGATGAGGTATCAACCATATTCTCGAAGAACTGAGACTAATTGAGGTATGCATAGAAAAAGCCGTGTGCTATGAGAATAGCAAGCACGGTTTGGGAAGAGGTGCTCTCCTTCCTAAGGGAAGAATGAAGCATCCACTTTCACCCGACGAGCTCCGGGTTCGAGCCCCGGGCAACCCAACCAAAGAGATCCTATTAAATCGAACCTTTCCCCCCCCCCCCCCCCCCCTCCATCAGAATTGTGAGAATTCCCCGTATTGAATCAGAAGCATATCTTATATAAAAATGAATATTATAATATTGTATAAAAACGAATATTCGGAAATAAAAAATCTTATTCCTATTCGAAGTGATACAAGCCTCCTCTGTACGAATAGAGTGATTGAGAATCAATATCCTTTTGATTCTTAAGGAATAGAAAGAAATAAAAAGTTATTCCGTACAGAGGTGAATGAGATGATATTTCATTCCTGCAAGGGAGCTTGAGAATGAAAAGGAATATTATCCATCCAGAGATATCACAGATTTCTATCCAATAGCGTTGAATATTCGATCAGTATGAGTTGACAGAAATGGTGAATCTGTGTTATACTCTGAAGCAACAAGCTTATTAGTTCGGGGAATCACTAATCGTTTCAAAAACTAAATATTACCATGACCGCAACTCTAGAAAGACGCGAAAGCGCAAGCCTATGGGGTCGCTTCTGCGATTGGATCACCAGCACTGAAAACCGTCTTTACATCGGATGGTTCGGTGTTTTAATGATCCCTACCTTACTAACCGCAACCTCTGTATTCATCATAGCTTTCATCGCAGCTCCTCCTGTAGATATTGATGGTATTCGTGAACCTGTTTCTGGTTCTCTCTTATACGGAAACAACATTATCTCTGGTGCTATCATCCCTACTTCTGCAGCTATCGGGTTGCACTTCTATCCGATTTGGGAAGCAGCTTCCGTTGATGAATGGCTATACAATGGTGGGCCTTACGAATTAATCGTTCTTCACTTCTTACTTGGTGTAGCTTGCTACATGGGTCGTGAGTGGGAACTTAGTTTCCGTTTAGGTATGCGTCCTTGGATTGCTGTTGCTTACTCAGCTCCCGTTGCAGCTGCTACCGCAGTTTTCTCGATCTATCCTATTGGTCAAGGAAGTTTCTCTGACGGTATGCCTCTAGGTATTTCTGGTACTTTCAACTTTATGATCGTTCTCCAAGCTGAGCACAACATCCTTATGCATCCTTTCCACATGTTGGGTGTAGCTGGCGTATTCGGCGGCTCTCTATTCAGTGCTATGCATGGTTCTTCGGTAACTCCCAGTTTGATTAGAGAAACTACCGAGAATGAATCTGCTAACGCAGGTTACAAGTTTGGTCAAGAGGAAGAAACCTACAACATCGTAGCTGCTCACGGTTATTTTGGCCGTTCGATATTCCAATATGCTAGCTTTAACAACTCTCGTTCTTTACACTTCTTTCTAGCTGCTTGGCCCGTAGTAGGTATCTGGTTCACTGCTTTAGGTATCAGCACCATGGCATTCAATTCGAATGGTTTCAACTCTAACCAATCCGTGGTTGACAGCCAAGGTCGTGTGATTAACACTTGGGCTGATATTATCAACCGTGCTAATTTAGGTATGGAAGTTATGCACGAACGTAACGCTCACAACTTTCCTCTGGACCTAGCTACTGTTGAAGCTCCTTCTGTAAACGCATAATATCCGTTAAGCTTCGCAGTACCCATCCATCAAATATTAGAATTCCTCAGAGGTTCGGTATTTGATGGATATTAATTGTTATTCCTCCATCATTCCTTACTCATTGGTTCCCAATCCCCGGACTCGGATTATTCCCCCCCCCCCCCCCCAAGAAATCCCGGGATATGCTTATTCTGATCGACAATAATGAATGTCATCCCCTAGCATTTCTGGTTCATCTCTCAGCCTTTTCGTGGAGAAGAGGAGAGTGGGAAAGGAGAGTGGAGAAGGGGGATGGAGAAGGCGAGTGAAGAAGGAGAGTGAAGAAGAAGAGAAAAAAAAAAAAAAAAAAAAAAAAAAAGAATCCATTCCTTATTCCACAAGCGGATCCCGAAAATCATTAACTATTCATTCTCGTATAACAACGATTATCATCATTTTGGAACATGGAATACCTAAAAGTAATATTAGTGTCAGTAGAACAAATATCCCGGATTATTGGAACCAATCCGGAATCAAAAACCATCTCTCTTGTTTCTCTACCTGATGAATAACAATCCGCTTTTCCACGGGAAATATCGTCAACAGTTATTATTCAATATATACCAGATAATCTTTAGGGTCCCTGGATATCTTCAAGGTTCCCAGATATAGAGAATCGATCCTTATCAATCGAAAGAATTATAGAGACCCGAATTGTTCCTCCTATTATGCTCGGAAAGCTAGAAAGGGGCGGACGTAGCCAAGTGGATCAAGGCAATGGATTGTGGATCCATCACGCGCGGGTTCAATCCCCGTCGTTCGCCCATAGAATAAATCTATCCCATTCCATCTTATGAGATAGGCTAATGGGATAGGCTAATGAGAAGTATATAAGAACTTTTCCAATGATATAGGATCTGTAGTATAATTTCCGGTTATTGGTACGAGTCCACTTTCCTGTCATTCTGTACAGAATAACCATTTCATCAGATCTTGAATTTTCGTGTATTACTTATATAATATAATATGATAGATAGATAATATCTATCGCATCAGAATAATACAAAGATGGAGGATGAGAAGGCAGAATAAATGGGAGAAGAAACAGTAAAAAGTCCATATTCTTTATCTAAAGTTTCGATTTTGGGGGAAATAAATAGATTCCAATATTTTTTCAAATTATTGACAAATCTGAATCTAGTGAGATTTCTGATTGGTATATTCCACAATTATGAACCTTTTATTAAATTATTCGATTTACGAATCCTGAGTTCACTCATTCTACGAGATCTACGCGGTTTAACGAATCAGAATAATGGAATTTCTCTGGGACTACCGATGATATTAGCAATATCAATCTCTATGCATCGTTCGAATAATAGGAGTTTGATCGAGAGAAATAATCTATATTTGGCAAGACTAGTTAATGGACATATAAAGATTAGTCCAATAATGTATATACCAACGGAAAAATATACCAAACCGTTCTATTCTTTCGCTTCGCCACAAATATTTTTATCCGTTGAGAGGGATAGAAAGACGTATAATAATAATAATTCAGTGGATTCGGAAGAATATTCCTATAGAGGCTCGACGAGAATAAAACCCCAAGTACCTCCACGTAGTATGGTCGATCCTTGGATTTCGGATTGGTGGAAGATCTGGATCATAAGGGATCTACTACCTAGTCGGAAAATATCCCGAAACTTGATCAATAAGGTTCGGGTATTACTTAAGGATAAGAGTTTAGAAGATTTAGATACGTTTTTTGAATTCTATACTAATATTATGTATCGTAAGGATTACGATTGGAAGAATGATTTCGATTCATTCTTATTGCGAAATAATAATCATAATCGGAATATTGATTGGCAACCAATTAATATTTCGAGAAAAGATCTATTTATTTCCGTGATATTGGCTTTCTGTGAGAAAGTGTTGTTCGAATACGAGGGTCCATTGGATCGGGAGAAATCCGAATCGCCCTTTTATATCGATGGGAATTATTTATTCAATCCTTTTTTATCTTATGAAGATACGAGTCCATCATATGAAGATATGACTTTATCTTATAGAGACATAAAGGATTGGTTGAATCTCGTTCAGGATAAGGGTTGGGCACTCTTTCAGGATTATGCTGATTCTCATATATGGCGATCTTATTACGATAGTTATTCCTCATGGAAGAGGGATGAGCACGAATTAGAATTTACGAGATTTCTATTGAGGAATAAATTCATCGAACTTGATTATTTTATGGATGATCAATTATTCGACGAGATACCAGATATATTAACAGAGATTCTATATGGTTTCTCGAAATATATTTCATCGAGAGTACAAACATCTAGCCGATCGGATAAAAACGATACTGAATCTGGGAATCTTTCGAGTTCAATTACTCGGAATTCCGAGGAAGGAATGGCTGTTGAAAATACTCCAGAAATAGATCCAAGAGATGAAACTCAGACGATTCGAGATAATTATCCCCTTTCCGAGAAGGACGATGCCTCAAATTCTTCCGAAGAAGATTCCACTTCGAATACTGCTAAAGGTCCTTCTTCGATTCCTATTCATTACAATGATCCTGCTTTTAAGCGATGGAATTGGAAACAATTCCCAATATGGAACCTACTAGATGAAATTCTGACGGAGCAACGATATAAATTCTTCGGATTTTCGGAAACCCCTAGAATGGTTGATTTCTGGAAAATAAGAAGATATTCTCATAGCCCTCTCACGGAACATCACTCATTATTGGAGGATGGTCTTTCTGTGCTAAGAAGAGCGAGAATTCATACTAATAGGGAATACCCTTCTTTGAATTTGAATAATAATAATCGGTCCCTTCATTCATTCCGTTCGATATTCAATAGAAATTCGGAGGAAATTTCCATTTTACATACTTATTCACGAATAAGAAATGGATTAATAAACGGAATGAATGAGTTGGTTTTAACAATTACTACTCCTAATCCGACTCTCAATAATGAAAGAATTGCTAATGATAGTAATAAATACAGTAAAGTTCCTGTATCGAAATATGCTCTATTCATCGGTCAAGCATTTAATAACGAATTAGGAATAATGAATATCGAATCTTTCGATCGAAGGATTCTAGGTAATATTGGGAGAGATCCTCTCGGGATTGGTGCTCCGAGAAGAGAAAGTGACAAAGATAGAATTTCACTTCCGTGGGATGGATTGAAAGCAAAAGCTAATATGTATTCAATTTCTTACCTTATTAACTCATATAAACGAAATAAAATAATCTCCCTCTGTTCAATATATACACTATATATATATGACTATATTCATATACTATACGGTGAATATTCCTTCAGAATCAAATCTCGATTAGATAGGTGGATGAATATTGAAAGTTTTTCCGATATAACAAAAAATGCGATTGAACGGGATTTATTAGGTTGGAGAAATAATACAGAATTTTTGTTCAATGAATGTATTATTCAAACTGATCGATATACAAATATTTATTCGAATACGTACAGATGGTTTAATCAAACCAGAGACTGGAAATCCGTTTCTCCTTCTGAGAAGGGATATGCAGGAATAATATCCGATTCAAATAGATTGATTCATAATATATCATTATCGGAAGGAATACTACTAGAGAGTATTGGTATTGATAATAATAACAATGGGGAATATCTTTCCAAATCCTCCAAGATTTCGTTCCTCAATAGAGTCTTTATCCGTGGAGTTATTCTCGATGAATTTCTGATAAACATAGTTGATCCGTTCGTTCAGAAACTGAATGATATTAATGATTCATTGCTCGATATTCTTTTGAGTTCACTGAATCTCGAAGAAGGGATTTCGTTTATCAAGAGATTTTTTCGGAAGACTTGTTTATTAAACGAGTCCGGATTCTTAATGAATAAAGAACCAATAGCATCATTGGTATCTTTCGAGGCTTCGGTTGATCAACTTCTTGTTGATCTTCCCTACAATGGACATATTCGGACAGCAGAATCCTTGGCTGATGCTCCTCTTTATACGGGACCACGAAACCGGAATCATTGTTCCAATGATTCAGAAGATCCAGGGAATTTGGGAATGAATACTGAGGTTCCTTTGAGATATGTTTCCGATGAAGCAAATACTTCAGAATTTCTGGATCATTCCTATCTTCCTCGATTCAACTTCGGTAAAAGATTAACTCTCTCGAAATACGAAGATTCCAATTCTATTGAGGGATACATTGGTGGATATTCCGGTATTTTAAATAGTGTATCTATGAACCTTAGTAATGATTCCATTTCGTCTATTCAATTAAGATCTCTTGATATAGAAGAAGATACTATATCATCTGTTCAATTCCGAGTGTTTTATTTGTTATTGCCCGAATATTCACAACGAATCAGAAATTTGACTATCAATCATATACTTACAACTTCTAATCCTATTGTATCTAATCCGAATGAACTCCCGATACTATTAGCACAATCGAAAGAAACTCTTGATTCTATATCAAATCTGAATGAATCCCTTTCATTATTAACACCGTTGGAATCATCCCCCTATGAAAAGATAGATCCTTATTTTCTCCGGAATAATATTGGAGGTCATTCGGGAAAAACACGAGTGAACCATAAGATATCAAAGGTTTCGAATCTTAGATCATTTATTAGATCATTCATAGATTTGGAAAAGTATGAGATGGAAAAGTATGAGAAGCCCTATTGGTTAAGAAGATTCCCATTATATAGATATTCAACAATAAGATCCCTCCTGAAATTGACCGGTAATAAGGTTCCGGAAGGGAATCAGGGGTTTACAAATAGAAGTATCGAAAGAAAACCGATTCATCCATCTTATTCGATCGATCTGAATGAACTATTGGAGAAGCTGAAGATATATAAGATATTTAAGGAGGATGATATATGCAATAAATGGAGTTTATTCAAGGAATACACACCGTGGTTTTTTACTCCCGAATGGTGGAGATATTTCCATGATTTGGTTATAGAGACATATCCGGAAATATTACTGAAGATAAGTGATCAGTTCAAATATAATATACCTAATATTATTAATGATATAGATAATCTAATAGCTGATCTATCATTAAGATTAAGATCAAGATTCGCGAATAGTGATATTGATAGCATACTATCCAAACGAGATTCCTTTCTATTGAAAGAAATTAGTAATCAAACGAAGAAGGCGTCATATTCGAAATGGTCACTATTAAGATTTGTAAGCGATTACACTCTATCTTATCCGACTATTCTAATACTATTCGTTTTTCCAATTCTTCAGCAATATCTATCTGCTGCTTCGGGTTCTAACTCCATTCATTTATGGAAACGCTTCGAAATCATCAGATATCTAATAGATCCATTACGAGGAAGTTATTTGAGAAGGGTAATGTCTTCTCCCTCGACAAATCGAATGCAAACGAAAGATCTATTGATATATTCCTTACAGAGATTCTTGAATTATACAAATAATATAATTTTTTATTCTTTTATAAAGAATGAGCTGGATTTTTGGATGGTTTATAAGGAGGGTTTAGATACCCTCAGATTGAATAAGGAATTATTAACTCAGTATTTAATAACTAATAAAATTATTTCTCAATATGGATCGAGTCTAAAATCCAGTTCTAGTTCATTGAGCAATAGGATCGATTATGGACCCTCCAGAGAACAAGGATTCAATTCCTTGCGATATTCGATTGGGATTTTTCAGAAGAATCTTTCGAAGTATAAGATTCGTGGATCGGATCCGGCAGAGAAATGGGTCCTGTTTGCTTTTCAACAAAATATTCTTTCTTCAACAATAATAAGGCAAAAGAGCATTTCGAATATTCCATCTCGTGACGTACCTATTCCACTTCATTCAGGATTATTCCCATCTAAAGGAATTTCATTGATAGGACCCATAGAAACTGGACGATCATATATAATTAAAAATATAGCAGCAGATTCTTATCTTCCGTTAGTACGAATACCTATAAAGAGATTATTGTATAACAAGGCTTATTTTAAGAATGTGCGTGGAACTTTTATTTCGAAACAGAGTGTACGCCGATTGAATCTCATTCTTGCATTAGCAAAAGAGATGTCTCCGTGTATAATATGGATCCAGGATATTCATGAATTGAATGTTAATCGTTTTTATCACAGATCGGAAGCTGATCCCAGATTCTTACTCTGCCTAATATTAAGGAATATTGATAATGGGCGTAAGAATCCTTACACCGGGAATAATCTTGTTATTGCTCCGACTCATGCACCTGCAAAAGTAGATCCAGCTCTAATAGCTCCGAATCGGTCAAATCAATTGATAAATATTCGAATGTCTAACAGTTATCAGCGTCAGAAAGAATTGCCAATTTTTCTGCGTGTCAAAGGTTTTGAAATGGAAGCTGATTCCTCTTGTTCCAAAGATCCCGGATTTGAAACTATGGGTTATAGTGAACGAGATTCAGCGATCCTTGCTAATGAAGCATTATTAATAAGTATCGCTCGAGGAAAAGCAATTGTCTGTAATGATGCAATTCGATTAGCTTTACACAGACAAATTTCAACCGTTACTCATACAGATAATGATACTCAATCCAGCCCGAAGTATGAAATGCTTTTCTACAAGATAGGAAAGGCTATTATACGAAACAGTTCAATAGATACTTCTCCTATAGATGCTTCGTTTATTAGCAATAGTACTTTGAAGAAAAGGTTTTATCATCTGTCCAACTGGTACTTAGAACCTTCAATAACTGAATCAACTATTAAGGAATTTACTATACTTCCACATATTTTAGGGTTACTGGCCGGATTAGCGGCTCGGGATTCTTGGTTCGTACTGGAGGAAAAGGAAGAGAGTTTCATTCCTCTCGATAAGGTTGCAGAAAATGATCCTAACCCAGCTTGTGGTATTTCGGAGGGTCTTTCGAGGGAATTCTCATGGTTAGAATTACGTGAAAGTCGACCCGTTAATAGTATTTTATCCCTATCCCAAATCGAACCGAGGTACTATTCGAATACGATGCATAAGGGTCTTTCTTCTAGGGTTAATAAACGCATTTCGAAGGGGATTAGCGAATATGGGAATATTCATTCAGTTGGAACGGAAAGTATTTTGAGAGATATACCGCATAATACAGCTTGGTCACCCAAGGTTTGGCGTCTGAGTTCCATCCGGAGCGGTATTTACGAATCTATCAGAGTACCATCCGAATTCAATCATTTGTATAATCTCATTCTTTTCTATCAAAATCAGGAACAACTTCCTCAGAGAGATTTCGATTCGAATAGGATTAAGTATGGCCAGAATGAATTGCATAAAAGGAAAGAATATCTCTTCAGTTACAAAAGAGCTTTGGGTAAGATGAGACAGAGACAGATTAGGAAATTGGAGAATCAGTTAGATAATATATCATTACGCGAACAATTCTCGGAATTAGGAATTTCTGATTCATCCAACCAATACGAGACGCGATATGATCCATCCGATCAACCAGTCCTATTCCTAGGGGGGCGTTTCATTTGGGATCCTTCGGGTTTATCGCATCCAAATAATAACATTCCTTCTCCACGCCGTGATTCATTAGCAAGGGAAGAAACAGTAAGGAGGCTTTATGTAACTTATGGGATAAGGAGGGAACGAGAGAAGCATTTTTCGAACGAAAAGATTAGGAATTTCTTTCTCCGTCGTGGATACGATCGGAAATCAATGACCCAATTATCCACTAACTGGTGGAAAGAATTACCCTTGGTTGAGGAACAACATTTCGAATCCATCAAAGAAACTCAGTTTATGAAAATCTATTTGCAATATCCACAGATATTCATTCCCGTTCATTTATATCAAAGTATTATGATAGAGAATTTGCAAGAGAGATTCAATCGCTTTAAGCTTCTATCTCATCGACAGAGATGGATAAAATCGAATAGTTCATCATTGAATGATTCTACTATTTATAATACGTTGTTCGAAAGTTATCAATATCTATTCAATTTCTTCCTATCTAATAGAGCATTACTGGATCGAATAACGAGAAATTTATTAGATAATGAATCAATGTTACCTGATGATTTTGAAGATATTCTTCATGATCTGATATAGATATTGGGGAATGAGGGTATATTATCAGCGAGAGGAAAAAGTATTCCCTCATTCCTTCTTCTTCCTACTGGTACAATAACTCCATACCCCAATCACTGGATATACTGGATATACTCGATATACTGGGATATCCTACGTAATTAATACGATTGATGATACTAAGAATTGAGATGGAATAGATATGAAAACTGAATAAATACAGATGGGGTTTGGTACGGATAGGTTATTATTCTATGTCAATATTGATAAAGAGGAATATCAATTAGTTTCCCTCTTCCGTATCAATAAAAATCGGTCTTAGTTCTTATCGATTCAACGAAATGCAATGGGAATTTCTTCCGAAACGTATTAAAATACGGAATAACGAACCAAATATTAATTTTTTAATAAACGAAGGATTAAGGTACAATTCATAGAACTAAAAAATGGAATAACAGATTAAATATTGAATCTCTGATAAACAAAGGATTTACGGTCCAGTTCAGAGAACTAAGATATGGAATAACTAACTAAACACTGATTTTCCGATAAACGAAGGATTTACGGTCCAGTTCAAAGAACCAGGATATGGAATAACTAACTAGATACTGATTTTCCGATAAACGAAGGATTTACGGTCCAGTTCGAAGAACCAAGATATGGAATAACAAACTGAATAACGAACTAAACACTGATTCTCTGATAAACGAAGGATTTACGGTCCAGTTCGAAAAATCAAGATATGGAATAACAAATCAGACAATGATTTTTCGATAAACTAAGGATTTGCGATCCAGTTCGGAGAATCGGAATATGGAATGATAGACTAAACATTAGTCTTCCGACAAACAAAAGATTCACAGTCCAGTGCAGAGAACTGAGATATGAAATGACTGACCAAGAATCGATCTTCTGATTAAGAAAGGATTTGAAGTCCAGTTCGGAAGAATGAGACATGGAGTAATACAAAGATTAATTGTCCGATTAACAGAGGATCTAGAGTCCAGTTCATCAAAATGAAATAGAAAACAACCCAAAAATCTTCCGATGAACAAAGGATCTAGGGTCCGGTTTGGATAACTAAGATAGAGAACAACCTAATAATTTTCCGATGAACGAAGGATCTAAGTAAGGTCCGGTTCGAAGGACTAATATAGGAACCAACCCAAGAATCTTCCGAGTAATAAAGGATCTTAGGTCCAGTTCGGAAGACTTCGATAGGAAACGAACAAAGAATAAATTCTCTGACGGAGAGAAGGATTCAGGGTCCTGTTCGGAAGACCGAAACTCGGGACGAACGTATAGGGAATTAGTATTCCGAAGAAGTATTTATAGTCCTGTTCAGTAAAAGCGTTAGATTTTTCAGCGTCTTTTACGAATAGAATGCGATCCTACAATTCCGAAGGGAATTAAAGAATATGAGTCTTTCGATTCTGGGAGGTTTACAACCTCCTGCCTCGAAGAGGATTCGAACCTCCAAGCTATCCTGCACCAGATTTTGAATCTAGCGTGTTTACCGTTTCACCATCGAGGCTTTGTCGTTCGTCGTTGGTCATCCTCTCATAATTATATGGATCGGTCATACGAGAAATACTTGTGTAGATTCAGTATCATTACAATTGAATTATAGCATAGGAACTTATAGAATTGCAACCGGAACTACGATCGGATGGAATAGAACTCGAAATCGAACCTCGATCTCACTAGTCATCCTTGTATTATGAGAACCAGTTAGATTTCGAATTAATAACAATACCATATGTTCCTATTATAGAAATACATACGTTTTGCCGCAATACGTATTGTAATACTATGAGCGTATCGAGATATGAATCTGAATCTCGGGAAATACTTATATCTTCTCCGGAATGGATGAATGAGTACTTATTCGGCAATGATAAACATATTCCCATTTCGTAACATTCCCATTTCGTAACATGGGTACGAAGTCTCCGATAATGACAATTCTATTTAGAGATCCGGCATGCGGATAATGTCGAGTCTCCAACAGAGGCAATTATAAATACGACATGTAGCTAATGTCAAGTACCCGACAATGGCGATTCTATTATAAATAGAATATGTGGATAATGTCAAGTTTCCTATAATGACGATTCTATTACAGATTCGACATACATACGATGCCGAATCTCTGGGAATGCCAATTCTATTATAAATAAGGCATGTAGGTAATGTCAAGTACCTAACAACGACTATTCTATTATAGATTCGATATATGTTTAATGCCAAGTCCTTGGAAATGACAAATATATCCCAATTCCGGAATATATATATAATGTCAGAATCCCTTTTTCGGAGAAGATATAACTATTCCATTACCAATTACAAGGATACTGCTATTAGAAAGCATTAGGAGTGTCGGAATCGAATCATCCCAGTATTATAATACCACTCCCAATGATTCCGAATGAATCTAGAATAGGGTATTCTGTGCGATTGCTATAATCGGATCCATAAGTATTCCTAATAGAGTAGATGCTAATACACATACAATCATAGTTATTCCGATAGAACTTCTTGAGATTGAAGCATATGAAGAAATCCCAAGATCCTGCATATGACCCGTTGATCGTTCATTCCGTTCGGTGAATAATAACTTGATAATTTTTGAATAATAATACATAGAAATAACACTTGTAATAAGTGCTATTGAAACTATTAGGTACAAACCCGATTTCCAGCCATGCCAGAATAGATAGAGTTTTCCGAAGAAACCTGCTAGTGGGGGGATACCACCCAGCGATAGTAGACACAGAACCAAGGAAAGGGTTAAAACAGGATCTTTCATATATAATCCGGCGTAATCCCTAATATTATCAGTTCCCGTTCGCGAACCGAATAGAATGATACAAGCAAAAGTTCCTAGATTCATGAATATATGGATCAGCAAGTACGTTATCATGCTCGCGTATCCATTATCAGAATCCGCAGCGAGTATTCCAATAATGATGTATCCAATTTGACTTATAGAGGAATAAGCAAGCATACGTTTCATGCTCGTTTGAGTAACAGCAATTAGATTTCCCAGGATCATGCTAAGAATAGCTAATACCTCCAGAACGGGATGCCATTCGGTGGATAAGGAAGGAAAAAGGATACTGAAGAGTCGCGTAGTTAGGGCTAGAGCAGCTACTTTTGAAGTAACGGAAAAAGAAGCAACAACTGGAGTGGGAGAGTTAGAGTCGAAAAGAGGATTGTTTGATCTTTTCCCTCATTCAGAACCGTGCATGAAATTCTCATTTCGCACGGCTCCTGGGTCGTATAAGATTCGGAATTATTATTCCTCTTATAATCCTCCTCGTGTATGTTCGATATATAGTCTATTCAGAATCATTGAGATGATGACTAATCCTTAACTTCTCGAGGAATCCCTTATCAGTAGTTCTTACGGAATCTCTATTACTTGTTCAATTGCATCATCTCCCTTGTTCTGAAACGGAATGAAGGGTATTGAACAAGAAAACTATCTGAGTTCATTCGTTCTTAATAGACATAATATTATTATTTTAGGGTGATTTTTCTGTTGACAAATGCTCTGGTTACACCCGTAGTCCCTGAGGGATTAGGACTAACTCCATTAGCATCTTATGAGAAATCTTTCTTGGAGGAATTATTCCCATTGAGTCATCTATTCAATCTTTGTAGGAACTACCCCTAATAATCGAACCACGAAAATTATTACCATAAAATTGAATTTTCTTTATCACTTTGCTTTACCCCAGAAATCCGAAGAGGATTTCGGAAAAACCTCCGGTAAAAGTTGGTTATTAATCCGAGTAGGGATCAAAAGGGGTTGCTCTTTCTTTCATATGTCCGTAGAGTACACTGGATTTGCAGATCGAACATCTATTTGATAATCTGTAGTAATAGAGTCAACCATTCCTCGAACGAATCACACTCCTTCATAAACATCAGGAGTCCATTGATGAAAAGGAACTAACGAAGGTTTAAATCCGAGCCCTGCAGTGATGAATATCACAGAAATGAAGATTCCCGTAGAGTTATACATCTGTGTAGATACAAGTCCATTAACTATTCTTTGGAGTTGAGTCTCTCCTCCGGATAATCCGTGTAATAAAGAGAAACCATAAACCAAAATAGACGAACTTGCTCCACCCATTAGTAAAAATTTCATAGTAGCTTCGTTAGATCGTATATCCTTCTTCGTATATCCGGATAATAGATAGGAAGATAAACCCAAACATTCCAGAGCTACGTAAATGGTTATTAAATCATTCGCGCTACATAAGAACATTCCTCCCAGACCTGCGGTTAATACGAATAATGCGAATTCTGTCAAAGCTGTTTCTGTGCATCGTATGTAATCGATGGATAATGAGATAGATAATAATGAACAGATTAGAACCAACAATCTGAATATATTGTTAAAACTGTTTATCTGGAGTGTGTCAGAGAAAATAAATACGGTGTCTGTTCTCCACTGGAGTAATAAGATCACCGTGCTCGTAACTAGAGTTGTTAGAGAGATTCCGTGGAGCAAAAGCGTATCTTTCCCCTCGGTTATCAGATCAGTAATAATAATAACTATTGAGCCAATGATTAGAATACATTCTGGGAGAATTGAATTACCATGAGAGAGAAACTGATTAGAATCTTTCATAGGAGAATTTGAGATAGATTTAGAAACGGAATAATCATTATTTTTCAATCTGGTCGAAGAGCCGAAGAATCCTTAATATTCCTGCTCATTCCGAGGAATCACTGGAAATCCCGATACTCCAGTTCAACCGACTATGAATCTTTCGGGGATGAAGGGGAGAAGATCTGATTTTCATAGTGAAGGAATATGTACTACCAAATATAGATACTCCGGAATTCCTGCTTAACGAGATCTTGCATGTATTACGAATACACTTCGGGTACTTCGGACTGTATTGCAAGATTGGGTCTCAACCCACAAATTCTATTAAAACTCTAAAACTCTGTGGATTGAAACCAGGAACTAACGGAAATGCGCAAAAGCTTTATTTGCTTCTGCCATTCTATGAATTTCTTCCTTTTTGCGTATAGCGCTGCCATTATTTCTGGCAGCATCCATTGATTCATTACTCGATCTTAAAGCCATACTTCGACCTGGACGTTTCCGAGATGCTACTAATAACCATCGGATAGCAAGTGCTTTTCCTTGTGCCGGTACTATTTCGACAGGAACTTGATAAGTCGATCCACCTACACGTCTTGCTTCCGCTACCACATCGGGAGTTACTCTACGTATTGCCTGTCGTAGAACAGATAGTGGGTTTTTCTGCGTCTTTTGTTTAATCCGCTTCATAGCTTGATAAAGGATCTGATAAGCCAAGGATTTTTTACCATCCTTGAGTAAACGGTCAACCAACATGTTTACCAATCGATTGCGATAAATCGGATCCGATTCTACATTTTTGTTCACTGCATTATTCCGACGTGACGTGGATTCGGGAATATGTCATATTGGATTCTTCTTCCAATAGAGATTCATCAATTTATTTCGGCTTCTTTACTCCATATTGTAGGGTGGATCCGTTAATTTATAGGGGATCTCCCTCCAAACCGCACGTACGACTTTCATCGAATACGGCTTTCCATATGATTCCATTGAGGAGCCCATATCATTATAGGAAATCATATTTGCTCATCTAATATTGAGTATCCGTTTCCTGTTTCTTTGATGAGAAGAAAGGGGAATCTTGTATTTTATGTATCTCACACGGATGGTCCTTAGGTTCATGAGTCTAATTAGAAAAAGTTTATCGAATCCTCATTGTTCCAGCCCGAACTTGTCCCGAAAAAGTAAAGACATTTAGAGGATCTTCAAACACGGAAGGAATTCAGGGAAGACTCGAGTTGATAGAATACCGAACCTTAGACATATAATCGTTCCGAATGGATTAATGATGGTCAATCCTCATAATAGCATGCTTCGGTCCCCTCACGATATTCTCATTATCGGGTCAGCTACACGTTATACGTATCGGAGAAACCGATACGGAATCATTAGGAATGATACAAGTTGCGACAATATTATACAACGCACTGGAACGCCCTTGTTTGCGATCCTTCACCCCTACAGCATCTAGAGTTCCTCGAACAATATGGTACCTTACACCGGGTAGATCTTTAACTCTTCCACCTCTCACAAGGACCACGGAATGTTCTTGCGAATTATGGCCAATACCCGGTATGTAAGCCGTGATTTCAAATCCGGAAGTTAATCGAACTCTAGCGACTTTACGTAGGGCAGAGTTAGGTTTCTTGGGTGTGGTAGTGAAAGAGTTGACAGATAAGTTACCCTCACTGTCACTCTACGGAACCGTACATGAGATTCCCACCTCATACGGCTCCTCGTTCAATTAATGCAGGAAATAGAGAATTTATTTCATTCAATTCTTGATATGCTTCTTTCTCCATCTCTGTATAGAATTCCTCCCATCCCTCCGGATCCGGAACGATCGGGGAAGTGATGGCATAAAAGAATCATCTTCCTTTGCTTCAATAAGAACGGGTAGTTATGGGTATTCGAGGATTCATTGAATGGAAATTTCATTGTTCATTGCATTTTTGGTCCTATCGGAACTACTCCGAAACGATTCCCGTGGGGTATTGAATGAGTGTGGTACATGCATTTTTTCTTTTCGAATTCTCGTAGGATTAAATAGAATCAATTTCTAATACTACTCCAAATCTCATTTCGATACGAAAGAATGAATAGGAATAAGGAAGTGGAATAGTAAGCGACGCATAGGATTGATGGAATTTCTATTCAAATCGTATTCGGAGGATTGATTACAAGGGCTATTGACGGGTTGATATGAGCTTATCCA